TTCCAGAATTATTATATACTTCCCTAAGTAAGCTGGGAGTATTGATTGCTTGGCTTCAGAGCCAACTAGATGAATATAGATTACTCTTTTCTCCAGTAACTTGTCAACCCCTAATTAAAACAAATTTCAGCAAGATTTTTAATTACCTTGACAAAAATACAATACGCACAGCAATAAAAAAATCGATAAGTTACAAAACATTTAACTATGACATCTACAAGAAATTCTTGATTGGAGTCGGTCAATGATGAATATAATATAAAATCATAGAGGATATATTTAGGAGCAATATACAATTTGGAAAATCATAAAGAAAAAATACTTGTTGTTGATGATGAGACCAGTATCAGAAGAATCCTCGAAACAAGATTATCCATTATAGGTTATGAAGTTATCAGTGCTTCAGATGGTGAGGAGGCATTAACACTATTTCGCAAAGAATATCCAAGCCTAGTGGTTCTGGATGTGATGATGCCAAAGTTAGATGGATATGGAGTGTGCCAAGAGCTCAGAAAAGAATCTGATGTACCTATTATCATGTTAACTGCACTAGGAGATGTTTCCGATCGAATTACAGGGTTAGAGTTAGGGGCAGATGATTATGTAGTCAAACCCTTCTCTCCGAAAGAACTTGAAGCTCGGATTCGATCAGTACTTAGAAGAGTAGACAAAGTTACAATTAATCCTGGTATCCCAAGTTCTGGGATAATCCATATCGGATTCCTCAAAGTTGATACCAATAAAAGACAGGTTTACAAAAATAATGAGCGAGTCAGGCTCACTGGTATGGAATTTAGCTTACTCGAATTATTAGTCAGTAGAGCAGGAGATCCTTTCTCCAGAGCATCTATTCTGCAAGATGTATGGGGATACACACCTGAAAGACACGTAGACACACGAGTAGTAGATGTACATATATCTAGATTAAGAGCAAAACTTGAAGATGACCCGAGCAACCCAGACTTAATTTTGACTGCAAGAGGAACTGGTTATCTGTTCCAAAGGATAACCGAAATTAGCAAACCGTAAAACATATATTACAATAATAATCAGTAGCGGTAATCAACTTAGAGAACTAATAAGTAGCTTAAATTTGGATTACAAGAAATTTCAAGCAACTTAGTTTATAATTAATTAATCGTAAAGAAAAGTAGTATAGTAGCAAGGCTCAAGACGAACAACCAAGCTATAAACTGACTTACAAAATTTGCTCTGGAGAGTATAATTATGACCATAGCAATTGGACAAGAAAAAAGCCGCGGACGCTTTGATCTAATTGATGACTGGGTAAAACGGGACCGATTTGTATTTGTAGGCTGGTCAGGTCTACTTCTCTTCCCTTGTGCTTACTTATCACTAGGAGGCTGGTTAACAGGGACAACTTTTGTAACATCATGGTATACACATGGTCTTGCAAGTTCATACCTAGAAGGATGTAACTTTTTGACTGCTGCAGTATCTACGCCAGCAAACAGCATGGGACATTCACTTCTACTCCTATGGGGACCTGAAGCACAAGGTGATTTCACCAGATGGTGCCAGATTGGTGGCCTATGGTCATTCATAGCGCTACACGGGTCTTTTGGACTAATCGGATTCTGCCTTAGACAATTCGAAATTGCAAGACTTGTAGGGATTCGTCCGTATAATGCTATAGCATTTTCTGGACCTATCGCTGTATTTGTTTCTGTATTTTTAATGTATCCACTAGGGCAAGCAAGTTGGTTCTTTGCACCTAGCTTCGGTGTTGCTGCAATTTTTCGATTCCTACTATTCCTGCAAGGTTTCCACAACTGGACACTAAACCCTTTCCACATGATGGGTGTTGCTGGTATACTAGGAGGAGCTCTACTTTGTGCAATACATGGCGCAACAGTACAGAATACACTATTTGAAGATGGCGATGCTGCTGACACATTCCGCGCATTCACGCCAACACAATCAGAAGAAACATATTCAATGGTTACTGCTAACCGTTTCTGGTCTCAAATCTTTGGTGTTGCATTCTCAAACAAAAGATGGTTGCATTTTTTCATGCTATTCGTACCAGTTACAGGAATGTGGACAAGTGCTTTTGGAATTGTAGGTTTAGCCTTAAACTTACGAGCATATGATTTTGTATCACAAGAATTACGTGCTGCAGAAGATCCTGAATTTGAAACTTTCTACACCAAGAATATCCTATTGAACGAAGGTATTCGTGCGTGGATGGCTGCTCAGGATCAACCTCATGAAAACTTTATATTCCCTGAGGAGGTTTTACCACGTGGAAACGCCCTTTAATAGTAATACAAGTGTAGGTGGAAGAGATATAGAATCTACTGGCTTTGCTTGGTGGTCAGGCAACGCCAGACTGATCAATGTATCAGGAAAACTTCTAGGAGCTCATGTAGCCCATGCAGGAGTCATGGTATTCTGGACGGGTGCAATGACATTATTTGAAGTCGCACATTTCGTCCCAGAAAAACCACTTTACGAACAAGGCTTTATTTTGATCCCCCACTTAGCAACGTTGGGATGGGGAGTAGGGCCTGGCGGTGAAATCAACGACATATACCCGTATTTCGTGGTAGGTGTGCTCCACTTAATATCATCTGCTGTACTGGGTTTTGGCGGTCTTTATCACTCACTTATAGGCCCAGATACCCTAGAGGAATCTTTTCCTTTCTTCGGCTACGACTGGAGAGATAAGAATAAGATGACAACAATCTTAGGGATTCACTTAATTCTTCTAGGGATTGGATGCTTCCTACTGGTAATTAAAGCACTGTTCGTAGGAGGAGTCTATGACACATGGGCACCTGGAGGCGGCGATGTACGTTTCATTAATAACCCAACACTTAATCCAGTAATTGTATTTGGCTATGTATTTAAATCACCATTTGGTGGTGATGGATGGGTAGTCAGTGTAGATAACATGGAAGATTTGATTGGTGGTCACGTATGGCTTGGTGTCATTTGTATAGCTGGAGGTATTTGGCATATACTTACCAAACCATTCGCGTGGGCAAGACGAGCATTCGTATGGTCTGGTGAAGCATATCTTTCCTACAGCCTAGGGGCACTATCAATCATGGGACTTACAGCATCCAACTTTGTATGGTACAATAACACAGCTTACCCAAGTGAGTTCTACGGTCCTACTGGCCCTGAAGCATCGCAAGCACAAGCATTCACTTTTCTGGTGAGAGACCAACGACTAGGAGCTAATGTAGCATCTGCTCAAGGGCCAACTGGTTTAGGTAAATACTTGATGAGATCACCCAGTGGTGAAATTATCTTCGGTGGTGAAACGATGAGATTCTGGGATCTGAGAGCACCATGGGTGGAACCTTTAAGAGGACCAAATGGCTTGGACCTAAACAAGATCAAAAATGATATACAGCCATGGCAAGAAAGAAGAGCCGCTGAATACATGACACATGCTCCACTAGGATCGCTAAATTCAGTTGGTGGAGTAGCTACGGAAATCAACTCCGTCAACTATGTGTCACCACGTAGTTGGTTAACTACTTCACACTTCTTCTTAGGCTTCTTCCTGTTTATCGGTCACTTGTGGCATGCTGGACGTGCAAGAGCTGCTGCAGCTGGTTTCGAAAAAGGAATCAACAGGGAAAATGAAGCGGTATTGTCCATGAGACCACTAGACTAAATTTAAGATGAATATAATACAATTATAGAATATAACTAATTAAGCACCTCTATCTTAAAAATAAGATAAGAGGTGTTTTTAAATTTTATTTAGAACAATACAAAGCAACTATCATAATCCAACACAGTATTTATCTTGATCAGCTTTGCGATGTTGACAGGTGTATATGTTATAGTAACAATATATAAACATATAACCTAATAAAAAAAGGCTCCTGTAAGATGGGCATAAATATATATACAATAAGACATCCTCTAGTCTTAAACTGGGTGAATTATTTAACTCATAACAAGATACACAACAATGATCGACATGAGTTAATAAATAAAATCAACTTAACACTGATTTATGAAGCATGCCGCAAAATTATTCAAGGCAATGCGCTTTATATCAAATACATTGATCAGATTAATGAAGTATGGCTAACGGATAACTCACGGATAGATCTATTTTCCAGCAATATAAATATATTGCAAATGATTGGCAAAGATATAAGAGATATGATACCCAACCTCAACATACACCTAGTATCTTGGCAAAACCATAGCGATAGCAAGAGTCAACCAATAAGTACAAATGGTGCAAATATATTAACAAGAACTAACACTAATATAATTATATTAGAAGAAGAACTAGAATCTGATAACATAGTGTCTACATTAAAACAGATACAGAGTAGACAACACAAAACTCAAAAGATTCAAATTTGCTGCTGTTACTGTAATACCAAAGAACTAGACAACTTAAGTCAAGAATACTCAGAACTAGATATTTACACAGGACAAATCACAGACAAATAAATATTTCACTTCACTAATTATGCGTAAAGAGAACGATCTACTATTCACGCAATAATCAGTTATCATTAGATACATTGGAGACACATAAATTAGTATACATATGAATATTGTTACAAATTCTTTTAACCTTATATTTACCTCTATCGCAAGCTTCTCTGAAATTTATTTAATCCTCCTACTCTTGAAGTTGTCTTTAGCCTGGTTTCCAACAGTCAATTGGTATACTGAGCCTTTCTGCTCGTTAAACCGACTTACAGATCCATACTTAAGGCTTTTTCGAGGTACTATACCGATGATTTTTGGTATGGATATATCACCCATGCTCGGCATAATTTTTTTACAGTGCTTGATGGTTATCTTCAATAACATTCGCTTAGAAACAGTGTAAATAGAATGCACGATGTATAAATCATAGAAAATCGACAAACTCAGTTTATAAGGAACTATGTTTATGATACAATTATAGCATATAAATTAAAGTATCCCATAAATTACATGCTAAAAATCAGGCTTAAAAAGTATGGTCGTAAAAAACGTCCCAGTTATAGAATAGTCGTCATCGACAGTAGAAAAAGACGAGATGGTCGACCAATTGCAGAATTAGGTTTTTACGATCCAATCACTAACCAAATCACTGTAAATGTAGAATCAATCAAAGTGTACAAAGATAATGGAGCGCAAACCAGCAAAACTGTCGAATCAATTTACCAAAAAGCACAACAAAACCAGGGTTAAAATTCAGAATACAGATATCTACGATTAAAGTTAATCAGCTGATTAACCAAAGAACTTTACTCAATTTGCCTGAACTAAGGAGACGAAAAATTGCCTCAATTTACATTAAAAATCCTGTGGTTAGAAAATAATATTGCGATTGCAATTGACCAGGTCATTGGAAAGGGTTACAGCCCGTTAACTTCTTATTTCTTCTGGCCTCGTAACGACGCTTGGGAACACTTAAAGGCTGAGCTGGAATCCAAGCCATGGATTCCAGAGAATGATCGGATTACTTTACTAAATCAAGCAACTGAAATAATCAATTATTGGCAGGAAGAAGGAAAAAACAACTCTCTTGGCAAAGCTCAAGCAAAATTTCCAGATTTTTCTTTTTCAGGTCACTAACAGAACATTACTTTCTAATAGATAAATAGGTCATAGTATTTCCTAACATTATAACCCCATAGATAAATAAATGTTTCTTTACCACAACTATGACATGCTTTTACTGGCACTACAGTCACTTGATCCTTACACATTTGACAAACTAACAAGTAAATCATCTAAGCTAACTGCCGTGGAACTCTTTACTATTAGGACTAACAGCATTATGAAATATGTAGATATAAGTAATTACCACAGCTTATACTATTTATTTATACTGGTAGAGCACCTATCTTCCTTAGTATGTAACAAAGATATTCAAGTAAAAATCAAGGAAATATTACAAGATATTTCCTTAAACAAGGATAGACCATATCTATACTCGCATATAACGCAAAACTATATTAAACGGTTTACTTTAAGTTATCGTAAAACATGTTCACCATACTTAATAGGACATAAACAATATGCCAACAATCAATCAATCATCCTGTTAAGCATAATTAATTTATTTATCATTTACAAACTAAACGAAACAGATGGAATCTATTTTGCGTTCTTCCATATTTTGCACAATTCTAGTCAAGTATAACTAAAATGCAAGAATGTAAATTGACATATTGTAAAACTAATATAGTGGGTTTACTAACTCGCATTTGCAAGATCAACATCATTCATGTTATCTACGATAATACAATCGGTCGTGAGAATCATTGATGCAATAGATGCTGCATTCTGTAATGCAGATCTAGTCACCTTTGCTGGATCAATAATTCCTTGCTCAAACATGTTTGTGAACATAGAGTCATTCACATTATATCCAATCTCAACATCAGAGTTCATTACTTTTTCAACTACTACTGCACCATTTGACCCAGAGTTCTCCACAATTCTTTGTAATGGGGCAGATAATGCCCTATGAACAATTAAAGCCCCTATCAATTCATCACCATCTAAATTTTCCTGCGCCCAAATGGCTAAATCAGAAGAAACATGAACCAGAGTAGATCCACCACCAGGTACTATACCTTCTTCGATTGCAGCTCGAGTAGCATTGATAGCATCCTCTAGACGTAATTTTTTATCTTTCATTTCAGTTTCTGTTGCTGCACCTACTTTAATAACAGCTACACCACCCGACAACTTCGCTAATCGCTCTTGTAATTTTTCTTTTTCATAAGTATTAGTACTAACTTCCAGTTGCCTTTTAATCTGCTCACACCGTTGACGAAGCTGTACCTCATGATCATTTGAAATTATAGTAGTAGAATCCTTAGTTATCGACACACGACGTGCACAACCTAAATCATCAATAGTTACGCTATCCAATGTTAACCCCAAATCCTCAGAAATCACAGTACCACCGACCAAAACTGCAATATCCTCAAGTAATACCTTACGACGATCACCAAATCCTGGAGCTCTTACAGCAACCACATTAATAATTCCACGTAACTTGTTGACAATTACTGTTGCCAGTGCTTCTTTTTCTATATTTTCACAAATCACAAGCAAAGATTTACCTGTTTTAGCCACTTGCTCTAAAATTGGCACTAGTTCTTGTTGAACCAAAGTAATTTTACGATCCGTCAGCAAGACATATGGATTATCTTGAACCACTTCCATCCTAGAAGGGTCTGTTACAAAGTATGGAGAAATAAAACCCTTTTCGAAAGACATACCCTCTGTAATTTCAAGCTCTGTCTCCGTAGACTTTCCCTCTTCCAAAGAAATAATACCTTCACGACCAACTCGCTCTATTGCGCTAGAAATCATTCTTCCAATATTCTCTTCATTTCCAGCAGAGATAGAAGCAACTTGAGCAATATCCCTTGGATCAGACACAGGTCGAGAATAAGCAGCAATCTGATTTACCACAAATTGAGCAGCTTTCTCTATACCTTTTTTTATTTCCATAGGATTAGAACCAGCAGCTACACTACGCATACCCTGCTTTACCATTGCATGAGCCAAGACAGTAGCAGTAGTAGTGCCGTCACCAGCAACATCATTTGTTTTGGAAGCTGCCTGACGTATAAGTGCCACACCTGTATTTTCCAAATGATCTTCTAGCTCTATCTCTTTAGCAATCGTAACGCCATCATTCACTATTTGAGGCGCACCAAACTTTCTTTCCAAAACTACATTTCTTCCTTTAGGACCAAGAGTAACTGATACTGCTTCTGCTAAAATATCCATTCCCTGTTCAAGAGCTCTTCTGGCATGATCTTGATATAAAATTTGTTTACTCATAAAAAATCTATTGCAAGCGTGTAAGTTATAGTTAATAGATAAATATCAAACAATCAATTAAATATAAAAAAATGACGATTAACATAGTATCATCTCTAAATATATCATATATTTAATGTAAAAAAAGCTTGAGACAGAACGAAGTATACTAATAAATCAAGAAATGTTATAATCTGTCTAGGGCTTGTAGCTCAGTGGATTAGAGCACGTGGCTACGAACCACGGTGTCGGGGGTTCGAATCCCTCCTTGCCCGCTACAAACATTTATAACATACATAGCTTTATTTTCACTCAAGAGGATCATTTTTAATGCAGTCTATAAGAGGTATGCACGATATCTTGCCAGAAGAAAGTAAATACTGGCAACACATTTACACTGAGGCATTTAAAGTTTTAGATACAGCTAACTATCAAGAAATTCGAACACCTATCTTAGAATTGCAATCATTATTTGAAAGAAGTATTGGACAAGATACAGATATCATTAATAAAGAAATGTATACATTTCTTGATCGCAGCAACAGGGCCTTAACACTACGACCAGAGGGTACAGCTGGGATTGCTAGAGCAATTATACAACACAAACTATGTGACAATCAATCAATACAAAAACTATGGTATCTAGGACCAATGTTCCGATATGAAAGACCACAACGGGGTCGACAAAGACAATTTCATCAACTAGGGTTAGAATGCTATGGAACAAATCACCCACTTATTGACGCAGAAGTTATTGCTTTGGCACAAAAAATTTTACAAAACCTGAAATCACAATCAATTAAGGTAAATATCAATTCACTTGGTAGTACAAAGGAACGAAAAATATATGAAAACCAACTTCAAGACTATTTATCTAAATATGTTAATGATTTAGACAACGAATCGGCACATAAAATTGCGACAAATCCGTTTAGACTGTTAGACTCCAAAAGTCCTAAAATCCATGAGATCTTGCAATTTGCACCCAAGATCACAGATTCTTTACAGAAGGAGTCAAAAAACCGCTTCGACCAAGTGCAAGAGTACCTACATGAAATCGGAATAGAATTTAAAATTAACCACCACTTAGTCCGCGGATTAGACTACTACAATGATACCGTCTTCGAGATCAAAACAGATCTTCTAGGTACACAGGATACGATTTGTGGAGGAGGCAGATATGATAACCTAACTAAACAAATTGGAGGTAAACAAATTGATGCTGTGGGATGGGGGATAGGCGTAGAGAGGCTCTTACTATTAATTAAGAATAGTTTATTACTTCCAGAAAAGCCAATTTGCGTATACATTGCAATTCCAGATATTCAAAATATACATTACGGTCTCTCAATTACACAAAGTTTACAAAAATATCATCTAAAATATGAATTAGATATAAGTGGCTGTTCAATCAAAAAACATTTACAAAAAGCTAGTAAACAACACGCGATGATATGCTTAATTCTTGGCCAAGAAGAAATTAGGCAAAATAATATTTCAGTCAGATGGATGCAAAGAAATAAACAAGTTACATATTCCAAAGAATCATTTAATACAATACTGCCTGAAATACAAGCAGAATATTACAACAAAAACGAAGTAGGTTGACATATACAGAGAATCATTTGATAATTACACTATGCAGCACAATAGTTGGGGTGTCGCCAAGTGGTAAGGCAGCGGACTTTGACTCCGCTATTCGCAGGTTCGAATCCTCCCACCCCAGAATATTCAGTAGACATCGCGAATTATATGCAATAATATACATAAGCAAGAAATATCCCTAGCAACTGGTAAAGATATGAGTATATCCGAAAATAAATAAATATACATACTTGAAAGTACAATATCATACAAATAAATTACTTATAAAACTATATACAAGGACAAATTAAAATATGGCTGTCATACAATTTATTAAAGGCATAGACGAAACTGTAGTACCTGATGTAAAATTAACCCGATCCCGCGATGGAAGTACAGGAACTGCAACATTTAGATTTACAAACCCTTCTATATTGGAAGTAGGCATGGAACAAAAAGGCGAAATCACAGGCATGTATCTAATGGATGAGGAAGGCGAACTGATTACACGAGATGTAAATGCGAAATTCGTCAATGGTAAACCTCAGGCAATAGAATCTGTATATGTTATCAAAGATCCAGAAAACTGGGATCGTTTTATGAGGTTTATGGAAAGATACGCAAATGAGAACAGCCTTTCTTTTACAAAAGCCACTGATTAATAAAGAATAAATACCACATTTACACGACTCCCTTTGTTACACTAGACAATATATACATATGAACATCTCTTGGAACTGGCTTCGAGAACTATTAGACCTAACAGATATTGCACCAACAGAAGTGTATCATCAACTTACGCTAGCCGGTTTCGAACTAGAAAGTATAAGTAAAAATTCAGTCAATGATATTATTTTAGACGTGAGTGCGACTACTAACAGGTCAGACACAACAAGCTTTGTAGGCATAGCCAAAGAAATCTCGAGTATATTACAACGCAAAACCACAATATCCCAAGCACAAATCAATCTTCCTATCAGCAAACATTGGATAGGGATCAATAATTTATACCAAGAAGAATATATTGTAAGTAACATAAACAATATTCAACTTAAACAATCTCCCTACTGGCTACAACAAAGACTAGCTCTATATAACATACAAAGTATTAATAATCTTCATGATATTATTAATTTCATTCAAATTAAATGGTCAGAAAATATACAAATATCAGACATCAATCAAACATCTGATAATATGCCTCTTGATCCAAGCAACTTAATCCAATATTGTAGAGCAATTAACCCATTAAAAAATACAGACACAACGCAAAAGTACTATAATGGTATGAACATTATTGTTCAACTACCAATATATGCAACGCATATACAAGAGAACATACATGAAACATATCCATATCAAGAGCAAACACGATGTTTATACAAAAACACAAGCAACCACCACGCAATAGAAGCCTATTCAGAAGCTATTTTACTTATTACTCAGCTATGCAATACAAAGTCCCCGGAACAGATCACACACTTATCAACATACCATAAGCTTATACATCCAATTTACTTTGATTACGACAAAAGTTATCAAATTCTGGGCCCTATAAAAGACCAAGATCTTATTCCAGCCAATACAGCCGATACCATTTTCCACAATTTATATTTCATCCACCACAGCGAAAAAAACATATCATACATTGAAATTCCCCACTATAGGCTTCAAGATGTCAACCGAGATATCGATCTAGCAGAGGAAATAAGCAGAATATATGGTTTTAATCAATTTACGGATAAAATTCCGACTTACACATTAAGAGGAAGACAAAAAACCAGTAAATATCGATTAGATCAAATTCGTTCCATTTGTAGAAGTATGGGATTACATGAGGTCATACATTCATCTCTTGGAGAAGCATATAACACGAAACTTTATAACCCATTAAGTATAGAAGACAACAGCTTACGCAACAACCTTATCTCAAAACTGATACAACGCGCAACATACAATATCAAACAAATCAAACACTCTCTTGAAATGTTTGAAATCGGCAGAGTGTTTATGCAAAAATCTAAATACTACGCAGAGACAATACATATGGCAGGCATATTAGGTGGCAATGAAACCATAAGAAGTACATGGGATACAAAACCAACCCATCTAAACTGGTTTCAGGCTAAGGGAGATCTCGAAGAACTATTCGAACGCTTAAATATTAATATAAGATGGGAAAAATATGAAGAAAAGAAATTACAATCATCAATTCTAGCAAACACTCAGAAATACTTTAAACTCACACAGCATGCAATTATATATTCTGGATCGCACAAGCCAATTGGAGTATTTGGTGAAATAAAAAATACAGACAATAACCTGTATACCACAAGACCGTTGTACGGCTTTGAAATCATTATAGAACCACTACTAAAGACCAACCTCCATAATTCGTCTAAACAATTTGCAACATACACAAAATATCCATCAATTACGAGAGATATAAAAATTGAAGTACCTCATTGCTGGACAGTAAATAAGGTATTAGAAGACCTGCGATCTATCAAGAACCATATAATTGAGTCCATTGAATTATTTGATGTATATACAGATGTAAATGCGCAACATAAATTTAAAAGCTTAGGTTTTAGAATAACTTATAGTAATCCAGACAGTACTTTAACAACTCAAGAGGTCAATAGTATAGAACAGCAATTCAGAGATATCTGCATTTCGCAACAACAATATTAAACCATAAACCTAAACAAGTAAATAAATGCCTATAGAGTAAAGACATAAGCCGGATTCTGTTCTTCCACCACAAATTGGGGAAAGGGTAGTTATTAATCTCAAGTAGCATACTGAGAGATGCTGCTTTATGCGGTATTCAATTACATAAAAGCGAATCAATAAATTTATAGATAGTCACTGACAACTCTTTTCTCCTTGATGGGGTTTACCAAGCAAGTATTTCAACAATACTACTGGTGCACTCTTAATACACCTTTGCACCCTTACCTTGTAGCGATAAACACTCAAAGGCGGTATTTTTCTGTGGCACTATCCTCATAATTACTTATATTGAAATTTATCCAACAACCTGTTCCTATAAAGGAGTCCGGACTTTCCTCAAATTTAATATAAATCTGCAACTACCTTCGCCTACTCTATAGGTGCAACCATCATAACAAGAAAATAAAAAAAAAGGAATTAACGGATGTCTTTTACGCACAAAAAATTTGCACAAATGTTAAATAAATACCATTATCATTTCCACCCAGGTGATATAGTTGTAGGAACTATATTTAGCCAAGAAAAAACAGGATACTTAGTCGACATAGGCAATCATACCGCAGGCTATTTACCCACAGAAGAAATATCATTAACTGAGAAGAACAAGTACACACACAGATTAAAACTACATGACACACAAGAATTCTTCATACTTGCCAATAATTTAGAATCCCGACAACTAGTTTTATCGATCCGGCGATTAGCTTACATTCGGTCTTGGGAAAGGCTAAAACAAATTAAACAAGAAGACATACCAATCCAAGCATATGTAAAGGGAATTAACCGTGGAGGAGCATTAGTAGAAATTGAAAACATCCAAGGATTTATACCTAATTCACATTTGCTATATGACGCATCCAAAGCAGATTTATTGTATAAATACAAGTCATGCAAGGTCTTAATAGCCGATGAACAACACAACAAATTAATATGCAGTATACGATGTGCTAAGATCTCTCAAATAATGGAAGAAATTAAAGTTGGTTCCATACTAGATGCCACTGTTACAGAAGTAACTAAATTTGGTATTTTTTTCAATATATATAACATTCCAGCCTTACTTCACAAGTCCGAGCTACCAGATACAGAACTAGAACAACTAGAATACAAATTCCCCAAAGGTACAATATGGATGATAAAAATTATACATTTAGACTCTAAGCAAGGACGGATATCTGTTTCATTAGCATCTTAGTGGCTATTTATCCTCCCCCTACCAATGTAATAATTTCTATCTCATCACTATCTTGCAGTATTATGCCCTCTAAATCACTCATATCCAAAATATTCTTGTTGTACTCAACAATAATGGAATCAACATCAATACCTAAATAAACAAGTAAGTCACAGACAGTCATTGACTGAGTACAATGGAAGGGTTCACCATTGATTCTAATATTAAAATCTACTTTTAACATATAATATTTTAAAGATATAAAAAGAAATAGACTTCACGCTCACAAAAATATTACAATTACCATCGAGTAGATGGCGGGTGTAGCCAAGTGGTTAAGGCAATGGATTGTGACTCCATCATTCGCGGGTTCGATTCCCGTCATTCGCCTTCATCATCATTGTTAGTATAAAGATTACGGTAGAAATGTTGAGCCAATTCAGTTCTGTTGCGAGTGCCTGTTTTAGATAGTAGACGACTAACATACTTCTCAATATTTCTTGTAGTCAATCCTAGACCTAAAGCAATTTCTTTGTTAGTCATACCTTTCAAGACTTGATTAAGAACATCTCGTTCACGAGGGGTAAGATTTAACAGATCCATAGCACGAATATCCAGACCTTGAGGTCTGTACATTACACTACTATTTTGTCTATTAGATAAAACATTCCGTATCATTGATGAAAGTTCAGCGGGATCAAAAGGTTTCACTAAATATCCCGCACAACCAAGATCATAACCCATAATTCTATCGTTTGTCATGCCCTTAGCTGTTAAAAAAATAACAGGAACATTCTTTAACTCTGGACTCTTCTTAATATACTGTATAAAATTATATCCATTTCTTAATGGAAGAACAATATCAGACACGACTAAATCATAAGAATAATTAGTTAAGTAGTCTATCGCTTTATCTATTGAATCTGCTATCTCTACACAAAAACCCACTTCAGCTAAATATGAAGATAATGATAACAATAGTGTCATATCATCATCAACCAACAAAATCCTATGTGACATAAATATTCATATAATCAATCATACAAGGTTACACATAATAATATCTAATAATCCAATATAAACATTCTATGGATAACTACCAGATAGATCAAGTCAAACCTTCCATATATAAGCTGAAGCCGGGTGATTTACTAGTCATATACCCAAATGATCATAATCTCTACGTTGTTGTACAAGGTTTGATGGTTGTAAACAAGCTTTTTTCTAATGGAGAAAAATTTAGTTTAGATCTTATTCAAACAGGGTATGTCATAAAAAAAATGTTCAAACCTAAAACACGATACAACTATTGCTATGAAATCACGCCCTTAGAATTAACCTACATAATAAATATATCTGGCACGGAAAAATATTTATCCCAACAATACTATAGACACTACTTTTCCGATGACACACATTCAAGAATCAGTTTTACAGGTCTTTATGCACAAAAAAACATTAAAAACCGTATAATTCATTTACTCCTACTATTAAGTGAAGTTACGGGACATACGATCAAGACTTCTTTAATACTTCATATTGAGTTGCCCTACAAATTAATTGCTACTATTACAGGAAGTACACGTAATACAGTAAGTAAAATAATCAACCAAATGGAAGCTGACCATATTCTGAGCTACTATAGCCGACAGATTATAATTCATGATCTATCTATATTACATCAATATAGCACAGGTATAGTGCCTAAATAAAATGTAAATATGCTATACTATATTACATGAAGCAGCCAAAAGATCTGCACAAGACTAGTCTATATGTAAAAAACGATAGATACCGATAGGATCTGAACAAATGGGCAAGATTTATGACTGGTTCGAAGAAAGACTAGAAATCCAAGCAATTGCAGATGATATTACAAGTAAATATGTACCACCTCATGTAAATATCTTTTACTGCATAGGTGGCATTGTATTTACATCATTCTTAATACAAGTTGCTAGCGGCTTCGCGATGACCTTTTATTATAGACCAACTGTAGCAGAGGCTTTTTCATCAGTTGAATATATCATGACTGATGTTAATTACGGGTGGCTAATTAGATCAGTACATCGATGGTCTGCAAGTATGATGGTACTAATGTTAAATCTACATGTATACAGAGTCTATCTAACAGGTGGGTTCAAGAAACCTAGAGAGCTAACATGGGTCACAGGTGTCATACTTGCTGTTTTGACAGTATCATTTGGTGTTACAGGATACTCATTGCCGTGGGATCAAATAGGATACTGGGCAGTAAAAATTGTAACAGGAGTACCTGAAGCGATCCCAGTTGTAGGCGGAAGCATTGTAGAACTTCTAAGAGGTGGAGTAAGTGTAGGACAAGGGACATTAACTCGCTTCTATAGTTTACATACATTTGTACTTCCACTCCTAACAGCTGTATTCATGCTAATGCACTTTTTAATGATACGCAAACAAGGAATATCTGGACCTCTGTAAAATACAGCAACGTAGAAACTTATCATCCAAACGGAAAGGAATAAAACATGTCAATAATTAAGAAACCTGATCTAACTGATCCGAATTTAAGAGCAAAACTAGCTAAAGGTATGGGACATCACTATTATGGAGAACCAGCGTGGCCTAATGATCTTCTGTACATGTTTCCAACAGTTATCTTGGGTACTATCGCATGTGTTGTAGGATTAGCAATATTGGAACCATCAGCTCTGGGCGAAAAGGCGGATCCTTTTGCTACCCCATTAGAAATTTTACCTGAATGGTATTTTTTCCCGACTTTTAACCTACTGCGAGTAATTCCGAACAAACTTATAGGTGTACTATCAATGGCTGCTGTTCCAGCAGGACTAATTACTGTACCTTTCATAGAAAGCATTAATAAGTTCCAAAACCCTTTCAGACGTCCAATAGCTACTACAGTTTTTTTAGTAGGTACATTCGTCAGTATTTGGCTTGGCATCGGTGCAACCATGCCTTTATCTAAAGCTATAACGCTAGGAGTATTTTAACTTCAAACATAATCACTTTTTACGTAGTAAGTAGATAGTTAATCCTTGAGCCTGATTATTAATAACTAAGCTCAAGGATGACAAAATTACAAGTTACACATTATTTCACTTCCACAGTTGCGCCTGCTTCTTCCAACTTTGCTCTCATTTGATCGGCATCATCTTTAGTCGTTGCCTCTTTCAGGGTTTTAGGAGAAGATTCTACTAGCTCTTTTGCTTCTTTCAAACCTAAACCAGTGAGTGAACGCACAACTTTTAATACAGCTATTTTCTTAGGAGCTGGTACCTCAGCTAAAATTACATCAAACTCGGTTTTTTCTTCAGCTTCTGATGCTGCTACTCCTGGACCTGGGCCAGCCATCATGACTGTACCTGCAGCAGAAGCTTGAGAAGCATCTACATCAAATGTTGCCTCAATTTCTTTAACTAATTCTGCTGCTTCTAAAAGAGTAAGCGTTTTTAAATCTTCAATTATCCCAGTAATCTTATCAGTCATATAATATAAAACAATTAAGTTAGCAAATAGATATAATAAGCAATAAGCATCAATTCAGTTGCACAATCAAACTTACTTCAATGTATTGATATCAACTTCTATTGATGGTCCCATAGTACTACAAATATAACAAGTTTTCCAATACTTCCCTTTTGCTCCTGGAGGTCTATTGCGTTCAATAGATTCATGAATTGTCAACAAGTTCTCTGATAAATCCAAGATATCGAAATTACTCTTCCCAAATGGGATGTGTACAATACCTGTTTTATCCACACGGTACTCAAGCTTACCTACCTTAAAATCATGTACAGCATTCGAAACATCTGTAGTTACAGTGCCTGCCTTAGGAGATGGCATTAGTCCTCTTGGCCCCAACACGCGTCCTAATTTAGCTATAGCTGGCATCATATCTGGAGTTGCAATTAATTTATCAAAAGCAATATCTCCTTGCATGATCTGATCTAATATTTCATCTGAACCAACAATATCAGCACCAGCATGTTTAGCCTCATCAATTTTATTACCCTTGGTAATCACAGCAACAACTACAGACTTGCCAGTTCCCTTTGGTAAAATAACTGTGGACCTCAGTTGTTGATCTGCATACTTTGGATCCAGCCCTAAAGCAATATGAACCTCAGCCGTTTCCACAAAATTAGCAGATGATGTCTGCTTCAATAATTCTATAGCTTCTTGATAATGATACGCATGGTCACCAACCATAGATACCAAATCATTAAATCTACGCGATATTTTATTTTTACCCATTAAAGCTTTCCTTAAAAATCAACTGTATTAAACTTCGATTCTGATGCCCATATTTTTAGCTGTTCCAGCTATTATTTTTTTAGCCTGTTGAATATTATTTGTATTTAAATCTTGCAATTTCGTCTCTGCGATATCAGTAAGTTGCTGATCTGTTATTGAACCAACAAACTGTAGATTTGGAGTACCAGATCCCTTGTCTACACCTGCAGCTTTAGATAATAAGACCGACGCAGGAGGCGTCTTCAAAATAAAGCTAAAACTACGGTCATCATACACAGAAATTTCGACCGGAATAATTAACCCTTGCTTGTCAGCCGTCCTTGCATTATAGTCCTTACAGAACATCACAATATTCACACCGTGCTGTCCCAAAGCAGGTCCAATAGGAGGCGCAGGAGTTGCTTTACCTGCACTCAAAGCTAATTTTACAATAGCAATAATTTTTTTAGCCATACCTTAATTAAAGAAATATATAGAATATACTGAAACAATAGACTGCAAAATACACATAGTATACCAATATGGCATAAATTATATCTCACATAAACGATATGCCTATTACTTTCTTGATTCATTGTATATTACTTCCTATACAAAAAGATAGCCTTAGCTACGCTAAGATATTGATTAGTATACATCGCGCTCTGAAGGACTTGAACCCTCGGCATTAGGTTTTGGAAACCTACGTTCTACCAGCTGAACTAAGAGCGCCAACTGCCTCGATATAATCATAACTTATACCAATAGAATACTACAAATCAAGAGGAATGAAACAGCCATTTTTATATACAACTAAATATAGTACATCATCTTTAAGTGCTGAAGAATATGCGCAATATGCCAAGCATATCATTATACCAGAAGTTCAATTACAAGGACAAACACGACTCAAACAAAGCCGAGTAATATCAATAGGGGCAGGTGGACTAGCCTCAGCAAGCCTACTGTACTTAGTAAGTAGCGGAATAGGCACTATTGGTATAATTGATGATGACCATGTTGAGCAGTCTAATTTACAAAGGCAGGTCTTATATACACAGAAAAACATTGGGTATAGCAAAAGTTTATGTGCTAAAGATGCCTTACAAAAGGTAAATCCATCATGTAATATTGAAATCTTCACATTAAAATTCACTGCCTATAATGCAGAAAATATATTACATGGATACGACATCGTTTTAGACCATACAGATAACTTCGAGACAAGATGGCTAATAAGTAAAATATGTCACAAACTACATAAAATCCATGTTTACGGAGCAATATCGACATTTCAAGGACAAGTTGGTGTATTTAATTATCAAGGTGGCCCTCATTACAATGACTTGAATCAATACAACAATAACCAGCCACACACTTCATGCAACAGCAATGGAGTATTAAGTATTTTACCTGGTATAATAGGTCTTCTTCAAGCTACTGAAACACTTAAAATTATTTTAGGCTTAGGAGAAATACTAAACGGCAAGATAGTTCTGTACGATCTGCTAAATAATCAATTTAAAACAACTTATTTACAACAAAAATATGATTACAATCAATTAATTACACACAAATCCTTTAGATACAATCAGATACATCATGAGCAAACAACTTACAAAAAAACACTTTCCCTAAAAAAACTTGATATCATGTTGTTAAGTCACAATAACATCTACTTAATTGACATTAGAGATAAGAAGGAATATGAATTAGGACATTTATTTACAGCAATCAATATACCTTTACACAAACTAAAGTACTCTTACAATCAGGGATTGTTAATGCACCGAGCTAACAATAAAACAATAGTCATATACTGCAGCTCAGTGCTAAGATCACATATTGCAAGTCTGATAATGGTAGATGCTTCGATACCTCATTTGATACTATACATGTAATTAAGATATAACTCTTCAACATAGATGATACAAAGGAAAGGAAGGGATTCGAACCCTCGTTAGCAAAAACGCTAAACAGCATTTCCAATGCTGTGCCTTCAACCACTCGACCACCTTTCCGGAAAAATATCAATAATATACAACACAATGTGACAGATAAGTGTATCATATTTGCAAATTATTGTATATAATAAAAAATATTACTTATAAAAAAGATATCATGGCAAAGAAAAAGATTCAAATCATTCTAAATTCAACCCAAAAGCATTTAGGTCAATCCGGTAGTGTGCTTCAGGTTGCTCAAGGTTATGCAAGAAACTATTTATTCCCACAAAAACTTGCTGAACCTGTCACCAAGCATAGATTAAATTATATACAACATAAGAAAACTCAAGAAGATTTGCTAAATAAAGAAAAAAGAAAAGTAGCTATTGATATAAAATCTCAACTTGAAGCGATTTATAAGTTCAGTATAAAAAGAAAAGTAAGCGATAAAAATAGTATATTTGGTAGCGTGACTGACAAAGACATCGTTGACATCATTTCTCAAACAACTGGCATTACACTGCATAAACCTCATATAGAAATACCTCCGATAAAAACGATAGGATTATATGATATATGCATAACCTTGGTTAATGAAGTAAACATTAATTTAAAACTACAAATACTTCCTGAAACAACACAATAAATTCTACTATCTTTCCTCAGCATCCAAATAACAGTGTGTAGACAATGCGTAATCAAGATTCTTTAATCAAATACCACGAACAATTTCCTCCTCAACACAATCTAGCAGAGGAAATTGTACTAGGGGGTATACTAGTTAATACAGAAATCATGCAACTAGCTATTAATGAGTTAATTATCGAATCTTTTTCTCTCGAAACTCATCAAATACTTTACAGAACTATAATTGAAATATACATACAAAAAGATTACATCGACTCTATTATACTTATCAATACTTTATGGGACTTAAACTTATTAAGTAACGTTGGAGGGATAAGAAAAATTCTTAATCTACTCAAAAACGCACAGATTTTTGTTTCACATGACTTCACATACCTTACAGCACAATACTATATCAATATCATTAAAGACAAATACCTGCGCAGACTGCTTATACAATATGGATACAATATCATTAAAATTGCATATATACCTTCAATAACTCCATACATTCTTTTAAACAAAACTAATCAATATCTTGACCAGATAAAAACACAATATAATTATACAGATCAGGATAGTACTAGTTCTACATTGGCAAATTTACTATTCAATTTACAAAGCAATTACCATCTAGATAATAGCAAACAACTTTTATCAGGATTTCATGAACTGGATAGCATGAGTAATGGGTTTCACGAAGGGGATTTAATTGTTGTAGCTGGACGTCCATCTATGGGCAAAACATCACTGAGTTTAAATATTGCTCTTAATATTCTAACAAAACAAGAACAAAGTATTTGTATCTTTAGCTTAGAAATGTCAAAAGAACAAATACTCCACAAACTATTGTCTACATTAGCCAAAATACCTGTCAGTAAATTACAATTAGGGCACATCAACACATATGAATGGGAAAAACTTCAAAAAGCTGCTAGTCAACTCGTCAAATCTCAAATCCATATCAATGACAATGCCAATTTATCTTTACACAACCTCATTCTCACAGCAAAAAAATTAAAGAGTAATTATCCACAAGTACAGATGATTATCATCGACTACTTACAGTTAATACAATTTAATACACAGAAATTATCATCTCGAGCAGAAGAACTATCAACAATTACACGATCATTAAAAGTTCTAGCCAAAGAATTACAAATACCAATAATTATGCTTTCGCAGCTTAATCGCAATGTCGAAAACAGAGTCAACAAAAGACCAATGCTTTCTGACTTACGAGAAAGTGGCTGCATCAGTAGCACTAACACGGTCATTCAGAAGAGCAAGAAGGGTAATAAAGACACAGCATATTTCTATGACGAATATATGTATGGATATCATAGAGTATCATACACATACACTAAATATAGAATAAATCCTAAAATCATGAATTGTAATAAACAATACACTTATCACCTTACACAAAGAATAAAACCAATATGTTCATTGACTCACAACCACAGAATGCTTACATATATAGGGTGGAGGAAAGTGGATTGTCTCAAAAAATTTCATGCAGTCAGAGATCAACAACTCGTACCATATAGGTACTGTATATCTACCTTCAGAAAGGAACCGGTGTATGATTTATATTTACCAGAAACACAAAGCTTTAGATGTAACCTACAAGAAATCTTACACAACTCGATAGAACAAGATGCTGACCTTGTACTAATGCTCTACAGAGAATCATACTACTATGACGTCACTGATCAAAAGAAGCCTGTAGAACAAGTAACTAATTTAATAGTAGCTAAGCATCGTAATGGTCCAACTGGAAGTATAGAATTACACTTTAATCCCACATTTTGCTCTTTTCATAACATATAAATATAATGTATAATATACATAAATTAGATTCATTTAATGTACGATTCACTAGATGAATATGTTATGATCTATATAATCAAAGCCGAGATAGCTCAGTTGGTAGAGCAGTGGACTGAAAATCCTCGTGTCACCAGTTCAAACCTGGTTCTTGGCATTGTCAGCAATCACCTAACAATAATAAGGCCATACAAAAATATTCGTATGGCCTTGCTATCCATTCACATTATTACATTTAGCTTGACAGCAACTCGAGCTTTTCTCCCAGCAGCACAGTTACTTCACCTTCATCAGTTACATCAACTACAGCACTGTCACCTGCTTTTATTTTACCCGACAACACCTCCTCAGCCAAACTATCTTCCAGAAGGCGCATCACAGCTCGTCTTAAAGGTCTTGCTCCATAGCTTGGGTTGTATCCTTCATCAACTAAACGATTTTTAAATCTTTCTGTTACATCTAATTGTATTTCCTGCTGTTTAATGCGTTCAAATACTTCTTGCAACATCATATCAGCAATTTCTCTTACTTCGTCTTTTGTTAATTGTCGAAAAACAATAATTTCATCCAAACGATTTAAGAATTCGGGACGAAAATATTGCTTCAATTCTTCATTAACTAAAGTACGGATGCGATTATATTGGGACTCAACTTGCGATTCACCAAGTTCAAACCCTAGACTCCCTCCTCCTTTCTCAATAACTTTAGAACCTATATTCGAAGTCATGATCAACAAAGTATTTTTAAAATCAATGGTACGCCCTTTTGCATCGGTCAACCTTCCATCTTCTAGAATTTGCAATAAAAGATTAAAAATATCAGGATGAGCTTTCTCAATTTCATCAAACAAGATTACAGTATAAGGACGCTTACGTACAGCTTCAGTTAAATAACCTCCTTCACTATATCCTACATAACCAGGAGGGGAACCAATTAATTTAGAAACTGTATGGCGCTCCATGTACTCCGACATATCTAAACGAACCATAGCCTCTTCGGCACCAAAGAAATAAGACGCCAATGCCTTTGTTAATTCAGTTTTACCAACGCCAGTTGGACCAGAAAATATGAAACTTGCAATAGGTCGTCCCGGATTTTTAAGACCGACTCTTGCTCTACGAATTGCTCTAGATACAGCCACAACAGCTTCATCTTGGCCAATAATTCGACCATGCAATGTTTCTTCCATATGTAGCAGTTTCTCTGATTCGCTTTTAGTTAATTTTGTAACCGGTATGCCTGTCCAAAAAGCGACAATTTCTGCAATATCCTCTTCCGTAACAATTGGATCTTCTAAACTTAGATCTGGCTCAGTTTTTTTACTTTGAGCTATTGCAGCTATTTGTGCCTTAATTTCCATCTCACGGGTACGATATTGTTCGGCTTTTTCATATTTTTGCGCACGGATAGCTTCATCTTTAGTTTTTAAGACTGTACGTAATTCTTTATCTAACTCTCTAGCAGCAGGAGGCAACTGAGAATTCAATAAACGAACTCTAGAACCAGCTTCGTCAATAAGGTCAATAGCCTTATCCGGCAAGAAACGATCTGAGATATATTGGTTTGCATATTTAGCTGCTGCTGCCAAAGCACCATCAGACATTTTCAGCTGATGATGTTTTTCATAACGGTCTCTTAAGCCAAATAGAATTTCAATTGTCTCTTCAACACTTGGCTCACCAACCATTACAGGCTGAAAACGGCGCTCTAAAGCAGCATCTTTCTCAATATGCTTACGATATTCTTCTAAAGTTGTAGCTCCTATGCATTGAAGATCTCCCCTAGCTAAAGCAGGTTTTAGTAGATTAGCCGCATCAATTGCTCCCTCTGCAGCACCAGCACCGATCAAAGTATGAACTTCATCAATAACAAGTATCACATTATTTGCGGATTTAATTTCGTCCATGATCCGTTTTAAACGCTCTTCGAACTCTCCTCGATACTTAGTACCAGCAACAAGCAAGCCAACATCGAGGGTAATAACTAATTTATCTTCCAATATAGAAGGGACATCACGGTTAGCAATTCTCTGTGCTAATCCTTCAGCTAGCGCAGTTTTACCAACACCTGGCTCTCCGATTAAGACGGGATTGTTTTTCGTACGGCGGCCCAATATTTGTATAACACGTTCAATTTCTTTTTGCCGTCCTACCACTGGGTCCAATACACCTTCTATAGCAAGCTCAGTTAGATTAGACCCAAATTCCTCTAGAGTCGGAGTCTTACTTCGTGTTTGAACATTATTACTCCCATTAGCATTGGCTTCAGCATTATCACCCAACATTTGAATTACTTCAGTCCGGATGGATGATACGTCAACAGCTAAATTTTCCAGAACACGTGCCGCAACACCTTCTCCTTCACGCACTAAACCCATTAATAGGTGTTCGGTGCCAATGTAGTTGTGTCCAAGTTGCCTTGCTTCTTCTAGGGACAGCTCCAAAACCCGCTTCGCACGTGGAGTGAAAGGAATTTCTACAGCAACAAAACCTGAGCCACGACCAATAATTTTTTCAACTTCGATACGAGCATCTTTCAAATTTACATTCATGGATTTCAGCACTTGTGCAGCTATACCCGTTCCTTCACCAATTAGACCTAGAAGAATTTGCTCAGTGCCTACAAAATTATGTCCCAACCGCCTTGCTTCTTCTTGGGCTAACATAATTACTTTAATTGCTTTTTCAGTAAACCGTTCAAACATATGAATACATATAATAAAAATTATTACCTTTGATACTAATAGATATTAGCACAATTAATACAAGAACTTAATACATGAAGCAAATAAAACTTGTTATACTAATCAATTAAATACCTACGGAGCAGATTTTTTGTTTTACTTTTAATACTTTTTATTTTAATATAAGGAATCGTACTAACACCTGCATGGACAACCAATACAATATTTAGACCTAGCCAAATATAAAGACTTAACGCACGCGTATTTGATGCTAGTACTTGCAAGATCAAATCACCATCAATGAATAAACACAAAAACGAGATCATGACAAAATAAGCATGATACTGATTCACTACATTAGCTGTAAGAAGTATAAAGCACAAATGTTGACCATACAATTCGAAACACGATTCATGATACAAATTATTCAAATCACAAGAAATCAATAAACAAACATTATTTGTACCTGACACGTATACAGGTAAACAATACAAAAAATTACGAAAATACATAGAATAATGTAGAAGAAGTAGCTAATATTAATTTATTAACATTGCACGATAATTACCACTCACCAATTTTTAAAAGCCATGGATTTTAAAGTAAATTTTAAACATAACTATATTCAGCAACTAGAAACAGAATATCTAAAAGCTGATATACCGTGTATCGAAATAGGGGATTCTATAAGAATGGGCTTATTAATACAAGAAGGAAACAAAGAACGTGTACAGTATGCAGAGGGTGTTGTAATAGCCAAACATAATGCACAATTAAATACTACCATAACTTTACGGAAAATCATGCAGGGTGTTGGAGTAGAGAGAGTGTATCTTATACATTCCCCCAGAATTCAGAATATACAAGTTACCCGCAGATCCAAAGTTCGCCGCGCAAAATTATATTACTTACGCAGTCGGTCTGGGAAAGCCACTAGACTAAAACAAAAGTTCATATGATCATTTAATTTATAGACTTAATTTCTATGTTATCTGACTGTAATATGATAATATAGAAGTAAGATTTTAATTATCAATAGACATATAACTCAGGTGGCTAGAGTACCACGTTGACATCGTGGAAGTCGCTGGTTCAAGTCCAGCTATGTCTATAACACAACAAAAATTCCCTGCAGCAACTAGTTACTATTTATATTGTATTTAATGGCAAGCTATGTTATAGTAATCATGGTTATTATGTTTGTAGGGTCGGTGCCCGAGTGGTTAATGGGGGCGGACTGTAAATCCGCTGGCTTTGCCTACGTTGGTTCAAATCCAACCCGGCCCATTTTCATTAACATTAGTATTAAACAGCCCTTATAGCTCAGCGGTAGAGCATCTTCTTGGTAAGGAAAAGGTCATGAGTTCAATTCTCATTAAGGGCTTTAAGAACAAAAAAAACATATCAAATCACAAACAACTCTTTTCAGGATACCGTTTTAGATTTGGATGTTTTCAATGGCTTATGTACACCTATCATTTGTGCATTGCTCTTTCCTGGTGCGACCATTGGATAACAGTTTTCATCTTCTACAACACGACAATCTAAGATAACAGGACCTGATTCTTCCAGAAACTTACTCAAAATATCATCCAGGTCTTTCCGATTTTCAAGAATTAGACCTCTAATACCATATGAAGCAGCTAATTGTTGTAAGTCAGGTGCACCTAAAGACATATTTGAATGAGAATATCGTTCACCATAAAATGCTTGTTGCCACTGCCGAACCATACCCTGCCATTTATTGTTAATCACAAGAATCTTAATAGGCAAATTATATTGTGCCACCGTACCTAACTCCTGGATATTCATTTGAAAACTTGCATCACCACTCACACAAATTACACTCGCAGCTGGGAAAGCTATTTGAACACCGATTGCAGCTGGCAGACCATAACCCATTGTACCCAGTCCAGCACTGGACATCCAATGTCTGGGTAACACATTTAAGAACTGTGCTGCCCACATTTGATGCTGCCCAACATCAGTAGTATAATAACTCTGGCTGGCTTTTTGGCTTACGATACTCAAGACTTCTTGAGGGGATACCTTTGATATTTGCCTGGGAACTAATAACGGATATTGTTGCTTCCACTTCTTTATTCTTTCTCTCCATGAATATGTGTATGTTTCATCAAAATAACCATTGCTGTCAATAGTCTTAAGTAGTTCTGATAATATTATTTTGATATCACCAACTATCGCCAATTCAGGGATACGATTTTTCCCTATTTCTGCCGGATCAATATCAATATGAATAACTTGGGCATTACATGCAAATTCATCAAGTTTACCTGTTACTCGGTCGTCAAACCTGGCTCCTAAAGCTATCAACAAATCACATTCGCTAACTGCAAAATTTGCATACGCAGTACCATGCATTCCTAACATTCCTAATGCTAGATCATGATTTTCATTAATAATTCCTTTTCCCATCAGTGTAGTTGTTACAGGAATTTGACAACGTACAGCTAATGCTTCCACTTCTGAATAGGCATTTGCAATTATTGATCCACCACCAACATATAATAGAGGCTGACGAGAATTTTTAAGTAGTTCTATAACATGATTAATCTGCATGCTGTAAGATAGTACAGTTGCTTTAAAACCTGGCAAATTAATTTTACCAGGATAGACAGGTTCATATACACATTTTTCTAATCCAACATCTTTAGGAACATCAATAAGGACAGGACCTGGTCTGCCATGATTCGCTAGGTAAAAGGATTCAGCAATTATTTTAGACATATCTTTCGGATCTCGCACAACATAGGAGTGCTTTACAATTGGTAGTGTAATTCCAAAAATATCTACTTCTTGAAATGCATCTGTCCCAATGAAAGCTCTTGCTACTTGGCCAGTAACCACAACCATCGGAACAGAGTCCATTTGTGCAGTTGCTATGCCTGTCACTAAGTTAGTAGCTCCTGGCCCGGATGTAGCAAAACATACTCCAACCTTCCCCGTAGACCTTGCATATGCATCTGCTGCATGAGAAGCTCCTTGCTCATGTCGGCTAAGTATATGTTTGATAAGTCCTTTTTCTTCCCATTTATATAGTTCATCATAGATAGGTAAAATTGCACCCCCAGGATAGCCAAATATGTGAGTAACACTATGCTTTACTAAGCTATCCATCAATGCAAATGCACCTGTTTGGTAAACGATTTCTTTGTTCATAGATTCTTGAAGATTATGTGGAATTGAGTTAAGGAGATAACAGTACCTAAGATAATAGTATATATTATATATGTCTAATTTTGTTTACTTATATACTTTGAAAATCTCCCCCTGTAATGTTTTTTGTATTTCTAACTGTATCCTAGCATCTCTTTTAATGTTATGACGAGGAATACCAAGAGTAAAGTAAGAATACATAATAGAATATAGAGTGTTTTCCTCTTCTTTGATAACTGGAAAAAAGGGTAAGCAGCTGTCAAGAAAAATCCAAGGAAGACCGAAATAAGAAATTTTGGAAATTTCCAAATGTTTTCCCAGAATATATGCATGTGATATTATTGATATTATTTGATTATGCTTCCTATGGATTGTAACATTATATCTTTAAATCGCAAGATCTCATAGGTACTTTAATAAAGTTTGTGTCATACTAGTCTCTAATTTCCTACTAGATTCACTTAAATTATAATGATTATGGATTATCCAGACAAGTTAGCGCCACTGTATGAAGCTTGTGCTTTATCTAAAGATGTTAAAGGTAAAAGGATTGTTATCAAGTATGGTGGAGCTGCAATGAAAGAGCAGCAGCTCACAGTGCAGGTTATTAAAAATATTACTTTGTTGCAAGAATTAGGTCTGCGCTGTATATTGGTGCATGGTGGAGGACCTGCTATCAATCAATGGTTGGATAAACTACGTATTGAGCCACAATTTGATAGAGGTATTCGTGTAACTGATAAGCAAACAATGGAAGTTGTGCAAATGGTTCTTGCAGGTCAGGTTAATAAAAACCTAGTTGGATTATTGAACATTAATGATCTTAAAGCAATTGGTTTGTCTGGGCACGATGATAGTTTAATCAAGGCCTTGCCAATTAATGAAGAAGATGATAATCGTGTTGCTAATGTTGAGTCAATTAATGTTAATTTCTTGAACTTACTTTTAAATAATGGTTATTTACCGGTGATAGCACCCATTGGAGTTACAGAATCAGGTCTTGCATATAATATTAATGCTGACGTACTGGCATCAGCGGTTGCCTCAGAACTTCATGCAGATATGTTGATAATGTTAACAGATACTCCAGGGATTTTGAGAGATTGTAGTGACGTTACAACTTTGTTGGATAAGCTTACTGTCTCTGAGGTTGATACTCTGATTCAGGAAGGAATAGTGTCCGGTGGTATGATACCTAAGGTAAATGCATGTTTAAATGCATTATGTAAAGGAGTTGGAATTACCAAAATTATAGATGGTCGTAAGCCAAATACTCTTTTGTTGAGCCTTATGAATGAACCTTTATCTGGCACTTCAATTATTTCTGGTTAATAGTATTGTTTATCCGCTGGGATTTTGTTAAAGTAAGTTTTACTAGCATTGTCCCTGTGGCTCAATAGCTCAGTTGGTTAGAGCAGGGGACTCATAAGCCCAAGGTCGCAGGTTCAAATCCCGCTTGAGCCACATAGAATTGTAAGATTGTTAGGTACTATCATTTTACATCTTAATATGTTAGTTTATTAAGTATGAGTATATGCGGGGAGAGGTGGCTGAGTGGTTTAAAGCGGTAGATTGCTAATCTGTTGTACGCGTTTTATAGCGTACCGAGGGTTCGAATCCCTCTCTCTCCTGAGTTATATAAACCAAGTGCTTAGAAAAGAAAGGTAAGGGACTGTAGTTCAACTGGTTAGAGCACCGCCCTGTCACGGCGGAAGTTGCGGGTTCGAATCCCGTCAGTCTCGTTAGATATTTAAAATTGTTTGATGTATTCTTGTTTCTTGGGTATATTTGTATATTCTGCTATAATGCTTTCTAGTTGTTCACCATCAATCGTTTCTTTTTCTATAAGTATATCTACAAGTTTATCAATGACTACACGATTATCTTCGATCATTTCTAAAACTTGTTTGTGGCATTCAGTGACAATTTGCTGAACTTGTTGGTCTATTTTTATTGCTATTTCATCAGAGTATTCATTGCCAGAGTTCATACCTCTTCCTAAGAATGGATTACTGTCTTCGCTCTCAAGTGATAATGGCCCAATATTAGACATGCCGAAACGTGTTACCATTTGTCTAGCCATGGAGGTAACTTGTTGTAAGTCATTGCTAGCTCCTGTTGTCACCTCTGTGTTTCCAAATACTATCTCTTCTGCAGCTCTTCCTCCTAAGGCTCCCATAATTCTTGCTTTGATTTGCCCTCTTGAAATTAGGGATTGGTCTTCATTTGGTATGAACCATGTTAGGCCTCTTGCTTGTCCTCTTGGTATCAATGTAACTTTTTGTACAGGATCATGTTCTGATAGTAGTGTTCCGATAAGTGCATGGCCTACTTCATGATATGCAATTAATCTCTTGCTTTTACTGTTCACTAAAGGTGTACCTTCCATACCTGCAACTACCCGATCTATTGAAGCATCTACTTCAGCTATTGTAATTGCATCTTTTCTACGTCTAGCTGTTAAAATGGCAGCTTCATTTAGTAGATTAGCTAGATCAGCACCAGAAAATCCAGGTGTTCTTCTTGCAATCGTATTGATTGATATCTGTTGATCCATTTTCTTGTTTCTAGCATGTACCTTTAAAATTGCTAAGCGTCCATTTAAATCAGGTACATCCACAGTGACTTGCCTGTCAAATCGTCCAGGCCTTAACAGAGCTGAGTCCAGGATATCTGCTCTATTAGTAGCAGCTATGACAATAATCCCTGTATTCCCTTCGAAGCCATCCATTTCTGTAAGTAACTGATTTAATGTTTGCTCTCTTTCATCATTACCACCTCCGATACCGGTACCTCTTTGTCTACCTACGGCATCAATTTCATCTATGAAAACAATGCAGGGTGCATTTTCTTTGGCTTTTTTGAATAGGTCTCTTACTCTCGATGCTCCTACACCTACGAACATCTCAACAAATTCTGAGCCAGATATGCTGAAAAATGGGACATTCGCTTCTCCTGCTATAGCCTTAGCTAGTAGAGTTTTGCCCGTTCCAGGGGGGCCTACTAAAAGTACTCCTTTCGGTATTTTTGCTCCTACTGCAGTAAAAGAATCTGGTTCTTTGAGAAAGGTGACAACTTCTTGGAATTCCTCTTTTGCTTCATCAACTCCAGCTACGTCATTGAAAACAACCCCAGTTTTTGCTTCCATTTGAAATAAGGCTTTTGATTTGCCGAATGACATTGCTTGTCCAGGACCACCTGCATTGTTATTTGATCTCCGAAATAAAATGGCTAATCCACCTATGAATAGAAGTGGAAAGAATAGGTTTCCAAGCAAGTTAAATACAGCATTGTTATTTTTAGAAGGGTGTGCATCAATGTCAATTTGTGCTTTGCGTAGCTTTGTAACAAGTTCGGGTGCACTAGCAGGTAGTTCAACTCTGATTTTTTGTACTCTGTTTCCTAGTTCAGGTCCCAATGCTTCAACTATTGCTGTATGTCCATTGTCGTATAAGTCAACTTTTTTAATCCATCCCATATCTAGATATTCTAGAAATCTACCATATGTCATCCTTGAACTAGCAACATTGTTATTTAATTCTGCGGAATTAGGTGTTAAAAATCCTTGCCAAAGGAAAAATCCAATCACTAGAAAAGGTAGTGACCACAGCATAATTGTTTTCCAAGATAATTTCATAGTTAATAATGCCTCTTCGTGTTGTAATTTATTTGATTCTCTAACAAATGTAACAGTTATTGTAAGTCGAAGGCAATTAATTCATCAGTTCTGTATTCATTGCATAGGTAATATCTCATTTATCTTTTCAAAAGTTATTATTAAATTATTGCAAATTTAGTTAGGTTTAAGATATATCTTGTAGTATAGCTTTGATTTAAGGAGTCATGATTATGGTGAAGAAGGGGAGTGTAGTGAAAGTACTGAGAAAAGAATCTTATTGGTACCAAGATAAAGGTACTGTGGTTAAAGTTGACAAGGATATTAAGTATCCAGTCTTAGTAAGATTTGAAAAGGAAACATATAGTGGTGTAAATAGTAATAATTTTGCAGAGGATGAAGTAGTGGAGGTGAAATAGGTACCCTGTGTAATCAAGTATTAATTAATGTCCAGCATTTCTAAAAAAACATGATACTTCTCTGTTTTGTTCAGATTTGTATCATGTATTAGGATTTATAAATTATCACTTATATTAGTTGCCTAGTGTAGCCCAGTCTACATCTACATTTTCTAGTACAAGTGATGAATTATAAATTTGTAAAATAATTAAAAGAAATAGGAAGAATAGTAGCATGAATACAGCCATGATAGGCGTTGTTCCCCATCCTGGGGCTACTTTTCCGTATTCTGAGTTTAAAGGTCTTAGGATCTCTCCCAATCTAGTTCTTAGTGCCATAAAATTCTTGTCTTTTTTTGTTATACTTTATATTATGTCCTGATCTTTCAGGACAATACAATTTATTTCTATTAAACCTATGGAAACAGCAACTGTTTTGAGTATTTTCATTTCCAGTTTACTGCTTGGCATAACAGGATATTCAATATATACTGCTTTTGGTCCATCAGCTAAAGAGCTAAGGGATCCCTTTGAAGAACACGAAGAGTAAATTTAACTGGTATTTGTATCCATAAACAATTTATTTGTTGGATACAAATTAAACCCATGTTCTTAAGCAATGCATTGTTTACTTGGCAATTCTTGGCGGATCACGAAAGAAGATTGCGAAGAATATTACCATTAATGTTCCTGTTAATAAGAAGACGTATACAAGAGCTTCCATCCTGTTCCTCCCGATGTTAATCTGATATTTTTCTTTTATTTGTATTATACAGCTCCCTGTCTTTTACTGCTTCTATCTCCAAGTTTTTGGAATGCACCAAATTCAACTTGTTCTGTTACTTCAGCTCCAATTCCAGCAAATACATCTCTGAAAATTGTTCTTGATCCATGCCATAAATGCCCGAAAAAGAAAATTAGCGCGAAGTTAGCATGGCCAAATGTAAACCAACCTCTTGGGCTACTTCTAAATACACCATCCGCTTCTAACGTAGTTCTGTCAAATTCAAATACTTCACCTAGTTGAGCTTTTCTAGCATATTTTTTTACACTTGGTGCATCAGTAAAGACTTTCCCGTTTAATTTTCCTCCATAGAAGTTTACGGTGACTCCAACTTGTTCAATACTGTACTTAGATTCGGCTCTTCTGAATGGTATGTCTGCGCGGATAATTCCATCTTTGTCAACTAGAATTACCGGAAATGTTTCAAAGAATGCAGGCATTCTTCTAACTGTTAATTCGCGGCCATCCTTGTCTTGAAAAATAGGATGACCAAGCCATGCCTCAGCAATACCGTCACCTTTGTCCATTGGCCCAGATCTGAATAAGCCGCCTTTGGCAGGGTTATTGCCTATATAATCATAAAAAGCAAGCTTATCTGGGATACGTGACCAAGCTTCTACTGGGCTTAAGCCTTCTGTTAGAGAATTTTCTACTCGTCTTTCAATTTCTTGCTGAAAATATCCACTGTCCCATTGATATCTTGTTGGGCCAAACAGTTCAATTGGAGTAGTGGCTGAGCCATACCACATTGTACCACATGTAATAAATGCGCTGAAAAATACTGCAGAAATACTGCTTGATAAAACAGTTTCAATGTTTCCCATTCTTAAAGCTCTATATAATCTTTGTGGTGGTCTAACTGTCAAATGAAAAACACCTGCTAGAATACCGACAGTACCAGCAGCTATATGGTGTGAAGCAATACCTCCAGGATTAAAAGGATTGAAGCCATCAGGTCCCCATGCTGGTGCCACAGGCTGTACTTTTCCTGTAATACCATATGCATCGGATACCCAGATTCCTGGTCCGAATAGGCCAGTTGTATGGAATGCTCCAAATCCAAAACATAATAGGCTAGAAAGAAGAAGGTGTATCCCAAAAATTTTAGGTAAATCTAATGCAGGTTCACCAGTCCGTGGATCGCGGAATAGTTCTAGATCCCAATAAACCCAGTGCCATATGGAAGCAAGAAATAGCATTCCAGATAGAACAATGTGTGTTATAGCTACTCCTTCAAAACTCCATAGACCAGGATTGGATACGCTTTCTCCTGTGATACTCCATCCGCCCCAGGAGTCAGTGACACCTAGTCTAGCCATGAATGGCATGACAAACATGCCCTGTCTCCACATAGGGTTTAATACTGGATCAGACGGATCAAACACAGCGAGTTCATATAAGGCCATTGATCCAGCCCACCCTGCAACCAATGCTGTATGCATTAGATGAACTGAAATTAGTCTCCCTGGATCATTTAATACAACTGTATGTACGCGATACCATGGTAATCCCATTGATTATAGATTCCTCCAATTAAAAATAAATCAATTTTATTGCTTTCTTACATTGATAATAATTTTTGTCTTCTACTATATTATAGCATTCTTGTAATTATTTATTACTTTCTCCAGCATACTAATCTACTAATCTTCAAATTTGTTACCTATAAGTATATAAGTAAATGAACTTGTGAGTAGATTTGTTACTATTAGTATTAGAAAGATCTGCTGAAAATTTATGTCTCCCCATGTTGTTGTAAGAATAGTCGAAGTCGGTGTAAGCACTGGATTTAAATAAGTATATCTTATAGTTTCGATTGCATACGTTAATGGATTGAGGCTAGCTAGCACTTGAAGCCATGATGGCATAAATACCAATGGTGCTAACGCTGTGCTTGAAAATAAGAGAGGTAAATTAAGTATTAAAATGCAAGCAAGTAATTCTATGTGTCCAGGTAAAATAAATGCAAGTACTAGACTTATGTTTGTTATGCTGTTACTGAGCAAAAATAATACTCCTGTAATGATAATGTAATCTGGTTGTTTTGTATTGTACTGACCTATCGTATATATAGTTAGTATAATAAAAATAATTTGTACTGAACTAGATACTGCTATATTAAATGATGAGGCTATAATAATAGATGAGCGCGAGTATAGTGTTGAACTAAGTATTCGGTTGAAAAAACCGAATTCTCTATCGAACATGATTGGTAGTCCAGAGTTCATGGCAGCAGTGAAAGCGGTGAATACGATCATCCCACAGCTAACGAAGTCACTGTATTGTTGTCCATAAGTAAATAGCTGTATGGGTGCGTTCTGAAAGAGTGCGCTAAATAGTGTAAGCCATAACAGGGGTTGTATAATTCCTGTGATAATTAGTGAGGGTCTGCGTATTGACTGTTTAATTAGCCTTATTGTTAATGCTTTTATCTCCTGCATATATTTGTTGGGTATTATGTGAATTTCCCGGCGATTAAAGTCAGGTTGTAATACTAAATACTCGCTTAGAGAATTATTTCTGTTCAAGGACTTAGTGTCTTCGTACATATGGTTTTTTAGAAAATATTAATATTGTAAACTTATAAAAAAAATATTTATTGAATTTTATCTTACTATGATAAATGGTCTTCTATTTCGTGATTTTAAGGTTAAATTCTCTCTAAATTATGTATTGTTAGTTATATATCTAGTATAATCTCTACTTATGTTGTTGAGATAGTATATCTAGAGTGAACAATGAGGCAAGCATTAATTTATGAATTATAAGGGAGTATCCTAATGGCAACTTATAAAGTAGAACTAATTATGGAAGATGGTGCAACTGCAACTATTGATTGTCCTTCTGATCAATATATTTTAGATGTTGCTGAAGAAGAAGGGTATGATTTACCGTATTCTTGTCGTGCAGGCGCTTGTTCTACATGTGCGGGTGTTGTAGAATCAGGAACAATTGACCAGAGTGATCAATCTTTTCTGGATAGTGATCAAGAAGCCGCAAACTTTATATTAACATGTGTGGCGTATCCGACTAGTGATTGTGTAATTAAGACACATCAGGAAGAACTTCTATATTAAGCTTTTATTATTTTAACAGAGTGTCTAATTGTTATTAGACACTCTGTAATTATATTCTAAAGCTTGACCTCAATATCTACGCCTGAAGGTAGATTTAGCTTCATCAGTGCATCAATAGTATGAGAAGAGGGCTCATATATATCAATGATTCTTTTATGTGTTCTAAGTTCAAAGTGTTCTCGTGAGTCTTTGTCTACGTGTGGTGATCGTAGGACGCAATATATTCTGCGCCTAGTAGGCAAAGGTATCGGTCCTACAGACTTCGCATTGGTTCTGTCAGCTGTGTTGACAATATCATTGCATGATTCATCTAATAATGAATGGTTGTATGCCTTGAGCTTAATTCTGATTTTGTTTTTTGCAGTCACAGTTATGTTTATTTTGGAAAGTGAGAAATATGTACAGTTAGTAGAGCAGTCTGGTGTCTATTCCAGTATTTTTGAAACTACGCCTGCACCTACAGTCCTGCCACCTTCTCTTATTGCGAAACGCATGCCTTGTTCAATGGCTATTGGGTTGATTAATTGTGCGCTCATTTTTATGCGATCGCCAGGCATTACCATCTCTGCAGCTGATCCATCATCAGCCGTAAATTGAGTAATTGTGCCAGTTACATCTGTTGTTCTTACATAGAACTGCGGTCTGTATCCGGAGAAAAATGGAGTGTGTCTGCCACCTTCTTCCTGTGTTAGTATATACACTTCAGCTTCAAACTGTGTATGAGGTGTTATCGTTCCCGGTTCTGCTAGAACCATTCCTCTCTCAATATCTTTTTTCTGTACACCTCTGAGTAGAATGCCTATGTTGTCTCCGGCCATACCTTCGTCTAATGTTTTTTGAAACATTTCCAGGCCAGTAATTGTAGTTGTGCGAGTATCTCTTAGGCCCACAATTTCAATAGAGTCACCAACCTTGATAATACCTCTTTCAATTCTCCCTGTTGCTACTGTCCCTCGTCCTGTTATTGAAAAGACGTCTTCCACTGCCATTAGGAAAGTTTTGTCCACATCACGTTCAGGAGTTGGAATATAGTCATCAACTGCATCCATTAGAGCATGAATTTTATCTACCCATTTGTCGTCACCTTTCTGTGTATCTGGGTTCTGTGTAACATAGTCAAGTGCTAAGAGTGCTGAGCCTGCTACAAATGGTATGTCGTCCCCTGGAAAATCATATTGATCAAGAAGTTCTCGTACTTCTAACTCAACTAGTTCTAGTAGTTCTTCGTCATCTACTTGATCTTCTTTATTCAGGAATACGACTATATTTGGCACTCCCACTTGCTTGGCAAGCAAAATATGTTCTCTTGTTTGTGGCATTGGACCGTCAGCAGCGGATACTACAAGAATTGCTCCATCCATTTGGGCAGCACCGGTGATCATGTTTTTGACATAGTCAGCATGGCCAGGGCAGTCTACATGTGCATAATGCCTATTATCTGTTTCATATTCCACATGTGCGGTATTTATGGTAATACCTCTTGCTTTCTCTTCTGGAGCAGCATCAATTTCATCAAACTTTTTGAGTTGTGTGCTGCCAGATACGGCAAGTGTGGCAGAAATTGCTGCTGTTAAAGTCGTTTTTCCATGATCCACGTGTCCAATTGTACCTATGTTAACGTGTGGTTTCTTACGTTCAAATTTTGTCCTAGCCATTGTATATTTTTTATTATTGATTTAAGAATTACTTTTAGCGAGATAATATATTGGTGGTATTTTTCTAAAATGAATTAATATCTATAGTGTGCGAAAGCTTTATTTGCTTCTGCCATCCTATGTGTCTCTTCTCTTTTGCGTATTGAGCTTCCTGTGTCACTTGCAGCATCCATTATCTCATTGGCTAATTTGCTCGCCATGTTTTTACCAGATCTATCTTTTGCAAAGCGAGTTATCCATCTTAACGCTAGGTTAGTCCCTCTATATGCCCGCACTTCGATGGGAACCTGATAGGTAGATCCACCTACACGTCTTGCCTTAACCTCTACTAGTGGTGTTGCGTTACGTACTGCTTGTTCTAAGATTTCTAAAGGATTGGATTGTGACTTTTCTTTTATTAATTCTAAAGAATTATAGATGATTTTCTGGGCTAAGCTTTTTTTACCATTTTTCAGAATGCGGACTGTTAACATGCTAACCAGTTTACTTTGGTAAATTGGGTCGTTTTGGACTAATCTTTTTTTAGATGTATTTCGTCTAGACATGAGATTAAATTATTAAAAAATTGATGAACTGTTTATGATTTAGGTTTTTTTGTGCCATATTTTGATCTACTTTTTTGACGATCTTTGACACCAGCTGAATCCAGTGTTCCTCTCACTATGTGATATCTGACACCAGGTAGATCTTTTACTCTACCACCTCGTATTAGAACAACTGAATGTTCTTGGATATTGTGTCCAATACCAGGTATGTACGCAGTAACTTCAAATCCAGAAGTAAGCCTAACCCTGGCGACTTTTCTCAATGCAGAATTAGGTTTTTTCGGCGTTGTAGTATAAACACGGGTACATACGCCTCTGCGCTGAGGACATTTTTTTAGAGCCGGTGACTTAGTTTTTCGTTCAATTTGTATTCTAGGTGATCGAACTAGTTGTTGTATAGTTGGCATGATATTATCTTCTAGTATCTCAATATTTTATGTCTTTACATTACGTAATTGTATCTTTTTAGTAAATTAACTGTCAAATTCTAACAATTGATTATGCTGGATTACTTATTATCTTGATCTTTGTCACTTAATTTATACTTTCTCATAAATCTTTCTACTCTTCCTTCTGTATCCAGTATTCTCTGAGATCCTGTGAAAAATGGGTGATTGCCTGACCAGATATCTACATGTAATTCTGGTTTTGTTGAGCCGATTGTCATGATATGTTTGCCATCACAGTATACTTTTGCATCTGTATACCATTTGGGGTGAGTATTTTCTTTTGCCATTTTTATTATGTAATATATCCTTATAATTTTATCTTTTAGAGAATTGAGGTGCTTTTCTTGCCTTTCTCAAGCCATACTTTCTGCGTTCCTTGACTCTTGCATCGCGTGTTAAATGGCCTTCAGCCTTCAAAGCAGTACGGTTGTCTGGGTTGATGCAGCATAATGCTCTGGCAACACCAAGTCTGATTGCATCTGCTTGTCCAGTTAAGCCACCACCTTGTGCATTAACTAATATATCATACTCATTGTCTAAACCTAATGTATGTAAGGGCCCATATGTGATTCTTATGTAATTAGGACTAAATTGTAGATATGATTCTCCTGGTAGTCCATTGATTACTAATTTTCCTGATCCAGGCACTAGCCTTACCCTTGCTATTGATGATTTGCGTCTACCTGTTCCTGCATACATTGCCTTGTTGTTATCTTCTGTATTAGTCATGTGAATTGTAAGCTATAGTTATAGATCTATTTTGATTGGTTTTTGGGCATTATGCGGATGATTTTCATCAGCGTATACTTTTAAGTTTTTGAAAATCTGTCTTCCCAGTGCTCCTTTCGGCAGCATTTTTCTGACTGCATTTTCAATAATCTTATTGGGTAATCTTTTTTGTAGAGTTTCAAAAGTTTCAGTCTTTAAGCTTCCTGGTCGTCCAGAATGTCTGTAATATATTTTTTGTTGTGCTTTAGCACCTGAGACATTAACTGATTTTGCATTAATTACAATAATATGATTTGCTGGTGAAGTTGATGGGTCAAAATATACATGGTTTTTACCACGTAGTATAGTTGCGATCTCTGTTGCGAGTCTCCCCAATCTATGATTTTGGGCATCAACAATATACCACCTAGGCTTTCCCGTATTGTCTCTTATATGTGTTGTGTTCATTTCTATTGTATCCTTTAATTTTTCTTGTTGCGATCAGAAATTCAGTCCTTCGTGTGATCTGGCTGTTCAAGTCTAAGTATTAATCTTAAGCTTGTATTTTTTCTTTTGGTAGTGTTATTCCTAATCTTTTATGTAATGCTTCAATTACTTCATCAGCTGATTTTTGACCAAAATTTTTAATTTCTAATAATTCTTCTTGTGAGTAGTCTAGTAAGTCGGATACAGAGTGTATGTGTGCCCTTTTTAAGCAGTTATATGCTCGAACAGATAATTGTAGTTCTTCTATAAGAACTAAGCTAATTTGTTGCTGTTCTTGCATGCTGGTATCTTCTATTGGCTTGAAATCAATTTTACGCAGAGGGTAAAATAAGTTTGTTAGTATAGTTGCGCCTTGACTTAGTGCTTCTTGTGGAGATATGCTACCATTTGTCCACAATTCAATCAAAAGTTTTTCTTGTACTAACTCTGAATCTATTCGTACTTCTTCTACTGTATAATTGAATTTTTGAGCAGGCATAAATACTGCATCGATTTGCAGGAAATCAACTGCTTTATCGTCCATCCCCTTATCAATTAATCTATATCCTCTTCCTTGTTCAATACGAAATTCCATCTCAAAAATAGTATTATTGCATATTGTAGCAATGTATTGCCGAGGATCAATAATTTCAATCTCATTTGGTATATCAAATAGACCAGCAGTAATAATGGCAGGTCCTTGTACCCTTACTCGACCTATTTGTGGCTTGTCAGTATAACTTTTAAGAACTATCTCTTTGAGATTAAGAAGAATTTCTAATATATCTTCTCTGACACCTGCAATAGTAGAAAATTCGTGATTAACTCCTGCAATCCTAACTGCTACAATTGCTGCGCCATATAGATCAGATAAAATTGTACGCCTAAGAGCATTGCCAACGGTAATTCCTTGACCTTGTTTTAAGGGTTCTAAAATGAATCTTCCATATTGTTCTCTTGCACCTTCTGTCTTTGATTCGATGCATTCTATTTGAAAAGGAGGCATTAAGATATATTGATTTCTTGAGTGTAGATATAACGAATATACTTGCTGGATATTATACTCGACGCTTCTTAGGTGGACGGCATCCGTTATGCGGCACTGGTGTAATATCTTTAATTAGTGTTATTTGAATCCCTGAAGCTTGTAAAGCACGAATGGCTGTTTCTCTACCTGCTCCTGGACCATTGATCATCACTTCTGTTTGACGCATGCCTTGGTCCATTGCATTTTTGGCTGCTTTCTCTGCTGCTGTCTGTGCAGCAAAAGGTGTTCCTTTTTTTGCTCCTTTGAATCCGCTACCTCCAGATGAACACCATGAGATAGTTTGTCCTTTCAGGTCTGTAATTGTGATTATTGTATTGTTGAATGTGGACTTTATGTGCGTGATTCCATTTACAATGTTTTTTTTATATTTTTTTGCTGAACTATGTTTTTTGATTTGTCTGGCCATTGTTGTTATTTGCTTATAAATTATGTATGTAAAATTTTATTTCTTAGGTGCCTTTTTCTTGTTGGCCATTGTTTTCTTAGATCCTCGGCGTGTTCTTGCGTTGGTTCGAGTTCTTTGCCCGCGTAGAGGTAAACCTAATCTGTGCCTTTTCCCTTTATATGAATTAATTTCCATTAGGCGCTTGATATTCATGGCTTCAAGGCGTCTTAAATCTCCTTCTATTTCATAGTTTTTATCTAGTATAGAGCGTAATTGTACAATCTCAGAATCTTCTAAATCAATAATTCTAGTATTTTTATCAATACCAGTTGTTTTTAAAATTTCTTGTGCCCTGGGAAGTCCAATCCCATAAATATATGTTAAGGCAATTTCAATCCTTTTATTTCTTGGTAGGTCTACTCCTGCTATTCTGGCCATGTATTTTTATGCGTATTGTAATGTTGATGATGTGTAGTGGTGCGAATTCTCGATAGCGTTGTTTAGCCTTGTCTTTGCTTGTGTTTAGGGTTTGTGCATATAACCATAACTTTTCTGTGTCTGCGAATTATTCTGCATTTATCGCACATTTTTTTGACTGATGGTCTAACTTTCATAATTTTTCCTCGTTGATAATAATTTTTATTTCATTAAACTTTCGTATTTTTCTGAAATAATATATGTTTGAATTTGCTTTGCTGTATCTATTGCAACACCTACTAAAATTAGTAGGGATGTAGCTCCAAAACCTTTAAAACTGTTAATGTTAGTTATATTGGCTATTAGTGATGGTACTAATGCTACCAGGAATAAAAATAAGGCACCTAAGAAGGTTAGTCGTTTTAAAATATTGCCTAAGTATTGGTTTGTGTCGTCTCCTGGTCTAATATTGGGTATGCTTGCCCCCATTTTCTTAAGATTATTTGATAGATCCTCAGTGTTCAGCACGAGCGACGAATAAAAATAGCTGAAGAACATAATCATTATTCCATATAGGAGAATATAAATGAATGTATTGTTAATACAAAAATCTATGAATGCTTGAATATTGGGACTTGGTACAAACGATTTTATATACCCCGGGAGGGCCATCGATGCTGAAGCAAATACAATAGGCATTACGCCTCCTTGATTGAGCTTCAAGGGCAAGTAACTTTGTGGATCAATCTCATTTTTTTTAACTAATTGTCTAGCTGATACAATATTGATTTTGCGTATACCTTCTTGTACTAAGATAGTAATAACTAGCATGCTCATGAATAAAGGTATTAAAATTATTGATTTGTTGAATAGTGTGTTGTCATGAACAGAAAATGACGTTTTTAAGTTTTGAGGGATTCCTGAAATAATATTTTGAAATATAAGTAATGAAGCACCATTGCCTATACCTTTCTCTGTTATAAGTTCAGAAAACCACATCACAATCATAGATCCAGTGCTTAAGCTTATGATTACTTCTGTAATAAAATCAATGTTCCAATAGAAAACATAAGGTTTGATCCAAAGGCAAATACCGATACTTTGGATGATTGCCCACATTAATGCCAGATATCTTGTGATTTGATTTATTTTTTGTCTGCCTTTTTCTCCTTCTTCTTTCTGTAAAGTTTCTAGCGCAGGAATTGTTTTGGTTAATAATTGAATAATAAGGGATGAGTTGATATATGGTACAATGCCTAAGGCAAATATACCAATAGTTGAGAATCCTCCTCCTGAAAAAATATTTAAGAAACTAATTAGAGCATTCTTTCCAACTCCGTTATAGAAAGCATCATGGTCAATCCCAGGTATTGGAATGAAAATACCCATACGCGCAATCACTAACAGTAAAATTGTTAGAGCAAGTTTTTTAACGAGAATTTTATTGATTGGCATTAATAAATTTTGCTATGTCAAGGGTTAAATATTGTTCATTGAACCTGCTAGGGAATCAGTTGATATATTTCGTTCGCTCGCAACCTCTTGAAAAGTTTTTAGACTGGATAGTGCATTCAATGCAGCTCTTGCATTATTTAATGAGTTAGATGAACCCAATTGTTTTGCCAGTATATTTTGAACTCCTGCTAATTCTAGAACAGTTCTTACTGAGCCTCCAGCAATAACTCCTGAGCCTTGAGCAGATGGCCTCATAATTACTTTAGCAGCTCCAGAAATACCATTTGTTGGGTGTGGTATGGAATTAAATTTAGTTAGGGGGATAGTTATAATGTGTTTTTTGGCATCTGATACAGCTTTGCGTACTGCTCCAATGACATCACTGGCTTTACCAACACCAACACCAACCTGTCCGTGTTCATCACCAACTACTAGTATTGCTCGAAAGCTAAGCTTTTTCCCTCCTTTAACAACTTTAGTTACGCGACGCACTTGTACTACTCTTTCTTCCCATTGATTGTCTTGCTCTTTGTTTTTACTATTTCTTTTTTTATTCGACATTAGTTTAAGTTGATGTAAATGTAGCTAAAATTTGACACCTGCTGTTCGGGCCGATTCTGCTAGGGCTTTAATCCGCCCATGGTATAATTTATTACCTCTATCGAAAACTACTTGTGTAATTCCTTTGTTTAGGCATTCTTCTGCAATTAATTTACCAATTATTATTGAGGTCTGACAATTGGCATATGTAGTAGTAACATTACTGTTCTTGAGCGATAAACTTGATTTAGTGATTAGGATTTTGTTCCGAGTGTCATCTATAACTTGACCATAAATATGTTTATTTGATCTAAAAACGTATAATCTTGGTTTATCTGGAGTGCCTTTAATACTTCTTTTCATATAATTTATTTACCTGCCTTACCCATTTTTTTCTTGACATATTCATCTTTGTACCGTATTCCTTTTCCCTTATAAGGTTCAGGTGGCCTCACAGCTCGAATTGTAGCTGCTGTTTGGCCTACTAGTTCTTTATTTATACCTGATATAGTAACATTAGTGTTATTCTCAACTTTAATGTCAATACCTTCTGGAGAAGGAATAATGACAGGATGGCTGTACCCTACATTTAGAACCAAATTCTTGTTGTCAATTTGTGACCTGTAACCGACACCACGTATTTCTAATTCTTTTTTGAAGCCATTGCTGACACCGATAACCATGTTGTTGATTAAAGTTCTGTATAAGCCATGCAGTGCACGAGCTTCTTTACTTTCATCCGATATTTTTAACGATAGGATATCGCAATCTCCTTGTTTTATTTGAGTAATCTCAATTAGTTCTGAGATTTCTTGCGTTAGGTGTCCTCTTGGTCCCTTAATAGTAACTGTTTGATCTTGTATATCTGCAGTAACCTGCGGATTTAAACTTATTTCTTTTTTTCCTATTCTAGACATTATAAATCTTTTATTGTAATTGAATTTACCAAATATAGCATAAGACTTCACCACCTAAGCCATTGTGCCTTGCTTTACGGTCTGTCATAATCCCTTTAGAAGTAGAAATTAATGCAATACCAAGTCCTCCTAATACTTTAGGTATTTCTTTGTGGTTTGCGTAAACTCGTAATCCAGGTTTGCTTACTCTTTTAAGTGAAGTTATTACACCATCTTTTTTCTTGCCTTTATATTTTAAAGAAATTAATAGAAATGACTGTAATGATTCATTGATTTCTTCAAAATATTCAATAAAACCTTCTTCTTGTAGTACTTTGATAATATTGCGAGTAACTTTTGTTGCAGGTACTTGTACAAGTTGATGTTTTGCTAAATTGGCATTACGTATGCGTGTAAGCATATCAGCAATAGTATCGTTTACCACTGTATCTCCTATCTATAGATTAATAAATAATATTTAGCTGTGAAAAGGCATACCTAGGCCTTTTAACAGCGCCAGACTTTCTTCATCAGTTTGAGCTGTAGTTACTATGGAAATATCGAAGCCACGTACTTTATCAATTTGATCATATTCAATTTCAGGAAAAATCAGTTGCTCTTTTAATCCCAAGTTATAATTTCCTCTTCCATCAAAATGTTTGCTACTGATCCCTCTGAAATCACGTATTCTTGGCAATGATAAATTAATTAATTTATTCAAAAAATCATACATTTTTTGTCTACGTAAATTTACAGTTATGCCTACAGGAATATCTTCCCGAATTTTAAAACCAGCTATTGCTTTTTTTGATTTGCAAACAATTGGTTTTTGTCCGCTAATTAATCTAATTTCTTCAATGCTTTTTTCTAAAGCTTTGGAATTTTGCGATGCTTCTCCAAGGCCACGATTAATTGTGACTTTGACTAGTTTAGGTACTTGTTGCAGATTTTGGTATTGGAACCTTTGTTGTAAATCTGGAATCACTTTAGAACTGTATAGTTCTTGTAGAGCAGTATTCATATTGCTTAAATTGATTTTATTAAAATACGTTTGTATGCTTTCTCACTTATCTTTTGTTTCCTGTATCTACTAGCTGTTTCCGTTTCTTGATCATAAAGCATTGCATTGGAACTAGCTAATGGAGCTTCTTTTTTAAGAATTTGTCCTGACTGACCTTCTTGTGTTGGCCGAATATGCTTGGTTTTCATGTTGATATTGCGGACAATAATTTGTTGTTTCTTAGGGAAAGTTTTGATGACCTCGCCTATTTGCCCTTTGTAATCTCCACTAATGATTTTGACCATGTCTCCAATTTTCACATGTAACTTTGGCTTTGAATTTTTATTCTTTGTCATACGACCTCTGGTGCTAATGATATAATTTTAGGGAAATTTTTGTCACGTAATTCCCTTGCGATGGGTCCAAATACTCGTGTACCCTTAGGATTATTTTCTTGGTTAATAATAACTGCAGCGTTGTCATCAAATCTTATACTCATGCCATCTTTACGTCGAATAGTATGTTTAGTGCGTACAACAACTGCTCTGACAACATCAGATCTTTTAACGCCCATATTCGGAGAAGCATCTTTAACAACACCAATAATTACATCTCCAAGACTTGCATACTTGGGGTTACTTGTTCCTAGGATCCTAATACACATTAATTTTCGTGCTCCACTATTGTCCGCTACATTTAAATAGCTTTGTGATTGTATCATACCTGCTTTTTGTAAACTTGTTTATGTAGAAAATTTAAAGATTATACAGTTGTCCTATTTTCTCAAGTAGCGTCCAGCATTTAGTTTTACTTAAAGGACGTGTTTCTTGAATTTTGACAATATCACCAATTTGGCATAAATTATGCTCATCGTGTACTTTGTACTTTTTTGTTCTTGATAAAATTTTCTGATACTTCTTGTGAGGTATTTTCGTTTTTACAGCTACAGTTGCTGTCTTGAGCATTCTGTTACTTATAACAATTCCTATTTTTTCTTTTGTCGGCATATTGATTCCTGTATGTGTATTACTAAAACTCTTTTAGCTATGTATTAGATTGGTATGTTTGATCGTCATGATTCTTGCAATTTGTTTCTTGTAGCTTCGTATTAGATGCGGTTTAAATGACTGTCGTGTTGCTTGTTTAACTCGAAAGTCTAATAGTGTTTTTTTGAGTTTGCTGATCGTACTTACTATCTCCTCTTCACTCATGTTCTTGATTTCTTCTGTTGTATAGTTTTCCATATATTATTTTGTGATAAATTTGGTTTTTATGGGAAGTTTATAAGATGCTAATTTCATTGCTTCTCTAGCTGCTTTTTCCGGTACGCCATTCATCTCAAAGAGTATGTGTCCTGGTTTGATAACAGCTACCCAGTATTCAGGTGCTCCTTTTCCCGATCCCATGCGCGTTTCGGCAGGTCTTGCTGTTACCGGTTTATCTGGGAAGACTCTGATCCATAATTTCCCACCTCTTTTGACATAACGTGTGATTGTCCTTCTAGTTGCTTCTATTTGCCTTGAAGTCAGCCATACTGGCTCTAACGCCTGTAAAGCATAGTCTCCAAAAGCAATTGTATTTCCTCTGCTGGCCGTCCCTCTCATTCTACCGCGGTGTTGTTTGCGAAACTTAGTTCGTTTTGGACTTAACATAATATTATCCTTATAACTGATGCATGATTTAGTTTTACTATGAATTATTTTGAGGCATTACTTCTCCTTTAAAGAGCCACACTTTTACCCCTAAGATGCCATATGTAGTCTGAGCAATTCTGTAGGAATAGTCTATATTTGCTCGCAGTGTTTGTAAAGGTACTCTACCTTCCCTTACCCATTCACTACGTGCAATTTCTGCTCCATTAAGGCGTCCCGAGACTTGTATTTTAATCCCTGATATATTTGCGCGTTGTGATCTCTGTACAGCCTGTCGTACAGCTCTTCTGAATGCAATTCTTTTTTCGAGTTGCTGAGTAATAAAATCTGCCAGTAGTTTTGCTTCTGTGTCAGGCTCGGTTAATTCAATAACATCAATTCGAATTTGTCTTTCATGTGAGGTGAGATTAATTAGATCGTCTCTTAGATTTTCAATACCTGTAGCAAATCTACCTAAGACGATTCCTGGTCTGGCTGTATATATCTTAATTTCAATCTGGTTCACTTTCCGCTCAATTTCAATTTTGCTTAAGCTGGCATTGTGAAGTTGTTTTTCTATATGTTCTCGAATTTGAAAATCTTCTTCCAGAAATTTTGGATATGATTGCTTATCTGCAAACCATCCTGATAGATGTTTTTGTGTTATACCAATTCGAAAACCTAAAGGATGTGTTTTTTGTCCCATTGATTATTTATATTATTAGAGATTTGTTGTATTTGTTAAAATTACTGTAATATGACACGTTGGTTTGTGTATTGGAAATGCTCTTCCTTGAGCGCGAGGTTGAAAGCGTTTCATTTTTGGACCTTGATTGACAAAAGCTGAATCAATACTTAGTCCTTTTTTTTCCAATCCATAATTGTGTTCCGCATTAGATATGGCTGAGTCTAGAATTTTTGTTATGCTATTACATGCACGATATGGCATAAACTGTAAAATAAGTTTAGCATCTTGATAATTCTTGCCGCGTATTTGTTGTAATATTCTATTAACTTTGGGTACCGATAGTCTTAAATATTTTCCTGTTGCCTTTATCTGAATTTTGGTCATGTTTGTTACCTTCTTGCTTTACGATCATTTTTAATGTGACTTCTAAAGTTGCGGGTTGGCACAAATTCTCCTAACTTATGACCAACCATTTGGTCAGATACAAAGACAGGGAAGTGCTGCTTCCCATTGTGCACAGCTATTGTGTGGCCAACCATGTCTGGCAGTATTGTAGATGCACGTGACCATGTCTTTACAGTCTTAAAAGACTGATGTTTGTTCATGTCTGTAATCCGATGAAATAGCTTAGCATCTACAAAAGGACCTTTCTTGAGAGATCTTGACATAATGTGAAGTATTTATAATGAATTGATATACACCTGGTTGCTTATTTTCTGCGACGCAATATGTGCGCGTTACTGTACTTTTTAGATTTACGAGTTTTTATACCTAGAGCAGGTTTTCCCCATGGAGTAACTGGATGTGATTTACCAATTGGAGATCTACCTTCTCCTCCTCCATGTGGATGATCTACTGGATTCATGACTACACCACGTACAGTTGGCTTTTTACCTAGCCAGCGATTTCTCCCAGCTTTCCCAATTGTAATGTTGCTTGCGTCAATATTTCCTATTTGACCAATACTTGCATAACACAAATTATGAATCAGTCGTACTTCCCCAGACGGTAATTTTAATGTTACAAAATTTCCTTCCTTAGCTACTATTTGAGCATATGTTCCAGCTGACCTAACAATTTGTCCTCCTTTGCCGGGTGTAAGTTCAATATTGTGAACGGCTGTCCCTAAAGGTATACAGTATAAAGGCAATGCATTACCAACTTCAATTGGAGCCTCTGGTCCAGACATAATGATTGAATTGATTTCTAAAGATCTAGGATGCAAGATATAACGCTTTTCACCGTCTTGATAATGTACTAGAGCGATTCGTGCGTTGCGATTAGGGTCATATTCGATAGATGCCACTTTAGCTTGCATTCCAACTTTATTCCTCCTGAAATCAATGATTCGATATCTCTTTTTGTGTCCTCCTCCTTTATGCCTACAAGTAATTTTCCCCTGGTTGTTATGCCCTTTTTTCTTATGTTGTTTTTGAAGCAGTGATTTTTCTGGTGATTTTCTTGTAATTTCATGAAATGTTGAAACAGTTCTGTTACGAGTGCCTGGTGTATATGCTCTGTATAATCTAATTGCCATAATAATTTGATGTCATTGTAGAGTCTTCTGTAAATAGATGTCTTTAGTTTTGTGATTTTTAATTATCTGGGAATAAGATAATTTTATCTTGAGGACGCAATGTCACTATTGCTTTTTTATACAGTGGCTTACGCCCAGTGAATTTACCTACAGTCCGTTTCTTGATGGGTTGTTTGGATGTATTCACTTTAATGACTTTGACATTAAATGCTTGTTCAATGGCGTGTTTTATTTCGCTTTTATTAGTTCCTTGCTTTACAGTAAAGCTGTATTGGTTTTCTTCAAGTAAGCGTGTAGTTTTATCAGTTAAGATTGGTTTGTTTAACAAATCAAGTAAGTGGTATTTGTTATGTTTCTGCATTATAGACCTCTTGAATAATTTTTAAACTCTCTTTTGTCATAATAATATGTTCTGCACAGAGCATCGATTTAATATTTAAATGGTTAGCCTGAATTAGTTCTATGTTAGTCAGATTACGAGTACTAAGATATAAATGTTTAGGTTTGTGGCTGACGACTATGAGAATTTTTTGTTTTTTAGGTATTTGGAGTGCTATGAGTTTGTTGACAATTTGTTGTGTTTTAGATTCGTTAAATGATAATTCTTGTTCATCTATCAGGATCGTTACGCCTTGTTTATCATATAGCAGGTTGCGTAAAGCAAGTTGTTTTTCTTTGCCATTCAACTTTACTTGATAATCTTTAGGTTTGGGGCCAAAAATGACACCACCACCTCGCCATAATGGTGAACGTATAGAACCAGCTCGTGCTTTACCTGTTCCTTTTTGTTTCCAAGGTTTTTTGCCTCCTCCCCTGACTTCTTTGCGTGTTTTGGTTGATGCAGTTCCTTGGCGTTTTTCCTCAAGTTGTTTGACAAGGCCTCGATGCACAATGTAACCAGGATGTTCAGCACTGACATTTATGTGAAAGTTGGTACTTTCATCTGTTTTGTTATTATCCCTGTATACAGTGTAAGAAATGTTTTTCTTTGTTGACATAATGTTATATTCTACTGCCTGTTTGTCTTTTTATAAGTGTTTTATTTTATGTGGATTGAATGCATAGAACTGCTCCGGGTTTTCCTGGAACAGATCCTTTTACTAACATTAAGTTTTGGTCAATGTTTACGTCTATAACTAAGAGGTTCTTGATAGTAGTTGTGGAGTTTCCTAGTCTTCCTGCCATTTTTTTTCCGGGGAATACTCGTCCTGGAGTTGTACCTGCTCCTATCGAGCCGGGTTGCCTGTGGTTTTTGCATCCATGCGACATAGGTCCTCGACTGAAGTGGTGCCGTTTTTGGTAGCCAGAAAATCCTTTACCAATACTATTACCTTGAACATTTACAGTATCACCAACTTTAATTTGGTCTACTTTCATTACCTGTCCAAGATGAAATTGTTCAGGACTTGTAGTACGGTATTCCTTAAGGTATTTTAATGCAGGTGCATTAGATCTATTTAAATGACCTAGTTGTGGCCTTGTTAAAAGATGAGAAGAGATTTGAGCATAGCCGAGTTGTATCGCATCGTATCCATCTGAATACATGGTTTTTATTTGGGTGATTATACAAGGGCCTACTTTTAGTACAGTAACAGGTACACATACTCCGTTTTCAGTAAACACTTGTGTCATTCCTATTTTTGTTCCCAATAAATTAATAGACACTTTTATTATTTCTCCTGTATCGTACAGAGTTTTACAAACAAACTTATCCTAATGTTATTTCTTCTTACATTTAGCTAATACTATCATATTTATTAAAGAAAATACTTTATCAGAGATGTATCCATTATTTTGACTGGTTTTAGTTAAGGATAATAGAGATTGTACCAGCTGCTATTATTACTTGCAAGTATATGTTTTGGAATATGGACTTCTATTGATACTTGCATTTTATTGTTTGTATGATGTGATTGTAATAAATTGCACCATTCAGGTCGAAGTTCGGTAATTACACCTATCCAATTCGTTGAAAATAGTGCAAGATTATTGATGATTAATTTGTTATTGTTTTGTATATAAGGTAAATTAAATTTATGTCTAAAGTTGTTGGTATTGACTTAGGTACAACTAATTCGGTGGTTGCTGTTATGGAAGGAGGTAAACCTACTGTTATCCCTAGCTCTGAAGGTTTTCGTACAACTGCATCAGTTGTAGCTTACACTAAAACTGGCGATAAATTAGTTGGACAAATTGCTAAAAGGCAAGCTGTAATTAATCCGGATAATACATTTTATTCCGTTAAAAGATTTATCGGTAGAAAGAAAGATGAGGTTGACCAGGAGCTTTCACAGTCATCCTATAACGTAGTTTCTCAAAATGATAGTATTAAAATTCAATGTCCTGCCCTGGAGAAAGAATTTGCGCCAGAAGAAATTTCTGCTCAGGTATTGAGAAAGTTAGCAGAAGATGCCAGTAAATACTTGGGGCAACCTGTTACTCAGGCAGTAATTACTGTGCCAGCTTATTTTAACGATTCACAAAGGCAGGCTACTAAAGATGCCGGAAAAATAGCTGGTCTAGATGTTCTTCGAATTATTAACGAACCTACTGCAGCTTCTTTGTCGTATGGTTTAGATAAACAAGATAACGAAACTATTTTAGTATTTGATTTGGGAGGAGGTACTTTTGATGTTTCTATTCTAGAAGTGGGCGATGGTGTTTTTGAAGTGTTATCTACTTCTGGTGATACTCATTTAGGGGGAGATGATTTTGATCGTAAAATAGTTGATTGGCTAATCAAAGAATTTAAGAATACTGAGGGTATTGACCTTAAAGAAGATCGTCAAGCATTACAAAGATTAATGGAGGCAGCTGAAAAAGCCAAGGTTGAGCTATCGAATCTGCCTCAAACAGACATTAATCTACCATTTATTACTGCAACAGATACTGGTCCTAAGCATCTTGAGCGCAGTATTTCGAGGGCAAAATTTGAGGACTTGTGTTCTGATCTAATAGCTAGATGTGAAATACCAGTCACTAATGCTTTAAAGGATGCGCAGCTAGATAAAAGTCAAATCAATGAGGTTGTTTTGGTCGGCGGATCTACTCGGATACCAGCTGTACAAGATATAGTGAAACAAGTAATTGGTAAAGAACCAAATCAAAGTGTGAATCCAGATGAAGTAGTGGCAATTGGTGCGGCTGTTCAGGCAGGTGTGCTAGCTGGTGAAGTTAAAGATATTTTATTGCTTGATGTTACGCCTTTATCTTTAGGAGTTGAAACTTTAGGTGGTGTAATGACAAAAATTATCCCTAGAAATACCACAATTCCTACTAAAAAATCTGAAGTGTTTTCGACAGCTGTAGATAATCAACCCAATGTTGAAATTCATGTATTGCAAGGGGAAAGAGAATTTACTAAGGATAATAAAAGTTTGGGTACTTTCCGGTTAGATGGGATTATGCCAGCTCCAAGGGGCGTACCACAGATTGAGGTAACATTTGATATAGACGCTAATGGTATCTTAGCGGTTAAAGCATCTGATAAAGGAACCGGAAAAGAACAATCTATAACAATTACAGGCGCATCTACCTTACCAAAAGATGAAGTGGAAAAAATGGTTGCAGAGGCAGCCAGCAATGCTGATCAAGATAAGTTGAAGAGAGAGCAAGTGGATTTAAAAAATCAGGCTGATTCTTTCTGTTATCAAGTTGAGCGTCAAGTTACAGATTTGGGTGACAAGATAGATGCTGACGCTAAGTCTAATATTGAAACAAAAATCAAGGAGCTCCGTCAGGTAATCGAGGCAAATGAAACAGATCGTATTCCAGGTATGCAAAAAGAAATACAGGATTTGCTTATGAAAGTAACTAGTAAAGAATCAGCCAATGCAGACCAAAAAGCTGAAGAAAAAGTTGTAAATAAAGAAAAGAGTAATGATTCTGATACTTCCACTGTTATTGACACTGATTTTTCTGAAACGAACAAATAATAGACAATAAGCGGGTAACGCGATTCGAACGCGCGACATCAACCTTGGCAAGGTTGCGCTCTACCACTGAGCTATACCCGCATGGATTACAACATATATATTCTCTCAAATGCTTGTACTATTTGTCAAGTTTTTGCTTTTAGAGTTCTATCATATTATTTTGTCTATTATGTGCATTTATAATGAGGACTCCAGAGTGTGTGAATTGTTCAATTAATATTGCTGTATAAAATTATAATACGATATAAATGCTTTGTTTGTTGCGGATTCATACCAGTCTAAGTGCTGTTTTATTTGTCTCAAGTAATAGTAATGTGAATTATGCTTAAATAAATACTTGACTTGCTGCATCATACCACAATAGATCCACTTAATAGAATTACATTGTTCCACTGTGATATTATACGGCTCTCATTGATAGATGAGAGTCAATTTACTGTGTAAATTACAAGTAAGGATTATTTACATGATGAAGCAATATGTTGTCAGTTAAGCTACAAAAGAATTCACCACTCCTGTAATTATCACCAAACCTGCCCATAGTCCCGAGCCAGTATAGATTAAGTTTTTTGATTGTTCCCATTGACCCGGAGATGCTAATGTTACTGGAATACCAACCACTAAAATTGTTGAAAGTAGTATAAGTAAAAAAACAAGAAGTTGAATTATTATTGACATGAATCCTCCGTGCATATTCTTGTGTCATAGTTAAGTACTTATATATTGTACAAGTTTTTTGTCTCTTTAGTTTACATTTGTAGCATTATTTCATAGATAATGCATAATACAGTATTTTATACAATTATGTCTTTACATGAAAATTTAAGAAGAAATTACAATAAAAAACTCGCTTTAGGGTAAATTATAGAGATAGGAAAAAGTTAGTATTATGTGAGGTAGTATTATTATGGAATTGACTTTAGTGATATCAAAGTTGCCCGAAGCTTATGCAATATTTCGTCCTCTTGTTGATATATTGCCGGTGATTCCTGTATTTTTTTTGTTATTAGCGTTCGTATGGCAAGCAGCTATAGGATTTAGATAAGTTTGGCGTGTGTAAGATTTTGCTTATACATTCTCGACTGATTTCAGTGTTAATATTTTGTTATTTCATTATTTTTATTTATTTTTATTTACAATGGTAGAACCTCTTTTATCTGGAATTGTTCTTGGCTTAATACCTGTTACATTATTTGGTTTATTAGTAGCTGCTTATTTACAATATCGTCGCGGAAATCAGTTTGGGCTTTAAGAGATGTTGATATTTGGTGGTATGATGTCATCTTCTTGAAGATGTGTGATCTATGATGAATACTCTACATTTTTGTTAGAGTATTTAAGCAATAATGTATGCGAAAACTACCAGCTTGATTTAGTTACACCAGGAAGAAGACATTCATGTGCCATTTCTCGAAATACATGTCTTGATAGTCCAAAGTCCCGGTAAAAACCACGACTTCGCCCTGTCATCCAGCAACGATTTCTTTGTCTTGAAGGTGCACTATTTCTTGGTAGTTTTTGTAATTGTTGCTGTATTTTTAGTTGCTCCTCGAAAGAATTATTAGCACTAATTTTACCTTTTATGTTTTCTCTTTCTGTAATATATTTTTGGGTTAACTGCAGTCTTTTATTCTCACGTTCTTTCATCCCTTTTTTAGCCATGTTTTGTTATATGTAAATAGATGTTTGGTTATTAATATATTATCTTATTTCCTTGTTCATTGCAATTATCTATACGTGCATACTGGAAAATAAAGTAGCTGATACTATAATTCATAATTTAATGAATATAGTGTCAGCTACTTGAAGTAATAATATGATATAAGGATAGACTATTTATATGTATTTATGGTCATTTGTTGTTTTAACCAAATTTACCAGCTGTTGAGGCTATAACAAAAGCCGCGTAGGTTAGGATATAGCCTACTGAAAAGTGGGCTAGTCCAACTAGCCTTGCTTGCACAATGGATAGTGCAACAGGTTTATCTTTCCAACGGATTAAATTTGCAAGTGGCGTACGTTCGTGTGCCCAGGCTAAAGTTTCAATTAATTCTTGCCAGTAACCGCGCCAAGAAATTAAGAACATAAAACCGGTTGCCCAAATTAGATGCCCAAACAGGAACATCCATGCCCAAACAGATAGGCTGTTCATTCCGTATGGATTATATCCATTAATCAGGGGAGAAGAATTAAGCCATAGATAATCTCTTAACCACCCCATAAGATATGTGGATGATTCATTGAACTGACTTACATTGCCTTGCCATATCGTAATATGTTTCCAGTGCCAATAAAAAGTAACCCATCCAATGGTATTTAGCATCCAAAATACTGATAGATAAAAAGCATCCCATGCTGAGATGTCACATGTACCACCACGGCCAGGGCCATCACATGGGAAGCTGTATCCAAAATCTTTCTTATCTGGCATTAACTTAGAGCCTCTTGCATCTAGTGCTCCTTTAACAAGTATTAGTGCCGTTGTATGTAGCCCTAATGCAATTGCATGATGTACCAAGAAGTCACCAGGACCAATAGTTAGGAATAAGGAATTCTTATTACTGTTTATTGCTTCCAGCCAACCTGGTAGCCATACATTGCTACCAGATTGTGTAGCTACACTATCTGCCGACGATAACAGAATATTAAAACCATATAATGCCTTACCAGAACTTGCTTGGATCCATTGCGCGAACACTGGTTCAATTAAGATCTGTTTTTCTGGATTACCAAATGCAATAACAGTATCATTATGTATGTAAAGACCTAGCGTATGAAATCCTAGAAATAGAGAGGCCCAACTTAAGTGTGAAATAATAGCTTCCTTGTGTTCTAGCATTCTTGCTAGTACATTACCTTCATTTTGTTGTGGATCATAATCTCTGACAAAGAAAATGGCACCATGTGCAAATGCACCCACCATTAAGAATCCTGCAATATATTGATGATGTGTATATAAGGCAGCCTGTGTCGTAAAGTCTCTGGCCATAAATGCATACGGAGGCATTGCATACATGTGTTGTGCAACTAAAGATGTGATAACACCTAAGGATGCAAGTGCTAATCCTAGTTGCATGTGTAATGAATTAGTAATAGTTTCGAACAATCCCTTATGTCCAGCACCCAGTCTGCCACTTGGTGGCCTGTGTGCCTCTAAGATATCTTTTAGATTGTGTCCGATCCCCCAGTTGGTTCTATACATATGTCCAGCAACGATAAAAATAATTGCTATCGCAAGGTGATGATGTGCTATATCAGTTAACCACAGTGATTGGCTTTGAGGATGAAATCCTCCTAAAAAAGTTAGAATCGCTGTACCTGATCCATCTGATGTGCCAAATACATGACTAGCTGTATCTGGATTAGTGGCATATGTACTCCAATTACCAGTAAAAAATGGTTGTAGACCTGCGGGATGAGGAAGTGTTTTTGTGAAGTTATCCCATCCAATGTGTTGCCCTCGTGACTCTGGTATTGCTACATGTACCAGGTGACCTGTCCATGCTAGAGAACTTAGTCCAAATAAGCCTGAAAGGTGATGATTTAATCTTGATTCATTATTTTTGAACCATGATAGTCCTGGCTTAAATTTAGGCTGTAAGTGCAACCAACCAGCAAATAGCATTAGTGCAGATAGTACAAGTAAGAAGAGTGATCCACTGTATAAGTCATTGTTACTTCTCATGCCTATTGTATACCACCAATGGTATACCCCAGAGTATGTAATGTCGACTGGATATGAAACCCCTCCGCGACTAAAAGCTTTAAGTGCTTGTTCCCCGAAATGTGGGTCCCATATTGCATGTGCAATTGGTTTGACTTTCAAAGGTTTTAGTATCCATTGTTCAAAGTTGCCTTGCCAAGCAACGTGAAACAAATTACCTGAGGTCCATAAAAAAATGATTGCTAAATGTCCGAAATGAGAAGCAAAAATCTTTTGATAAAGATTCTCTTCGGTCATTCCATCATGTGTTTCGAAGTCATGCGCAGTAGCAATTCCATACCATATTCTTCTTGTGGTTGGATCTTGTGCTAATGCCTGGCTAAATTTAGGGAATTTTGTTGCCATATTTTTTTTGTCCTAATATCATTTTATCCAACTGCAATAATTCTAGCTAGGAAGAATGCCCATGTGGTACCAATACCGCCTAATAAGTAGTGGGCTACGCCTACAGCTCTTCCTTGTGTAATACTTAAAGCTCTTGGTTGTATTGCAGGGGCAACTTTTACTTTATTATGTGCCCATACAATAGATTCAATGAGTTCTTGCCAATAGCCACGTCCACTGAATAAGAACATTAGACTAAATGCCCATACAAAGTGAGCTCCCAGGAATATTAATCCATAAGCCGATAATGCTGACCCGTAAGATTGAATAACCTGGGATGCTTGTGCCCATAGAAAATCTCTTAACCATCCATTAATCGTTAGTGAACTTTGTGCAAAGTTACCACCAGTGATATGTGATACAGCACCAGATTTTGATACACTTCCCCATACATCTGATTGCATTTTCCAGCTAAAGTGGAACAGCACAACAGATAATGTATTGTACATCCAGAATAGGCCTAAGAATACATGATCCCAACCCGATACTTGACAAGTGCCACCTCTACCTGGTCCATCGCAGGGGAACCTGAATCCTAGGTTGGATTTGTCAGGTATTAAGCGTGAATTTCGAGAAAACAAGAAGCCTTTTACCAGAATTAATACTGTAACGTGTATCGTGAAAGCATGGATGTGATGGACCATGAAGTCAGCTGTACCAAGTGAAATTGGCATCATTGCTACCTTATTGCCGACTGCAACAATATCACCTCCAAATGCATAGCTTGCCGTAGTTAAAGCATTTGGTGCCGTGTTACCTGGTGCTAATGTGTGTATATTTTGTACCCATTGAGCAAATACGGGTTGTAGTTGTATCGCTGTATCTGAGAACATATCTTGAGATCTGCCAAGCGCACGCATTGTATCATTGTGGATATATAGTCCAAATGAATGAAAACCAAGGAAAATACATACCCAGTTTAAATGTGAGATTATCGCATCTCTGTGTCTGATGACCCGATCCAGCAGATTGTTATAGTTTTGAGCTGGGTTATAGTCACGAACCATAAAGATGGACGCGTGAGCGCCAGCTCCTACTACACAAAAACCACCTATCCACATATGATGTGTAAATAATGATAGTTGTGTTGGATAATCAGTTGCAATAAATGGATAAGGAGGCATAGCATACATATGATGTGCAACTATAATGCTAAGAGATCCCATCATAGCTAGATTAATTGCTAATTGAGCATGCCACGAGGTGGTCAATATTTCGTACAGCCCCTTGTGTCCTTCTCCTGTGAAAGGACCCTTGTGAGCTTCTAGTATTTCTTTCATGCTATGTCCGATGCCCCAGTTGGTCCGGTACATGTGACCGGCTACCAGAAAAAGCACAGCTAATGCTAGATGATGGTGCGCTGTATCGCTTAACCATAAACCTCCTGTTACTGGATTCAAACCTCCTTTAAAAGTTAAGAAATCAGAGTATGCATTCCAGTTAAGAGTGAAGAATGGTAATATACCTTTGCTGAAACTTGGATATAGTTGAACCATTAAATCCTTGTTAGTAAGGAATTCGTGAGGTAATGGTAGTTCTTGTGGAGATACTCCCGAGTCTAGCAATTTGTTGATCGGTAGTGATATATGTATCTGATGTCCAGCCCACCCTAAGCAGCCCAGACCTAATAATCCTGCCAAATGATGATTCATCATTGATTCAACATTTTGGAACCATTCTAGTTTAGGTGCTGCTTTATGGTAGTGGAACCACCCAGCAAAGAGCATAAGGGCAGCCATAACCAAGCCACCAATTGCAGTGGCGTACAGTTCATACTCTGTAGTAATTCCTGATGCTCTCCATAGTTGAAACCACCCAGAAGTTACTTGTACACCTTGGAATCCTCCGCCTACATCTCCATTTAATATTTCTTGACCTACTATTGGCCATACCACTTGTGCACTAGGTTTAATCGCAGTTGGGTTATTTAACCACGCGACATAGTTGGAAAAACGTGCCCCATGGAAATACATTCCACTTAGCCAAAGGAAAATAATAGAAAGTTGGCCGAAATGTGCACTGAAAATTTTTCTTGAAACTTCTTCCAGTGAGCTAGTATGGCTGTCAAAATCGTGTGCATCTGCATGAAGGTTCCATATCCATGTTGTGGTTTTTGGACCTTTTGCTAATACCCGTGAAAAATGTCCTGGCTTAGCCCATTTTTCAAATGATGTGCTTACAGGATCTTTATCTACAGATATCTGTACTTTCTTTGTCTCTTGCTCTTGTGAGCTCAGTGTCATGGATATTCTCCTTTTTCTTAATGAGACAAGGAATTAAAACGCTTACCTTTGATTTTATGTCCAGTAAGTTTTTACCCTAATATTATAATAACAATCTTTGGCCTATCTATAATCTTTTAACAATAGTTAAAATCTTGTATCTACTAGTAATATTTTATGATGGTTTAATTTTCATTAGTGGTTGTCCACAGTCAACAATGTCACCATCTTCTACAAGTATTTCCATAATTGTGCCACTCACTTCTGCTTCTATCTCATTCATTAACTTCATTGCTTCGACTATGCAGACAGTTTGGTTTAAGGTTACATTATCATTTAGTTCAATGAAGAAAGGCTCGTTTGGAGCCGGCGATCTATAAAATGTACCAACCATTGGTGACACGATGGTAAAGTATAATTCTGCTTCCTTTATGGCTTGGCCAAAATTTTTGTTTGTGTTGTTTACGACTTTTTTCTCGACAATTTTCTGTTGCTGTACTTGTTTGATACTGCGTTTAGAACTTTTAGTAGGAATAAGTGTGTTTTTATTTTTCTCCACTAATTCTTTGTTAACTGTAAGCTCAAAGTTGTTTTGTATTACATTTAAAGATTGGATATTATTGTTTTTTAAACATGATAATAATTCTTTAAGATCTGTTAAATTAAATTGCACTATTTTATTTAACTCCTTGATTATAACTGAGATAATATATCACATATCGATTTGATTACCTGACTTGCAAGTATGTATAGTCATATATTTGTATTATTAGCATAGTTTAGCTATAAGTTTTAATCTAATCATAAAAGACCTGATTGTGGAATTTTGGTCCTTGCCTTATAAATTTATTGTATTATATCTAGTAAAATCTCGGGCTTAGTACTGTATCTTAGTTGATAATACCTGATCTTAGCAAGCCAATTGATTTGCCTTGTTTAGATATTAGATATAAGTTGTTTACTATAGTACACTAAGTCTTCGAAATTACATATATTATAGCTCTTGACAATACCAACTTTATAACTTTTATGTTAATTGCAGATGATTTAGATCAACTACTAGAAATATTGCCTCATTTTATTCGTTATCCCCTTGAGAAACATCCAAATCAAAAGAAGTTAATTGAGATTGTTATGGATTTGGGTAGACGTCCTGAAGCTAGATTTCCTTCTGGGCCTGAATATCTTTCTAATCGTATTGTTTCATGGTATGATCTGGATTTTGCTATTAGAAGGGTAGGTAATTTTAGTGGTGATAATCGATCTGGAATAGAGCGTACATTGCATCGTATTAGTTCAATTCGCAATCGCCAAGGTAGTATTATTGGGTTAACTTGTCGTGTGGGACGGGCAGTGTTTGGAACCATAAGTATTATCAGGGATTTACTTGAGACTGGTCAGTCAATTTTGTTACTTGGTAAACCTGGAGTCGGAAAAACTACTGCTATTAGGGAGATAGCTCGAGTTTTGGCTGATGAAATGGAAAAGCGAGTTGTTATAATAGATACTTCTAATGAAATTGCTGGTGATGGAGATATTCCCCATCCAGCTATTGGAAGAGCAAGACGGATGCAAGTTTCATGTCCTGAACAACAACATCAAGTCATGATAGAAGCTGTTGAAAATCATATGCCGGAAGTGATTATTATAGACGAAATAGGTACTGAATTAGAATCCCTTGCTGCGAGAACGATAGCTGAGCGTGGTGTGCAGTTAGTTGGCACAGCCCATGGTAATTATTTGGATAGTTTAGTTAAAAATCCTATACTTTCTGATTTGGTAGGAGGCATACAGTATGTAACTCTCGGAGATGATGAAGCAAAGCGCAGAGGGACACAAAAAAGTGTGTTGGAACGCAAATCTCCACCAGCTTTCCAAATAGCAATTGAAATCCATGAAAGAGATAATTGGGTTGTACATGAAAAAGTAGATGAAACAGTTGATCAAATACTTCAAGGTTACCATTTTTTTGTTCAGAGGCGCACTATTTGGGATAATAATATCCGTATCACTTGTGAAGATACTTCTACAGAATCTATATCTTTGAAAAAGAAGCAGAAAAGTATTATATCCTCAGATAAGCATAGTTTAGGTGTCATGGATGGCCCGAAAACAACGCAGCTTAGTAAATTTGTTAAGACAACTATTGCAGATCAACAAAGCAGTACAGAAATCGTAGGGCAAGTAAGTAGGCAATTGCTTATTTATCCCTATGGCTTAAATTTTCAAGAAATTGATACTGTTATTAGCATGCTGAAACTACCTTTATTGTTATGCAGAGAGATAGGGAAGGCAGATGTTATTTTAGCGTTACGGTCGAACTTAAAGCTAAATAGGAAATTACGTCAAATTGCAAGACATAAAAGAATTACAATATATACCATACATACTAATACTGTACCACAGATTACAAGGGCATTAAAAAAAATCCTTGAAATCAATTCTGTTTCATTCATTCGGTGGTCAGAGTTTTGTTCAGGAAAGACAATTGAAGAAAGAGAAGCATTAAATGAAGCAAAATGGGCAATAGAGAAAATTGTAATTGCTAAAAAACAACCAGTTGAGTTATTATCTTGTTTAGCCAATGCACGCAAGATTCAACATGAATTGGTCAAATTTTACAATCTAAAAGCAAGAAGTTTAGGTGAAGAACCTTATAGAAGGTTACGTATATATCCAGATTAATAATATGATTGTTGGAAGCATATAATATGAATACTTTAGATACAGGCATTCAGAAGATAGAAGTAGATATTAAGGAGATCATATGAGTGGAGCAACTATTTTTGATAGGGTACAAGGTATTGTTGTGCAACAACTAGGTGTTGACAAGACACAGGTTACACAATCGGCACATTTTGCCGACGATCTAGGGGCAGATTCTTTGGATACAGTAGAGTTAGTAATGGCAATAGAAGAAGAATTTTCAATCGAGATACCTGATGAGTATGCAGAAAATATATCCACACTAGGTGAAGCAATTAGTTTCATCGAAAAAGCTATTGAAGACAAGTAATTATATTATTGACTACGGAGAGGGTGGGATTCGAACCCACGGAACCTCATCGGTTCATCTGATTTCAAATCAGACGCAATCAACCAACTCTACCACCTCTCCTGTAAGCAACCTGTCTACAACAGTATCACACTTATTTATAATATGCAACATTTATTAATAAGTTTATTAACTAGTCATATGTTGCTTCTGAAGTGAATTTTTTGTCAACAGGGTTAACATTTTTGCCTATTGAGTGGTTTATGTTATTAACACCTTCACGACCAGCATTAGACTTTTCTGGTGCTACACCATCTTTTGGATGCAAATACTGTACCTCCCCATTTGGGAAAATCCGATAAATCTTAAAATCTTGTATTTTGAAGGTGCTTTTAAGTTGAGCACTTAATGCTAGGCATTGCTCTTTTTTTGCAAGGTATAACAAGTTTTCTCCATCTCGCATTATGGCAGCACCTCCAGTAGGCATCTCAAAAATTTGTTCTTTTTTACTTGTCCATGTAATAGCATATTTTTCTTCTATCTCAGCAGCCCTTAACCATCCGCCTGTACTACCACCAAATGTTGGTGAGGGCATTTTTAAATCTATTGTGTTGTTCATAATTATTTCTTTCCAGTAATTTTGAGAGTTCTTTTAAATAATATAGAGGATAAAGATATATATTATCCTGCAAAGTATATAAAGCTTCTTTCAAAGTATTTTTGTACTCATTTGCACCATAAATATTAAGAATAGTAAAACGTATCTATGTTTTCTAAAAATCATCAATAAGAATATCGCTATTGTAATTTATATTTTACCAGGATTGATATATGAAATTAGCTTATTGGATGTATTCTGGACCGGCGCATATTGGTACATTGCGAATTGCTAGCTCTTTTAAAAATGTGCACGCTATTATGCATGCACCGTTAGGTGATGATTATTTCGTGTGACTTGTTCAATAATATCATTTAAAGATGAAAAATTAACTATAGGTAACTATGGGTGTAAAACCCACAGAAGAGGTGGCTAATAGATCCTTTTTACTTGCTAGTATAACAACCTTGTACTAGTTAAGCGTATGTAAAAAGTAAGATAATTACGATGAAATGAATTCAAGCTCTAGTACAGAGTCAATATATTCTGTTATATTGTATAAATATATGAAATGTTATTGCACTTGTGAAGTATATGTGCATGCTACTTTAACATTATCCTGGAGCATTGTTCACATTTAAAATTATTAGACATTGTTACTTATGGAACAAGAAAATAGTCACATTATTCCATTTGATGCATCATAATCAATTATGTCTCAAATAAAGAATTGATATTGACTAAAGGATTGTCTAAAAAGCTAATGTCTTTTTGTAATTGAAAGAATATGCCTACTTAGACACTTAGTTTGTCTTATATATACCTAATATCAAGTATGGTAATGAGTAAAGAAATTAACTCCAATTTCAATACAATACTTTGGACATGTATCAATTTTAAGAATATTGATATCTATGTTTCCAAGTTGAAGTCTAGGATATATAAAGCACTGAGAGAGAGATCTTTTGAAAAGCTTGTATTTTTGCAATTAAAGTTCATTAATTCTATTGCTGCAAGATACTGGGTATATCAAATACTACTTGTTGAGCATCCATTTTTACTTGGACTGTATCAAGATCCTGAATGGATTAATTGTATTGAAAAAAAAACTTCTGTAGACCTGCTCAGAAAAGTATGTGCGTGCAAAGTCAAGGTTCACAGGAAAGATATATCTATTTTTCTGAGTTGACAGATATTATTTTATATTTAGTAGTTAAATGGCAGCTAAAATCTTGTCTAAGTACTGATAAAAATACATCTTTTATCTATTTGGATAATATCGATTTACTGTCATGTAAATTAAATACTTATCACAAGTGGATAGGCATGAATGATCTGTATTTTCATACTATTAACTTGAAAAGCTTTTTTAAGAGCATGGGTATTTCTTTTATTTTGTCTAGGCTGAAACTTTGTAAGTCACTCCAAAATTTAATAAAGCAAGCTTTGAAACATAAGCTAATATATAAAACATCCAAGGAGCTAGATCAAATAGGTAATAGTATTACTATAGGAAAATATCAATACCAGCTAGGTTTAGCAATTTTGTCAATTATAAATTATAGTTTATTGTTGGAAGCGTCCTATATTATTAGAAATTCAGGATTAAATAGACAAATTAATCTTTCCTGCTTAAGTGCAGGACATGAAATATTATTATCCAGTTTATCGGCTGTTCAACTACATTATTTTACTAATACTATACATATGTTATGTTCAACTGATGATTTCTTGAAGAGGGTGTCAGTAGATGCAATATATAATGGTAAGTTCTCAACATATACGTTTGGTGGTTATTTAGTTTCTAACAAGTATTATCGTAAGATAACAATCAGTATTAGTAAAAACTCTCAAAAAAATCTTTTAAGACAAATTGATGAGATATTTGAAGAGATGAGGGGAGTTAAAACTAACCACTTAATTAGTTCTTTGAATTTGGTTTTACAAAGATGGTTAGCTAAGTTTTACTTAACTAAAGATTATAAAAATCTGAGTATTATTGATTATTTGTTGTCAATTAGGTTGTCTAATTGGTTACGTAGAAATAACATAAATTGTAATACAAGCTTTTATAGAGTCTCTTTGATTAGTCTCAAGAAATATAAATTTTAAAATGATATCCAGTGTTATGCTAACTAAGAAAAGCCGTATGAAGTGAAAATTTCATGTACGGTTTTGAAGCCGAACATTTATTATAATAACTGTTTAGGTTAACAATGTAATGAGGTCAATGTTAGAGAGAGAAAGAAATTTTACACCTGTGACGGCTAGTATAGTTGATAGACATGTTCTGGCACGTGGTTCTCAAGAGAAAGTGATAAATAATATTACCAGAAAAGATAAGGAAGAAAACCCAGATTTGTTGATTTTAACACCTACTTGCACATCAAGTATTTTGCAGGAAGACTTAAATAATTTTGTGCAAAGGGCAGCAATGGAAACAGAATCAGATGTGATACTGGCGGATGTTAATCACTATAGGGTTAATGAGCTTGAAGCTAGTGATCGTACTCTGGAGCAAATTGTATCGTTCTATTTGCAGAAAGCCAAAAAATTAAATACTTTGGATGTACAAAAAACAGTAAAGCCATCTGTAAATATAATTGGTGTGTTAAGTCTTGGTTTTCATCATCAACATGATTTAGTGGATTTAAAAAGATTATTTGAAGATTTAGATATCGAAATTAATCAAATTATACCTGATAACGCTTCTGTAAAAGAGTTAGGCCTTTTACCCAAGGCTTGGTTTAATTTTGTTCCCTACCGAGAGGCAGGCTTATTGACTGCCAAATTATTATCCACTGAATTCAATATGCCATACGTAGATGTTACTCCCATGGGTTTATTGAATATTAAAACCACAATTCAACAGATTCAAAGGATTCTACAAGATTTACAGTGCATACGGAATTATGAAAGTTATGTTGCTTTACAAACTAAATATGTTTCACAGGCTGCATGGTTTTCTAGATCTATCGATTGCCAGAATCTAACAGGTAAAACAGCTATTGTATTTGGTGATGCTACTCACTCAGCAGCAATGACAAAAATTTTAGTTAAAGAAATGGGAATAGATGTGTTGTGGGCAGGCACTTATTGTATGAGTGATAAGAAATGGTTTCAGGAAGAAGTTAAAGACCTGTGTGACAGGGTTATAATAACTGATGATCATAATCTTATTGGTGATATGATAGCTAAAACAGAGCCTAATGCAATTTTTGGAACTCAGATGGAAAGACACATCGGTAAGCGTTTAAATATACCATGCGGAGTAATTTCTTCACCAGTACATATACAAAATTTTCCTTTAAGCTATAAACCTTTTCTTGGTTATGAAGGAACTAACCAAATCGCTGATTTGATATATAATTCTTTCACACTTGGTATGGAAGATCATTTACTTGATCTGTTTGGAGGTCATGATACTACTGACGGTATTACTAATACATTGTCTGCAGATAATATTATCCAATGGTCTCCTGAAGCATTAAAAGAGCTAAGTAAAATACCGGGTTTTGTAAGAGGGAAGGTGAAAAGGAATACAGAGAAATTTGCAATATCAAGGGAATATAATTTGATTAGTCTAGAAGTTATGTATGAAGCGAAAGAAAAAGTTAATAGTTGATTTGGCGTGAAATATCTTTGATTGTCTAAGACGAGCATTGCTCGTCCTGGATTCCTATCTCTTAATTAAGTGAGATCTGAAATATTAATACTTTTGGCATCTTTATTTCACCACTTGATTTGGATTATGTGAGTTAACTGGTTTTATAAGATATAGTTTAATTAAATTTGTTGATAATCCAATGTATAAAGGTATTTTTCTGAATTCATGGAAAATATTTTTATTGGATTCTTTATCTAAACTAATTAGGCGACTATTTTGTTGGGCACATTCATCTAGCAATTGAAAAAAACGAGGATTGTCAACATTCAGTGCAACAGGAAAGATCCTTGCTGCACTTTCATTAGTTTTTCTGATTACCTGTATGTCATATTGCCTCGCATCAAGTCCTATTGCATTATAGAAATCTGTTCTTTGGAAATCATTTAAATACATAGTTGCAAAGACACTTAATAAAAAGAAACGACACCACAATTTCGATTTTACTGTGTTTAAGTATTCTGGTTGTGACTTCAGAAGGGCTGCAAAAAAATCTCCGTGTCTATTCTCATCTTGACACCAATTCTCAAAAAAACGGAAAATTGGGTATATTCTATGTTCAGGATGTTTTTCCAGGTGTCTATAAATTGTTATGTATCTCCAGTACCCTATCTTTTCAGAAAGGTAAGTAGCATAAAAAATAAATTTTGGTGCAAAGAATGTATATTTTCTGCTTTTTGTTAAGAAACCTAGGTCTAGTGCAAGATTAAAATCTCCCATTGCTTTATTCAAAAAACCGGCATGTCTCGCTTCATCACGTGACATCAATAAAAAACACTCTGCAACTAATGGGCTACTTGTTTCTAGACGTCTAGATAATTCTTTGTAAAGTAGGAAACCAGAAAATTCAGCTGTACAAGATCGTTCAAGGAATTCTATAAATAAACTTCTGGTTTTATCGTCTAGTGAATCCCAAGATTGGTTAAATTCTTCGTCCCGTATAAAGTGTTGTCTATTATAGTCAGCTCTAAATTCTTCTAGAATTGCTTCAAATTCATGGACATTAGATGAGATATCTAGCTCAGCCATTTCTTTAAAGTCTGTTGTGTAAAATCTGGGTGTTAAAAGTGTTTCTTTGACTTCAGACTTACTCGGTTTTATTGCGGTTTGCATATTATTATCCAGTTTTAATCAAAAGAAGGTTGCATTTTGTAAGTTGTATGTATATATGATTATAAACACTTAGTTAATATCTTGACTTATGTATTCATTGTATAACATATTAGGATACTTACGCATATACATTTAGGATAAATATACTCATACACAGCAATAATATTGTCTGTTTCATGTAAAACTTTATATTTCTTTACGATTTTCTTGTAACCATTTCTTCTAGTAGAACTTTGTTGAAATTAAATTATATCTCACTGTAAATAAGTGTCGTCTTGGGTTGATTATTCAGTATAATGTATACTAGTCTTATCCGTAAATATTAATTATACAATATTGATAACAGGAGCATCGCATGGATATTATTAGCTTGGGTTGGGGATCCTTTATGGCTGTTTTCACTTTTTCTATTGCACTGGTTGTTTGGGGAAGGAATGGATTTTAGTTATTGTAGCTAAAAAGTCGCATAGAAGTTTTATAATTGTAGTTTGTAACTGAGGAAAAAACATGGCTAGCGAGATTATTAATTCAGCTGTATTAAGTTCAACAATGGTAATGATTGGCTTAGTCTTAGGTTTTGTTTTGCTGAAAGTCCAAGGAGAATAGATTTAAATAAAGTGTGTATTTATAATATTTCTTACACAAATAAACCACTATAGAAAAAAATCAAAGTAATGATTAAATTTTTCTGGTACATAAACAGTATTTTTTTAATAATTTTAATATTAAGTAATAATCCTAAAGCCGAAGGATTGGGTGTATTAGGAAGTCAAAATCAAATATTTAGTAATACACGTCAAGCCAATACAGTGCTTGAAACCTTGACATGGGGATCTATTATACTATTTTTATGTTTTACAACATTATTAGCTATTAGCTATTCTTAGCTTTCACTAACCAAAGTCACTAATCATACTAGTGTTTTATATGTCTTCACAGAAAAAAGTGTGCCCAGTGCCATTTGATCAACAGCCCTTAAATGAATATAAAGCTTTGCGAGAATCTCCTTTGTTTGCATCATCTGCCATGGAGTTTCCCGTATTTATAGCTAGATTAGCAATTGTCTTTTTTATGATCTTATTATTTTGTCTAGCTATTAATATAATGTCTGTTAACATTAGACAAATATCTTTAAATACAGTTGGCTATACTATACTATGCTCACTGCTGAGCATAGAACTATTACTGGTTCGCCTATATTTAGGGTGGTCATATGTGTTGAAGCGCTTGTTTAGTGCCAGTATTTTTTATGAAGAATCTGGTTGGTATGATGGGCAACTATGGGTAAAGACAGTTGATATTCTAACTCAGGATAGACTAGTGGGTATATATCAGGTTCAACCATTAATCAAGAGAATAAAAAGATTATTGTTCATTACATCGTTGGCAAGTATTTTATTGTTGCTATCTTTATTTTTTTTCTACTAACCAGTTCCGTCTTGAAAATAATTCTTGAATATTATATGCTAGGGCTAGTAAAAACGCGGGGTAGAGCAGCCTGGTAGCTCGTCGGGCTCATAACCCGAAGGTCAATGGTTCAAATCCATTCCCCGCTAGTAAAAATTATATACAAGCATCCATTCTTCCTTTGCACCTATCGATAGTCCAAATTGGTTAATGTTCATAGATTGTTATATTTACATTACTATATTGTGGTATATTTATAATTAATATTGTATTTTTTAGATTAGGGTGAATTAAATTTAATGATATCAAATATGGATTGTCTAAAAGTTGGTAAACCAGCTCCAAACTTTAGAGCTACTGCTGTATATGATCAAGAATTTATGCAGATACAACTGGCTGAATATTTAGGTAAGTATGTTATCTTATTTTTTTACCCATTAGATTTTACTTTTGTGTGTCCTACAGAAATAATAGCTTTTAGTGATCAGTATGAACGCTTCAAAGATCTTAACACCGAAATATTGGGCATCTCGGTTGATAGTGAATATTCACATTTAGCATGGATTCAAACTGATCGTGCGTCAGGTGGATTAGGAGACTTGAAATATCCTTTGATCTCCGATCTGAAAAAAACGATTAGTGAATCATATAATGTGTTAAGTGAAGATGGCGTTGCATTACGCGGTTTATTTATCATTGATAAAGAAGGCATTGTGCAACATAGTCTCATAAATAATTTGGAGTTTGGGAGGAGCGTTGACGAAACATATCGTACATTGCAGGCTATACAATATGTACAATCTCACCCTGATGAAGTGTGTCCAGCAGATTGGCAGCCTGGGGAAAAGACAATGATCCCAGATCCCATAAAATCTAAAGAGTACTTTAAAGCAGTTTAAGATAAATTTTTATTTAATTAAGTCGAATTGCTGGTACTAGTTAATTTGAAATTATAAGTAAGGTAAGAAATATGTCTATTAAATTGGCAGAGCAGTTAAGACAGGGGACAACAAAATCTCATAGTATGGCAGAAAATGTAAGCTTTGTGAAATCATTCCTTGGAGGTGTGGTTGATAAAAAATCATATAGACAACTAGTGGCTAACCTGTATTTTGTATATATGGCTATTGAAGAACAAATGTTGATTAATAAAAATCATAGACTAATTCAACCGATATATTTCCCTCAACTTAATCGTCAATCCAGTTTAGAGAAAGATCTACTGTATTATTATGGTGTTAATTGGAAAGATGAAATATATATGTCTGAAGCAACTCAGATGTATGTCAAGCGTATACATGCGGTAGGAGCAAGTCAGCCGGAACTTTTAGTAGCACACGCATATACAAGATACATGGGAGATTTGTCAGGTGGTCAAATCTTGAAAAAAATTGCTCAAGGAGCTATGAATTTAACTGATGGTCGTGGTCTTGCTTTTTACGATTTTCAAGAGATTAGTGATGATTCTGAATTCAAGAATCACTACCGCAACCAATTAGATTCAATACCTGTTAATCAAGAACAAATTTCTGATATAATTGCAGAAGCTAATATCGCATTTACATTAAATATGAAAATGTTCCAGGAGTTAAACTCAAATTTGCTGAAGATTATGTTAATGTTATTTGTCAATGCAATCAGTAATTTGAAAATTAACACTAAGTTATTTCAAAAAGATATATCCTTGAGTAAATAAAAACAATTTATCTATAAATTTAATAATTAAGATGTATAAGTTAAAAACGTCATCGTCGATAGTGAAAAGATTTAAGATTACAAGCACTAAAAAAATGTTACGTCGCCAGGCAGGAAAAAGTCATCTTTTACAAAAAAAATCACAAGCACGAAAGAAAAAATTGTCCCGAGTTGTACATGTTCATGCTGGTGATATGAATCGGATAAAACGCAAATGCTGTGTTCAGTTATAACTTACAAAGGAGGTTAAAATATGACGCGTGTCAAAAGAGGTAATGTCGCAAGAAAAAGAAGAAAGCAAATATTAAAGTTGGCTAAAGGTTATCGTGGCGCACATTCTGGTCTCTTCAGAACCAGCAAGCAACAAGTCATGAAAGCTTTGCGGTATTCGTACGTGGGACGCAAAAACAGGAAAAGAGAATTTAGGCGTTTATGGATTTGTAGAATAAATGCTGCAGCAAGATCCCACAACATTAATTACAGTACTTTAATTCATAAGCTGAAGCAATCTCATGTTGGTTTAAATAGAAAAATGCTAGCTCAGATAGCAGTGCTAGATCCAGTTGGCTTTGGCAATTTAGTTAAGCATGTATTGTAAATGTTTCTAGTGTATATTTACTTATATCTGCTGTAGAATATATTCACCAATCATAACTAACGCGTATAAACTTTCATCCTCGTTATGAAAGTTGTTTTGAGGCAAGCTGCTAATAGCAGTTTGTATATGTTCTTCTGCTAAATCCTTGGCTTTTTTGATGCCCTGTCCATCGCAAATAATAGTGATTGCTTTTTCAACATCTGAATCATTCTCGAACTCATTTTCTATTAAATACTGTAACTCCAGTTGCTCAGCTAATGTAAATAATGCTGGTGCAGTGAGATTGCCATTCTTTAAGTCTGAGCCAGTCGGCTTGCCCAAATTTTGTTTGGATCCTATTATGTCTAAAATATCATCAATAATTTGGAATGCTAAACCTATATGTTTACCGTATATATAGTAAGTGTTTTGTGTAGAATGATTTAGATTACTTAACATTGCAGATCCTTGGCAGCTTGCAGCGATTAATGACGCAGTTTTGTAAAATGATTTTTCTATATATTCGTTCATAGAAATATGTGAGCTAAACTGAAGCATTCCTTGTCTTACTTCTCCCTCAGCAAAGTCGGTGATTACCTTAGATATTGTTTTGACAACATTAAGATTATCCAAGTTAGCAAGATACCATGAAGATTGAGCAAATAAGAAATCTCCAGCTAATATAGCAATTTTATTATTATATAAACTGTGTACAGTGGTAACACCACGTCTTGTCATACATTCGTCAATAACATCATCATGTACTAAACTGGCTGTGTGTATTATCTCAGTTATTTCAGCTAATCTTCTGTGTGAGGGAGAAATTTCTTTATTTCTTGAAGTTTGTTGTGCAACCAGAATAACCAGTGCAGGTCTTATTCTTTTGCCCCCAGCAGAAAATAAATGTTCAGATGCTGCATGCAATATCGGATGTCTGGCACCAACCATGGACTTTAGATTTTTGTTAAGTATTTTTAATTCATCTTCTACAACAGTAAATATTTCTTGAGTTTTCATGGCTTTAGTTGTTAATATAATAATTTAATGTAAATATTCGAAAGGCAATCAGGTAAATATCTGCGACTATTCAGATGCAACATTATAACATAGTTTTGCTTTAGTTGTAGTGCTACTATGTAATCAAGTATATCGATGAATTCTATACAGCTAATTGAAATTGTGTTTTAACAATCACTAATCTAATATATTGATTTGTAAAATGGAGATACTTGTTAAACTATGAAAGATGATATTGCATTTCCTGTTGTATATAAGCAAGATGACCAAGTCTCATCAGTAGATCTTGTCGAGTTGTATAAGGATATGATTTTGGGACGAAGTTTTGAAGATATGTGTGCCCAAATGTATTATCGAGGAAAGATGTTCGGTTTTGTACATTTGTACAATGGACAAGAAGCTGTCTCAACAGGAGTAATTAAAGCATTGCACCAAGATGATTATGTATGTAGTACATATCGTGATCACGTGCATGCTTTGAGCAAAGGTGTTTCAGCTAATGCGGTGATGGCAGAGTTGTTTGGTAAAGAAACTGGTTGCAGTAAAGGGCGTGGCGGTTCAATGCATATCTTTTCTTCTAAACATAATTTTCTGGGTGGATTCGCATTTATTGGAGAAGGAATCCCTGTAGCTACTGGTGCAGCCTTCCAAAGTATATACAAAAAACAGGTTTTGCAATCCAGTAAACAAATTGCCGTGACTGCATGTTTTTTTGGTGATGGAACAAGTAATAATGGCCAATTTTTTGAGTGTTTGAATATGGCTGTCTTATGGAAGTTGCCTATTATTTTTGTGGTTGAAAATAACCAGTGGGCAATTGGTATGGCACACCATCGTTCTGCATCTACTCCAGAGATACATAAGAAAGCAGAAGTTTTTGGCCTGCCAGGTATTGAGGTAGATGGTATGGATGTTTTAGCGATTAGAAAAGTAACTTTAGAAGCTGTTCAAAGAGCACGTAGTGGCGAAGGGCCAACTTTGATTGAAGCATTGACTTATAGGTTTCGGGGGCATTCTTTGGCAGATCCAGATGAATTAAGATCTCGAGATGAAAAGGAGGCATGGATAGCACGTGATCCTATTAAACGTTTACATAATTATATGATTGAAAATCGTATAGTAACTCGTGAAGCTCTTACCCAGGTAGAAGATACGGTTAAAATTGAAGTAGAAAAGGCTGTAGAATTTGCAATAGCCAGTCCTGAACCAGATGTGAAAGATTTACACAAGTATTTATTTGCAGAAAATTAAAATACAGTAATCTGATATTTAATATAGTATAACGTCATTAAATTATGTCTAAAATTCTATTGTTTGATGCTTTGCGAGAAGCTACTGATGAAGAGATGCAAAAAGACTCAACCGTTTTAGTTATAGGAGAAGATGTAGGACATTATGGGGGATCTTATAAAGTAACTAAAGGTTTGCATGCTAAGTATGGTGATCTAAGAGTGCTCGATACACCTATTGCAGAGAATAGTTTCACCGGCATGGCCATTGGTGCAGCTATGACAGGTTTAAGGCCAATTGTTGAAGGTATGAATATGAGCTTTCTGTTGTTAGCTTTTAACCAAATTTCAAATAATGCAGGTATGTTACGCTACACTTCTGGCGGTAATTTTACCATACCTATTGTTATAAGAGGTCCTGGTGGGGTTGGACGTCAGCTTGGAGCGGAACATTCTCAGCGTCTCGAGGCTTATTTTCAAGCCATACCAGGCTTGAAAATTGTAGCATGTTCCACTCCTTATAATGCTAAAGGTTTATTAAAGTCTGCTATTAGAGACAATAATCCTGTAATATTTTTTGAGCATGTTTTATTGTATAATTTGCAGGATGATATACCAGATACAGAGTATACACTTCCCTTGGATAAAGCAGAAATTGTGCGTAGTGGACAGGATGTAACAATACTCACTTATTCACGTATGCGCCATCATGTTATCCAAGCAGTTGATAATTTAGTTGCAGAAGGATATGATCCAGAAGTGATTGACTTGATTTCTTTGAAACCTTTGGATATGGATACCATTACTGCTTCTATTAAAAAAACTCATAAAGCTATTGTTGTTGAGGAATGTATGAAGACTGCTGGTATTGGTGCAGAGTTGATAGCACAGATTGATGAACATGTTTTTGATGATCTTGACCACCCAGTAATACGTTTATCATCTCAAGATATACCAACACCCTATAATGGTATTCTTGAGAAAGCAACTGTTATTCATCCACAGCAAATTCAGAAGGCTGTAAAAGATATTTGTTCTCCAAAAACATAAATGTGATTTTGTGCAAGGATAAAATCCTTGCACGACAAAGTTTAAAAATTAATTTCTGCTGCTTGTACTTTTTCCCACTGTTTCTTTTTCAATACAAAGAAGATTTGTGATATTGTGACAAGAATAAAAAAGCCAATCATACCTTTTATTCTAGCTGGACTTTGTAATACAATTTCTGCTTCATTCTGCCCAAAACCTCCAACATTAGGATCTTTAGTCAATGCTTGATCCAGAGTAATATTGTCACCCTCTTTTACTTTTAGTTCTAATCCTGGACTAATAATTTGTTTGCTGACGGCATCATTATTTTTTGCAATAGTAATCTCGTAGCCACCTTTGTCAAGAAGATTAATTTGAGTAATCTTACCTGAACTATTAGATGTTACGATTGCGTTATTAGTTTTGTCACCCGTAGGATATACTTGTCCACGACCACGGTTAGCACCTACAAATACAGGATATTTAAGAAAGGCAACATCTTTGTTGGAAGATGGATCCGGAGATAGTATAGGGAAAATAATTTCTTGGTTCTTATCACCTGGTATTGGTCCCACAACTAAAATATTGTCTTGTTTAGTGCTATAAGGTTGTATGTACACTCCTTTTGTTTTGGATTTTAGCTCGTCAGATAAACGATTACTTGGTGCTAATTTGAAGCCTTTGGGAAGAATTACTACTGCCCCTACATTTAATGATCCTTTGGCACCATTACCTAAAATTTGTTTAACTTGGGTATCATAGGGTATTTTAACAACAGCTTCGAAAACTGTATTAGGAAGTACGGCTTGTGGAACTTCAATTTCTGCCGGTTTTTGTGCTAAATGGCAATTTGCACAAACAATGCGGCCTGTCGCTTCACGGGGGTTTTCGTATGCCTGTTGAGCATATATTGGGAAAGCATTTACCTTTACAGCATTTAAAAAAAATAATGCTACTAATCCCAGGAGAAAATATTTTAGAATGTTCTGTAATCTATTCTGTTTGACGGAATAATTCAATGTCATTTTATTGATATTATATTTTGGTAATTATAGTCTATTAGGTATCGCTTCAAGAGTTATTTCAACTATTATATCGCATTAATTTAGTGCGTATTGTAGTAGTTTTGAAGTTCTCTTATATTATATACATGATTAACCATAATTACCTATTATATTATAGAATAAATGTATTTTGAGTTATTTCTTAAAGATTATCAAAAAGCTAATACCACTAAAGTATAGAAGTATTATTGCAATTGCCATTAATAGTTGTGTGAAAGGGTCGGTTGAGGGTGTCAAAACTGCACCTAGAATGGTTGCAAGAACAATAACGTATTTCCATACAGAAATCATTTGTCCTGAAGAAATAACATTTAAAAAACCTAGAAAAATTTGTATAATGGGAATCTGAAATGCTAAACCTGTACTGAGTAGTAGTAAAAGAATAAAATCAAAATATTGCTCAAACGACCATATTGGTTCAATGATATCTGCTCCATAATTTATGAAAAAGGTTAAGGCAGCTGGAGCAAGTACTGTATAGCCAAACAAGATTCCAATAAAGAATAAGCAGACGGATCCCATTAAAGATGGAATAATGATTGTTGCTTCTGTTCCTGTTAGGCCCGGTAATATAAACATAATAATCTGATAGATAGCTATGGGTAAACATAAAAGTACACCACAGTAAAAAGCAATTTTCACGGACACAAAAAAATATTCTCCAGGAGCTAACTGCAAAAATTTTACACCTTGAGCGGGTCTTTGCAAGAATATGGTGAGTTCTTTAAGCATGAAAAAACTACTGAAAGTTGAAATCCCAAAAAGTAATAAAGTAGTTAACACTCGTTGACGTAATTCGTTTAAGTGTTCTGATATAGACATTTCTTTTGCATTTATATTGTTAGAAGTTTTTTTGTTCATGAAAGAAGTAATAGATAGGTACGTTTTAGATACTTTAAGTGATAATGCTACAATTCAAAATGATAATTGAGCTATTGTTAAGTATAATTGATCTATAGGTAACTTGCTATTAGAGTTTGTATTTGAAGTATTACGAAAAATATCTTTATTCAAGCTAGCTTTGGATGATTCTGTAATATATAGTTAACGTGGTTATCTTGGCTTAAATAGAAAATTGTCAAAGTGATAAATATTTATTTAATGCTAATGTTAGTGGAATACATAAATTAATTAAAAAACTAGTAAAGTTAAGGAGAATTAAGTTATGGGTGTGAAGGCAAGTGGTGGAAGCCCGGTAGCTCAACCACAGCTTTACCGGACAGCAGCAATCTCAACTATTGTGCAGGCGGAACAACAAGATAGGTTCCTGCAACTCGGTGAGTTAAATCAATTAGTTGCATTCTTGAATTCTGGTAATAAAAGACTGGAAATAGCAAATACTTTAGCTCAAAATGCTAATTTCTTGGTAGCTAAGGCTGCAGAAAAAATTTTTACTGGTGGCTCAGCGATTTCTTATTTAGAACGACCTCAAGCCTCTTTTGCAGATGAGAATGTTGGTAATCCTCAGATATCTCAGGCTACAGTAGATACGATGTCTCAGACAACTGTCAGATCTGAAAAATCAAATACAACGATTTTTAATGCCAGTGACAGTATACCAGCAGGTTTCAAGCCGATTAATGTTAGTAAATACGGCACGACTCGTATGAAAAAGTCTTTACGTGATTTAGATTGGTTTTTACGTTACTTGACGTATGCAATTGTTGCTGGAGATCCTAATATTTTGTCAGTCAATATTAGAGGTTTGCGAGAGCTGATAGATAATGCATGTTCTAGTGCTGCAGCTAGTGTGGCTCTTAGAGAAATGCGTAAAATTGCTGTCGTATTTTTTAAAGATGATGTAGAAGCTTCTGATCTGGTTATTGAGTATTTTAATGTCGTAATTAATGAGTTTGAAGCAGCTGGTTACACTGATGTTGTTCGAAAAAGAACCTCAGGGGATGTACAGGGATTACGATTACCTCGTATATATTCTGAAGCAGGTAATGCAAGTCAAAGATTTGTCATGAAGCCTACATTGTCTTCTAACGAAAAGGACCTTGTTATAAGGGCTTGCTACAGGCAGGTTTTCGAAAGAGATATTGATAAAGGATATAGTATTTCGTTTTCTAATTTAGAGTCACAGGTTAAAAATGGCCAATTGTCTATTAAAGAATTTATCAGATCTATTGGCAAGTCTCAAACCTATAGGCAACAGTTTTTTGAACCTTTTGTCAATAGTCGGGTTGTTGAACTAGCTTTTCGACATTTCTTGGGGCGTGGTCCAAGCTCTTTAGAAGAATTTCAAAAATTTTTCTCTGTCGTCTCTCAAAGGGGGTTAGCTGGTTTAGTGGATTCTTTAATTAATTCTACTGAATATGCAGATTATTTTGGAGAAGAAACGGTTCCTTATTTACGTTCTTTAGGTTTGGAGCCGCAAGAGTGTAGAAATTGGGGTCCGCAAATTAATTTATTCAACTATAGTGCACCATTTCGTAAAGTACCTCAATTTATTACTCTGTTCAGCAATTATACCCAGGCATTGCCAGATCAACATCCTTACGGAAGAGGCAATGATCCTCTGTTGATTCAGTTTGGAGCTATCTTTCTGAAAGATACAGATAATCCAAATACTAACCCTGCACCTTTTGGTAAAGATACCCGACGGTTATTAATACGTCAAGGACCAGGTATTTTTAATCAGATGAGTAATCCTCAAATTAGAGCGAAATCTCCTGGTACACTGGGCCCAAAAATCTTTAAAATGTCACCCACATTAATCAATGACCCCGATGCTTCAACTTTATCACGAGAAACTGTAATTAATGCATGTTATTTAAGGGTTTTTGGTCGTAAAATTTATGAAGAAGAAGCATTAGTATTTAAGCCAGTCGAGAGTAAATTAAGAGATGGCTCTATATCAGTCCGTGATTTCGTACGATACTTAGCTAAGTCGGCATTATTTAGATCACTTTATTGGGACAAACTTTATATTTGTAAAGCTATTGAATATATTCACAATCGTATCTTAGGTAGGCCAACGTATGGTCGCCAGGAAATTAATCAATATTTTGATATTGCTTATAAGCAAAGTTATTATCAAATGATTGATGCAATCATTGATAGTTGTGAATATGAAGAAAGCTTCAGTCAGGATACAGTACCGTATGAAAGATACTTGACATCTAGAGGTTTGGCTAGCCGGACAATTAAAACTATTCCAGCCTTAACATCACCGGTTCGTACACCTAATAGATTTGTTCAACTAGGTGCAATCCAGGAAGCTAGAAGTAGTAATAGTATTACCCGAAGGGTGAATCAAGGTGTTTCTGCTGTAAGAGATCAGATAGTTGTTTTTAAACTTAATACTAAGGAGCCATCAAGTTTAGAAACAACCTTGCGAGCGAGTTATCGACAAATCTTTGAGCGTGACCTGAATCCTTTTAGTTTAGGATATGAATTAGTAGACGTGGAGAGAGCTTTCTTGGCATCAGAATTAACTGTCCAACAGTTGATTGAAAAACTTGGTTCTTCTTCACTGTATGCTAAAGAATTTTACCAGCCTTACCCTAACACACAGGTGATTGAATTTGGTACTAAACATTTTTTAGGCAGGGCACCTAATAATCAAGCTGAAATTCGTTATTATAATCAGATTTTAGCTTCCCAAGGCTTGAAAGCATTTATAAGTAGTTTAGTCAACAGTAAAGAATATAAAGCAATATTTGGTATTAATATTGTACCATACCGTCGTTTTCCAACTTTACCTGCTGCAAACTTTCCCAATACAGAAAAGTTATATCAGAAACTTACTAAACAAAATGATGCAATTGTAGTCCCCAGCTTTAAACCAGCCCAAGGAAATCAGTAACTTTCTTGCTTTAGTACTTTGCAGAAAAGAATATTGATAGTTCTGAGATACAGTAAAATATGTTTATGCGTGTGAATTACTATGTATAGCATAGATACAATACGGGTTTAGAATTCATTAGTGTAGTGAATATTTAGATAGAAGGAGTTTAGTTTATGAGTATAGTTACGAAATCAATAGTTAATGCAGATGCAGAAGCTCGTTATCTAAGTCCAGGGGAGCTAGAAAGAATTAAAAGTTTTGTACTTTCTGGCCAGCGCCGCCTACGTATTGCACAAATCTTAACTGAAAATCGAGAAAGAATTGTTAAACAGGGCGGCCAACAGTTATTCCAGAAAAGACCAGATGTAGTGTCGCCAGGTGGCAATGCTTATGGTGAAGAAATGACTGCAACTTGTCTTCGTGATTTAGACTATTATTTACGTTTGGTAACATATGGTATTGTAGCCGGTGATGTTACACCCATTGAAGAGATTGGTCTAGTGGGTGTCAAAGAGATGTATAATTCATTAGGAACACCTATTTCAGGTGTCGCAGAAGGTGTGAGATCAATGAAGAATATTGCTTGTTCGCTTCTGTCCGGTGAAGATTCAGCAGAAGCAGGCTTCTATTTTGATTATACTTTAGGAGCAATGCAATAAAATACTTAATCAAGTAACTTGATCAAATACACATATATTTTTAACAAAATTAAGGAATAATACTATGCAAGACGCTATTACTTCTGTTATTAATGCAGCTGATGTACAAGGAAAGTACTTGGATGATAATTCAGTTGAAAAATTGCGCGGTTATTTTCAGACTGGTGAATTACGTGTAAGAGCTGCCGCAACGATAGCAGCTAATGCTGCAACAATTATCAAAGAATCTGTAGCAAAATCTTTGCTCTATTCAGATATTACTCGTCCGGGCGGTAACATGTATACTACCAGAAGATATGCAGCATGTATACGTGATTTAGATTATTACTTACGTTATGCAACTTATGGCATGTTAGCTGGTGATCCTTCAATTTTGGATGAACGAGTTTTAAATGGCTTGAAAGAGACCTATAATTCTTTAGGAGTTCCTATCGGTGCAACGATTCAAGCGATTCAAGCGATGAAAGAGGTTACAATTGGTCTAGTTGGTGCAGATGCAGGCAAAGAGATGGGTTTGTATTTTGATTACATTTGCTCAGGATTAAGCTAGTTTCGCGAAGTACACATGAAATGACCTTGAAAAGCATGATAAATGCTTATGCATTATCATGCTTTTCTTCAATTATTATCTATAAACTTAATGTAGCTACTGCTTGCAGTCTAGCTCGTGCTTTTCTTACTTTTTGTGTAGCTTCAATTTGTGCCTTGGAACTTGTAGCTGTGGCTAATAATTGGGATGCTTCTTCCAAGCTTTGTTGAGCAAGTTCTGGATTTATATCTGATGCTTCCTCAGCACCATTTACAAGAATTGTAATTTTATTATTTTCTACCTCAGCAAAACCGCCTAGCAAAACAATAGGAATCCATTCCTTGTCAATCCTTACACGCATAACCCCTATATCCAAAGCTGTTAATAAGGGTATGTGTCCTGTCAAGATTCCTAATTGACCTGTGCTGCTTGGCAGAATGACTTCTTCTGCACTGGCATCCCATACGGTTCTGTCAGGAGCAATTACACGAATATTTAATGTCATATGTTATGTTTACAATGTATTATGCTTTTAGTGTTTCTGCCTTAGCAATTGCTTCATCTATGTCTCCTACAAGATAGAAAGCCTGTTCTGGTAAATCATCCAGTTCTCCACCTAAAATCATCTGAAAACCTTTGATTGCATTTTCTAAAGAAACGTATTTACCCGGAGACCCTGTGAATACTTCAGCAACAAAGAATGGTTGTGATAGAAATCTTTCTATTTTTCTTGCTCTTGCTACAGTTAGTCTATCTTCCTCAGATAGTTCATCTAAACCTAAAATAGCAATAATATCTTGAAGTTCTTTATATCTTTGTAGAGTCGATTTTACTTGTTGTGCTGTGTTATAGTGTTCTTCTCCTACTATATTTGGTTGTAACATCGTAGATGTTGAATCCAGAGGGTCTACTGCAGGGTATATACCTTTTGCAGCCAAACCACGTGATAATACGGTTGTTGCATCCAAGTGTGCAAAAGTAGTAGCCGGCGCAGGATCTGTTAAGTCATCAGCCGGAACGTATACTGCTTGAATAGATGTAATTGATCCTTCTGTTGTTGATGTAATTCTTTCCTGTAAAGCACCCATTTCAGTTGCTAGAGTTGGTTGATAACCTACTGCTGATGGCATTCTACCCAATAATGCAGATACTTCTGATCCAGCTTGAACGAATCTGAAAATATTATCAATAAATAGTAGTACGTCTTGTTTATTAATATCACGGAAGTATTCAGCCATAGTTAGTGCAGTCAGTCCGACTCGCATTCTAGCTCCTGGTGGTTCATTCATTTGCCCATAGACAAGAGCAACTTTAGAGTCAGTGAGATTATCTTCATTGATTACTTTAGATTCTTTCATCTCTTCATACAGATCATTGCCTTCACGAGTTCTCTCACCTACACCGCCAAATACCGATACCCCACCATGTGCTTTGGCAATATTGTTAATTAATTCCATAATTAGTACCGTTTTACCAACTCCAGCTCCACCGAACAGACCAATTTTTCCACCTCTTCTGTATGGAGCTAATAGATCTACAACTTTAATCCCAGTTTCAAAAATAGATGGCTTGGTCTCTAGCTGTGTAAATGCAGGTGCAGAACGGTGAATAGGTAAACTGGAGTCATTCTCAACTGATCCAAGACTGTCAACAGGTTCACCTAATACATTAAAAATTCTTCCTAATGTTGGCACACCAACAGGGACGGTAATAGGTGCTCCAGTATCAATTACTTCTAGTCCTCTCTTTAAGCCATCAGTAGCACTCATTGCTACTGCACGTACCCTGTTGTCTCCTAAGAGTTGTTGTACTTCGCATGTAATAGTACCTTCTGGACCTTGTATTTTCAGTGCATTAAAAACTTTTGGCAGTTTGCCATCTGTAAATTCTATATCTAATACAGGGCCGATAATTTGTGTAATAGCACCATTATTAGTTGTTGTGACCATAGTTCGTATTGTTCTTATTTATGCGTATATAAAAATCAAAATAATATTAAATAGTTGCGTGGTATCATAGAGTTGTGGATACCTTTATATAATATTAATCAACTCGATATAATTCATTGTATATTAAAAATGTCTAATTTATACCAAAATTAGAACTTTATTAATATCCTTCACTTTGAATTTGTCTGCCAGTAGTTTTTAGCCAATTTTGAGCTTCAATATAATTATTGGGAGCTAAATAAATCGCTTGTTGCCAATATACTGCAGCTTTATCAAACATACTTTTAGCAACACCTTGATTATTATTGTTTGAAGCTTTTGTTCCTTGATAATGGTATATAACAGCAATATTGTTAAGTGCCTGTGTTAGTCGTGAATTTAGTTCCAAGGCTTTGTGATAGTACTCTAAGGCTTTAACATGTTCCCCATTACTTCCATAAATTAATCCAATGTTATACAATATATAACTTCTGTCATATGGGTCTTCTTCAAGATTTAATGCCTCATAATAATTTTCTAGTGCTTCTGCGTATTCTCCTTCTGATTGTGCAGACATTCCGTCTCGATAATAAGAAAAAGCCTCTTTTTCTTCCTTGCTGGTCGGTAATACTTTTAAAACTATATCTGCTAAGACCGTGAAGGTCTTATCTATGAAATTGTCATTCTTTTGAGATCTTGACATAATCTTTCCCTTATATTGTGTAATCTTTATTGCGTGTAATGCTGAGCCCTAAATCGTAGAAGCAAATATTCTGTTTTCATGTCTGAAAACGGTGAATGCGTTAAAGGGCAATTGATAAATTAATATCTTGATATATTTAGCTATAACTACTAAACTGCGAAATATAGCGTTTGCTATTATTATTTATATTATGTATTTAAAAATGAATTTTGTTAAAGTAAATAAAGAGATATCACCATCTTGGTTAAACTTAAATAATCCTAAGCTTATAGCATATGAGACAAACCAGTCTGCTGGCTCAGCATCCTCTGTAGAGCCTCTTAACGAAGTCTTAGTGGACAATATTAATAATATGGTTGCCAATAGGATAGATAAGAAAAGTAAAAACTATAATCACTCGATTGACCCGCTAGAGTCTAAAAAAAATAAAGTGAAAACTAAGAAAAAAACACGCTCAAAAATCCATATTAATGATGATGATGAGAATCTAGAGAATCAATATCAAGGTATCACAAAGATAGGTAAAAATTTAGAAATCTCCTTAATGCGCCCTCCTAAGCCTGTTAGAAAAAAATTGCCTAAAAAAAAGATACCAACTGCCCAAGAACATATTACTAGTATACCAAAAAAATCCAGTGCCAGTAATTGTAATTCTGACGATATCAAACATATACCTGCAATTTATTTAAATAACCCTCTGTCGGTACAAGAACTGTCAATTTTAATATCAATTCCCGCTCCAGAAATTATTAAGCATCTTTTTTTACAGGGGATTTCAGTAACAATTAATCAAGTAATTGATCTAGAAATGGCTCAAGCAATTGCTGATTATTATAATGTTGATTATACAGCCCAAGTGAATCAAAAAAGTAGTGTAACCACTGAGATTCAAGATTCTTTAGCTGATGTAGATGAACTCAATGAAGATCGCATTCCAATTGTAACTATCTTCGGACATGTAGATCATGGAAAAACGACTTTAATGGATACAATTTGCAATGTTAATAGCGTTGATGCAGAATATGGTGGAATTACACAGGCTATTACTGCCCATGAGATTGTAATAGACCAAGATGTTCAGAAGAAAGTGATTTTTCTAGACACACCAGGTCATGAGGCTTTTTCTGATATGAGAAGGAGAAGTATTGAAATTACTGATATTGGAATTTTGGTTGTTGCTGCTGATGATGGTTTGCGACAACAAACTATAGAAGCAATAGAGTATTTTAAAGAGCATAATTTATCTTTTTTAGTTGCTATTAATAAAATTGATAAAGACACAGCTAATCTCATGAATATTAAGCAAGAGTTAACTGAGCATGATGTCATCGCAGAGGATTGGGGTGGGGATGTTCCAATTGTTGAAATAAGTGCACTGCAAAAATTAAATATTGATAGGCTACTTACAGCATTGTTTAGAATTCGTAATCAAAAACAACTTAAGGCCAATTCAAAGATTAGTGCTATAGGTACAGTACTAGATTCTTATCTTGATACAAAGCAGGGTCCTGTTGCTAAACTTTTAGTCCAAAATGGAACAATGAGAGTAGGTGATTATATTGTTAGTAACAATGTAGTTTCTAAGGTTAGAGCTATTACAAATAGCATGACTCAGCGTATAGATAGCGCAGGTCCCTCCTCTATCATTGATGTGTATGGTATTGAATCAATCTTAACATCAGGGAATTCTTTCCAAGTTATCCAGGATGAAAAATCTGCGAAAAAACGTTTGGCTGAATATCAAAAAAATAAAGATAAGAATTCAAAAAATTATAAAAAATTAAATACCCGACTAACATTGAATAAATCGGAGAATTCAGGAAGTATTGTTAACAATAAAGCAGTCAACATAATTCTTAAAACTGAAAGTGAGGGGACAATAGATGCAATTATTAATGCTTTTTTAAAAATACCGCAAAATAAAGTACAGATTAATTTAGTCGCAGCAGGTGTAGGTCCGATTACTGTCAGCGATATTAATTTAGCTGTTATTAGCAATGCGAATATTATAAGTTTCCATGAAATTACACCTCAAATCAAACATATCGCTAATCAATCTAATATTTCTCTAGCAAATTTTCAGATTATTTATGATTTATTGGATTATATTAAAGATTTAATGATATCAATGGTTCCTGTTGAGTATAAAGCACAGAAAATTGGTAAAGCAATGGTTGAAAATACATTTTCTGTTAGTAAAGGTATTGTAGCTGGTTGTATAGTGACAGAAGGCAAGTTAAAGCTTGGTGCAAAAATTAAAGTAATCAGAGAACAAGAAACAATATATGAAGGAGATATTACATCACTTAAAAGAATTAAAGATGATATTCAAGAAGTTGTCTTGGGTAATGAATGTGGCGTAATGTCTGCTAATTTTAGCTTATGGCAACAAAAAGATATCATTGAAGCTTATACTTTAATTAAGCAAGAAAAAACATTGTAATGTTGCATTTTTTTGCAAAAACTATAATCACACTCCAAGAAAGTGTGAATCTATAGATATATAGAATGGATTCTATAAAATATTCTGAGTGTGATTTTGCAAAACAGATAGTTCGTATGCTATAAACTTTAAAATACACGTTTACTCTATGCTACATGTTAAGCTTATGTTCTCTGCATGTATACCTAATCTAACGATGTCAATATTACTACTTCATGGATTTGATGAACAGTATATAATCGATTTTACTAGTCTTTATTCAAAAATGGTAGTAAGGCTAGGATTCTTGCCTGTTTGATTGCTTTAGTTAATTTTTTTTGTTGCTTAGAAGTTAAGCCAGTAGAGCGGCGAGGTAAAATCTTGCCCTGGTCGGTGATAAACTTTCTTAATAAATCAATATCTTTGTAATCTAATACTTCAGTATTATTTAGCGGAGAGAGTTTTCTATTGTATAAAGCCATAGTCAAAAATTTACCTTATTTTATTTCTTTAAATACAGCATGCGAATTACATTGTTTACAAAATTTCTTCAGTTCAATTCTATTCGGTGTATTCCTCCTGTTTTTTGAACTAGTATATCTTTCAATACCATTTCTTCTTTTATCTTGGTTTGCTCCGTTTCGACAGTCACATTCTAAAGTTATAGTAATACGAGCACCTTTACTTTTTGCCATGATCTAGACCTTAATAATAATTTCTCTAAGTTCATAACAGTATCGCATGATTAGACACTAACTATCAAGTCTTCCGTCTAGTTTTTGCAATATGATCTATTGTGGATTTCAGAGTATTGATGATATAATCATTTCTACACAAGTATATAATATAATATTAAATTTAGTATGGCTAAAAATGCATCTATCTTGAAGTCAATTTCAGTAGCCAGTAGGAATAGACAAAGAAATAAAATTTATAAGTCTGTAATTAAAAGTTTGACAAAAAAAGTTTTGCATAAGCTTTCTACAGTCAGTCAGCCCGATGATACAGTAGAGTTAGAACATACAGCATCAATACTGTATAGTAAAATTGATAAGGCTGTTAAAAAAGGTGTTTTACATAAAAACAATGCGGCAAGGAAAAAAGCGTTTGTGTCAAAGAAATTAAAAACATTATAATGCTATGCTTAGGATCTTTAAGTATAAAGATAGCTCTATTATTTGTTGATGTAACATTATATATTATACCCCGTATTTCTGATAATAATCATTGCTTTATATTCATAAAACTTAGTGTCTTAGAAGAAATATTTTGAATTCTACAGGCATAGTTTAATTAACAACTAAAGTATAGTTACTTTAGTGTGTTTTATCCCTACATTGTTATCGCACTCAAGCGGGGGAAAGATAATTTATGGTTGCTGTACAGAATAATCTCGTTCGTTCTACGTTTCCGGATTTGGCCGATATTCAAATTGATAGTTTCCGTTGGTTTTTAGCTGAAGGTCTAAGTGAAGTTCTGGATTTTTTTCCTATTATTACTGATCCAACTGGGAAATTAGAGCTGGCATTTTTTGGCAAAGATTATAAACTGAAATTTCCTCGCTATAGTGTTCGCAAGGCTAAAAGTCGTGATCGTACCTATAGTGCTCAGATATATGTACCATCTAAATTGACACGTAAAGATATAGAAATTTTTAATCAAAAAAATAATTCGACAACTATTGATCATGTAAATTATCAAGAGGTGAATTCTCTTTATAGGAAGTACAAAAAAAGACCAGTATTTATAGGTGATTTACCTTTGATGACTAATAGGGGCACTTTTATTATAGCTGGAACTGAACGCGTGATTATTAATCAGATTATACGTAGTCCTGGTATATATTATAAGAAAGAACTTGATAAGAATGATAAACATATATTTAGTGCAAGCCTAATTTCAAACAGGGGTTCTTGGCTGAAATTTGAAATTGATGCCAAGGGGCAGATTTGGGTACGCATTGATAAAACCCATAAGGTCAATGCATATGTGTTTCTAAGAGCGATTGGTCTCAATCAGTCTGAAATTAAGAAAGGTCTTAGTAAATATAATTTCTTGATTAATGCATCAGCAACATATGAAAAAAAAGAATTAGATAAAGAAATTGGTAAGTCATCAGTAGAAGATATCTCAGATGAAGAAGCTTTACTTATAGTTTACAGTAAATTAAGGCCCAACGAACCTGCAACTGTGTCTATTGCACAACAAATGTTATATTCTCGTTTTTTTGATCCTAAGCGTTATGATCTTGGGGAAGTTGGCAGACATAAAATAAATAAAAAACTAAATCTTGAAATTCCTATATCTTTTAGAGTCCTGTCACCACAGGACATAATAGTTGCGATAGATTATTTGATTAATTTAAAAGAACAAAATACAGGCAAGTTAGATGATATTGACCATTTGGGCAATCGTAGAGTTCGATCTGTAGGAGAGTTACTCCAAAATCAAATTAGAATTGGATTAAATCGTTTGGAGCGTATTATTCGCGAACGTATGATTATTTGTGATTTGGATTCGTTGAGTCTTTCTAATTTAGTTAACCCAAAACCAGTTATAGCATCTGTGAGAGAGTTTTTTGGTTCTAGTCAGTTATCACAGTTTATGGATCAAACTAATCCATTGGCAGAGTTAACGCACAAAAGAAGAATTAGTGCTCTAGGTCCAGGGGGATTAAATAAAGACCGAGCAGGATTTGCAGTCCGTGATTTACACCCAAGTCACTATGGACGAATCTGTCCTATTGAAACTCCCGAAGGACCTAATGCAGGTCTAATAGGTTCTTTGAGTATTTATGCTAGAGTTAATGTTTATGGCTTTATTGAGTCCCCTTATTTCAAAGTCATAAATGGTCAAGTTATAGCTAAAGAGCTAGCACATTTTATGACAGCAGATGAAGAGGATGATTTAAAAATTGCTCCTGCAGATATATTGATGGACAGTGATAATTATATTCTGGGTGACAAAATACCAATCAGATATAAGCAAGAATTTTTGACAACATCTGCCCAGAATGTTGACTACATAGCAGTCTCTCCACTCCAGGTTATTTCTGCAGCTACATCCCTTATACCTTTCCTTGAGCATAATGATGCTAATAGAGCTTTAATGGGATCTAATATGCAGAGACAAGCTGTTCCTTTATTGTATCCAGAAAAGCCAATTGTTGGCACTGGTTTAGAAGCAAAAATTGCTAGAGATTCAGGAATGATAGTAATTAGCCGAACAAATGGCTTGGTCACTTATGTTTCTTCGACAAAAATTGGTATACAAGATATTCATGGTAAAACAGTCCATTATAGATTGAAAAAGTATTATCGTTCTAATCAAGATACTTGTATTAATCAGCGTCCAGTGGTTTGGCCTGGACAACAAATATACACTGGTCAAACAATAGCTGACGGTGCGTCAACTGATGGTGGAGAAATGGCGTTAGGACGTAATATTTATGTTGCTTACATGCCCTGGGAGGGTTATAACTATGAGGATGCTTTTCTAATAAGTGAAAGGTTAATTTATCAAGATATTTATACATCTATTCATATAGAAAGATATGAAGTGGAGTGTCGGCAAACTAAATTAGGACCTGAAGAAATTACAAGAGATATACCTAATGTTAGTGAGTCTTCATTACATAATTTGGATCGTAACGGAGTTATCTCTGTAGGTTCATGGGTTGAGTCAGGAGATATCTTGGTGGGTAAAATTACACCTAAAGGAGAATCAGATCAGTTGCCTGAAGGAAAGCTTCTAAGAGCAATATTTGGAGAAAAAGCACGTGATGTAAAAGATACTTCGCTGAGGTTACCTAATGCAGCTAAGGGGCGAATTGTTAATATTAGAGTTTTTACAAGGCAAAAAGGAGATGAGTTGCCACCTGGTACCAATGCAATTATTAGGGTATATGTTGCGCAGAAAAGGAAAATACAAGTCGGTGATAAAATGGCAGGTCGACATGGCAATAAAGGTATTATTTCTAGAATTTTACCAAGACAAGATATGCCCTATTTACCAGATGGTACTCCTGTAGATATTGTTTTGAATCCGTTGGGTGTTCCTTCTAGGATGAATGTAGGGCAACTGTTCGAGTGTTTACTCGGATTGGCAGGTGATTATTTGACAAAACGATTTAAAATTATACCTTTTGATGAAATGTATGGGCCAGAAGCTTCAAGGGCTCTAGTCAATCATAAACTACTTCAGGCAAGCTTGCAGAATAACAGAGGATGGTTGTTTAGTCACCAACATCCAGGAAAAATCCAATTAGTTGATGGAAGAACGGGTGAGTTTTTTGATAATCCAGTAACAGTTGGAAAAGCATATATGCTAAAGCTTGTACATTTAGTTGATGATAAAATTCATGCCAGGTCAACAGGTCCTTATTCATTAGTTACTCAACAGCCGTTAGGAGGGCGAGCACAGCATGGCGGTCAGAGGTTAGGAGAAATGGAAGTGTGGGCACTGGAAGCATTTGGAGCTGCATATACTTTACAGGAACTTTTAACTGTAAAGTCAGACGATATGCAAGGAAGGAATGAAGCACTAAATTCTATTGTTAAAGGTAAGCCAATACCAAGACCTGGAACGCCGGAGTCATTTAAAGTTTTAATGCGTGAGTTACAATCCCTTGGGCTTGATGTTGCTGCACACAAGTTGGAATTATTGGACAATGGTGAAAATCACGGTGTTGAGATTGATTTAATGTCCAATGAAAAACATAATGGACCTTTAATTGATATTGGGAGTAGTCAAAAAGAGCATGATCAAGCAGAGCAAAAGTTTTTGTATGGTGACCAAGATATTTTGAATGATTTTGAGATACCCAATGATATATAAATATGAACATAAAAAAATATATTGAACTATAGATAAGTATGACAAAATTTGAACAATACTTTGACTACATAAAAATTAGTTTGGCTTCACCGGAAAAAATACGAGCTTGGGGTGAAAGAACTCTTCCCAATGGACAGATTGTTGGTGAAGTAACTAAACCAGAGACAATTAATTATCGAACACTCAAACCTGAAATGGATGGTTTATTCTGTGAAAGAATTTTTGGACCGGTAAAAGATTGGGAATGTCACTGTGGAAAATATAAAAGATTCAGATATAAAGGAATCGTATGTGAACGTTGCGGAGTTGAAATTACTGAATCAAAGGTGCGTAGACATAGGATGGCCTATATTGAATTAGCTGCTCCTGTCACACATGTTTGGTATTTAAAGGGTAGTACCAGTTACATCGCTCTTGCATTAGATTTTACAGTTAAAGAAGTTGAGAAAATTGTTTATTTTCATTCTTATGTTGTTACTCAACCTGGAACATATGAACATTTACACTATAAACAGTTATTAGAAGGTTATGAATGGCGGGCTTTAGAAGATAAGTTGTATCCTCAGTGCTCGAATTTATTTGGTATTCAAGTCAGTATTGGTGCAGAGGCAATCCAGAAACTATTGTATGATCTGGATTTACGTGAAACGACAAGGGTTCTTAGGGAAGAATCATTAAATCCACCTAAGCAAGTAAGACATACGTCACCTAAATTTAATAAGAAGATGAAAAGATTACGGCTCTTGGATCATTTTCTTGCAACAGGTTCAAGTCCTTCTTGGATGGTGTTTTCTGTTATTCCAGTTATTCCACCTGATTTACGTCCAATGGTTCAACTAGATGGTGGTCGCTTTGCAACAGCAGATTTAAATGAGTTTTATCGTAGAATCATAAATAGAAATAATAGATTATCGCGTCTGAAATCAATTTTAGCACCAGAAATTATTATACGCAATGAAAAAAGAATGTTACAAGAAGCTGTGGATGCCTTAATGGACAATGGTCGTAGAGGAAGAACAGTTGTTGGGGCAAATAACAGACCCTTAAAATCATTGTCTGATATTATTGAAGGAAAGCAGGGAAGATTTCGACAAAACTTACTTGGCAAACGAGTCGACTATTCTGGTCGATCTGTTATTGTTGTTGGTCCAAGTTTGAAGCTCCATCAATGTGGATTGCCAAGGGAAATGGCTCTTGAACTATTTCAGCCTTTTGTTATACATCGTCTGATTTTACAAGGATTGGTTAATAATATCAAAGCTGCAAAAAAACTTATACAAAAAAATGAGTTAGCCGTGTGGACAGTACTGGAAGAAGTAATTCATGGGCATCCTGTACTTTTAAATAGAGCTCCTACGTTACATAGATTAGGTATCCAAGCTTTTGAACCTATACTGGTGGAAGGAAGAGCAATTAAATTACATCCCCTTGTGTGCCCAGCTTTCAATGCAGATTTTGATGGAGATCAAATGGCAGTACACGTTCCTCTATCTTTAGAGGCTCAATCAGAGGCTCGTTTACTAATGTTAGCTCCTCATAATTTCTTGTCTCCTGCTACGGGTCAGCCAATCTTAATGCCTAGTCAAGATATGGTTTTAGGATGTTATTATTTGACAGCAAATAATCCTGCTAGTCAAAAAGGAGCAGGACATTATTTTGCAAGCCTAGAAGACGCATTACTAGCATACCAACAGAATAGAATTGATATGCACGCTTACATATGGGTACGGTTTGATGGTATTGTTGACGATAACAAAAGTATAAGTCCATTAATTGATAAATCTAAAGATGATGCTGGTGATATAACTTTGACTTTTCAAGATAAGATCATTAAAGAAGACAGCAATAATTACTGTAGCGTTCAATATATTCGTACAACTGCTGGGAGAATATTATTCAATAAAGTCATTCAAGAAGCTTTAACTAATTAAATACATGGTATGTATTTAGGAGATACATTATGGAAGAAAAAACTAGCACACTGCAACCAAGCTTTTCCAATCAAGTTGTTGATAAATCCCAGTTAAAAAGATTAATTGTATGGGCATTTCGGAATTATGGTGTTGCACGAGCTGCTAATATGGCAGATAGATTAAAAGACCTAGGGTTTTATTATGCGACTAAAGCAGGTATTTCGTTGAGCCTAGAGGATTTAAAGATACCCCCAGCTAAAAAACAGTTGTTAACTAGTACAATGGATTCTATTACGTCCACAGATAATAAATATTATCGTGGAGAAATTACTGCAGTTGAAAGATTTCAAAAGGTTATTGACACATGGAATAATGCAAGTGAGTCTTTGAAAAAAGAAGTAATCAAATATTTTAAGGAGACAGATCCTCTTAATTCTATCTACATGATAGCTTTTTCAGGTGCAAGGGGAAATATTTCCCAGGTCAGGCAACTGGTGGGTATGCGAGGTTTAATGTCTGACCCGCAAGGTCAAATTATTGATTTGCCAATTTCCAGTAATTTTAGAGAGGGTTTAACGGTAACTGACTATTTTATTTCATCCTATGGTGCACGAAAAGGACTGGTTGATATAGCACTACGAACAGCTGATTCAGGTTATTTAACTCGTAGACTTGTTGATGTATCTCAGGATGTGATTATCCGAGAAGCGGACTGTAAAACTCGTCGGGGTATTTTATTGGAAAGCATGGTAGAAAATCAAAAACAGCTAATCACGCTTGAGCAGTCTTTAATAGGTAGAACATTATGTGATGATTTATTTGACAGAAAACAACAAAAAGTAATTGCGAGAGCTAATCAATCAATTGACCCGACTCTAGCAAATCATATTGTAGACTCAAAAATTCATAAAGTTTTAGTACGTTCACCTATTACTTGTGATTCTGTAGGTTCAGTATGTCAATTATGTTATGGATGGAATTTAGCCCATGGTAAGTTGGTTGATCTTGGAGAAGCAGTTGGAATTATTGCTGCACAATCTATTGGTGAGCCTGGTACGCAGTTAACAATGCGTACTTTTCATACAGGAGGCGTTTTCACTGGAGAATTAGCTCAACAAATTGTTGCCAATGAGAAAGGTGTTTTAGATTATGATATTGAAGGTAAATATAACATTATTAGAACTAGGCATGGAGAACCAGCATTTCTGATTACTCAAGATAGTAGTATATATTTAAAGCTCTCAGATGGTATACGTGATACGATTAGTATAAGTAAAGGTACTATATTACTGGAAAAAAATCAGGCGATCGTGAAAAAAGGACAAATTATTGCTGAATATCCATTAAGCAACAGATTAATTACAGAAAGAGCGCAGAAATCAATTCTATCCGATTTTTCTGGTAAAGTACAGTTTACTAATTTGACTGTTGAGGAAATTCAAAGTAAGCAAAATACGATACGAATTGCTAAACATGGTGGTTTAGTATGGATCCTATCTGGAAAAACATATCATGTACCCGATACTTCTACTCTCTTAATTAAACAAGGTGAAATTATTGATGATACTACTGTTATTGCTACAATTGAAATTAAGAGCAAATATAGTGGTCAAATTGAATTAATTAATAGTTCTGATAACAACAATATTGGATATAACGAAATTAAAGTTGTACTAGATGCTAAACATCTTTCCAACAATAGAGTATATTTTGATACTAATTTCTCTAATGGTGCTTATGTCTTGGAAATGCATAAAGGTGAAAAATTCTTATTGTACATTAAACCAAATGATGTTTTACATAATCAACAACTTATTGGTGAGTTAATATCTGATACTTATGTTACTCAAACTGGAGGAATTGTTAAGTATTTAGACTTACCAGTTGCCAAATATAAATCACATACACAAAACAGTAAAGAAAAATATGACATTCTTGGTCCAGGTTACATATTATGGATTTCGGAAGAAACACATGAAATTAATAAAGAAATATCTTTGCTGTTAGTCAATGATAGTGATTTTATTGAAGCCGGAACTGAAATTGTTAAAAACGTATTTGCAAAAAATTCTGGTATAGTGGAGGTAATTCAGAAGGATGGAATTGTTCTAGAGGTTGTTGTAAAGCCTGGTGATATTTATATGATAACTGAGGACTCAATTAATACGTCAAAGACAAGGGGATTTTTAAGACCTGGTGAGGTTGTAGTTCAAGGTATTACAACCAATAAGTTGGTTTACTGGGAGTCAATTCAAGCAAACTCTAATCATTATTTGTTAATAAGACCTGTTATTGTTTACTCAATACCACATAAAAAGTATCCACTAGAAACAGAAAACACTGATTCTAAATATTTGGGTTTAAGTATCATACAAAGAACTGCTTTCAAAGATGGTGACAGGGTAAAATCGGTACAGGGTGTTAATCTCGTCAAGACTTATTTGTCAGTTAACATTGATAATGATGATAATCTTTTAGATTGTAATGTACAGTTTCATCAAGATCATCATGATCAGAATACTTTCTATTTGCACTTTGTTATTGCTGAAACTTTATCCTTGAAAAAAGATAGCTTGTATAGCTCACAACATGTAGATTGTAAAACTAAATTATTAGTCAAACATGGTGATAATATACAGGAAAATACAATTATAGCTCAAACAGATATTATCTCAAATGGTAAAGGTTTTGTAGAGTATATAGATAATTCTAACGAATATAGTAGGAAGTTATTAGTTGTTACAGAAGCTGATAAAAAGATTTTTAATGTAGAAGGAGTAACTGTAAAAGTCCAATCAAGTCAGTGGATTTATGCAGGAGATGAAATTGCTGATGGAATATATTCTTTAGAATCAGGGCAAGTTATAACAGTTAATGCATCTGAAGTAGTTATGAGAATAGGTAGGCCATATCTTGTGTCACCGGGGACAATTTTGCATGTCAATCATGCCAACCTTGTGCAAAGGGGAGAAAATCTTGCAACACTTATTTTTGAGCGACCCAAAACTGGTGATATTGTCCAAGGCTTACCTAGAGTTGAGGAAATTTTAGAAGCACGCAAGAAATCTGATACAAATTTTAATCCACATAATATTTTAGAAGAAAGTTTTAGGTCTTACTTAAATCTAGGGCTAAGTTTATATAATGCTGCTATTCTAAGTATTCAAGAAATTCAATTATTTTTAGTAAAAGAAGTACAACTTGTTTATCAGTCTCAAGGAGTTGATATTTCGGACAAACATATTGAGGTTATTGTTCGTCAAATGACTTCTAAAGTGAAAATAGAATTTGGCGGAGACACTGATTGTTTACCAGGTGAAATGATAGAGTTACAAAAAATTCATGGTATAAATCATACAATGGATATTATGGATAAACAAAAAGCAACTTATTATCCAATATTACTAGGTATTACTAAAGCTTCCTTAAACACAGATAGTTTTATTTCAGCTGCAAGTTTCCAAGAAACAACTAAAGTATTAACTGAAGCAGCAATCTCTGGTAAACTAGATTGGCTTAAAGGTTTAAAGGAGAATGTTATCATAGGGCGCCTTATACCGGCTGGGACTGGCTTTAATATTTATAACAAGAATATTAATATCGGTTCATCAATGCAAGTCAACAAAATAGATGATTCTCAAATACTGCAATCGAATGATCAAAAGACTAGCTCAATCTCTGACATTGATGATATTATTTTAGACGACAGGAGTGCAAGAGATTATCACATTCCTTCAACTTAGAACTAAAAATAAAATTACTTTTTACTATACGTATACAGGATTAATATCGTAGACAAACAGGAGATGTATTTAGATGGCTATAGTTACATTAGAAGAATTATTGGAGTCAGGTGTTCACTTTGGCCACCAATCACGCAGGTGGAATCCTAAAATGTTCCCATATATCTATACAGAACGTAATGGAATTCATATTATTGACTTAGTCCAAACAGCACAATTATTAACTGAAGCCTGCGATTTTGTGAGAAAGTGTTCTGCAGAGGGGAAAAAATTTTTATTTTTGGGCACTAAACGACAAGCTGCAGAAATTATAGCGAAAGAGGCGAGTCGATCTAATTCATACTATGTAAATCAGCGCTGGTTAGGTGGCATGCTTACGAATTGGGTAACTATTAAATCCAGAGTAGACAGATTGAAACTCTTGGAAATGCAGGATAGCACAGGCATCATAGATCAATTACCCAAAAAAGAAGGGTCAGTTACAAGGCGAGAATTGGAAAAGTTAAGAAAACACCTAAATGGCATTAAAAACATGGATGGCTTACCTGATATTGTTGTAATAGTAGATCAACGTAGAGAAGTAACAGCTATTCAAGAGTGCCTAAAGTTAGGTATACCAACAATATGCGTTTTAGATACTAACTGTAATCCTGAAATTGTAGATATACCAATACCTGCCAATGACGATGCAATTCGATCTATCAAATTAGTAGTTGGTAAATTGGCAGATGCTGTAATTGATGGTTCGATAGACCAACAGAACAATAAGTAAAGATAAACTAAGTAATACGAAATTATACTTTAGGGAGTTATTTAAAATGGCAATAGAAATTTCTGCGCAGTATGTAAAAGAATTGCGAATTATGACTGGTGCAGGTATGATGGATTGTAAAAAAGCATTACAAGAAACAGAGGGTGATATTGATAAGGCAGTAGAGAGTTTAAGGCAAAAAGGCTTAGCGTCTGCAAGTAAAAAATCTGGTCGTAGAACTGCTGAAGGGATGATTGAAAGTTATATACATGCAGGTTCTAAAATAGGTGTGATGGTTGAATTAAATTGTGAAACAGATTTTGTAGCTAGACGTGTCGAATTTCAAGAATTAGCCAAAAACATCGCAATGCAGATTGCTGCCTGCCCTCAGGTAGAATACGTTAACATTAAAGCGATACCGGATAGTGTAGTAAGCAAAGAGCGAGAAATTGAAGCTGCTAAAGATGATATTTCTAATAAACCACAGAATGTTCAAGATCAAATTATAAAAGGTCGACTTGAAAAACGTTTAAATGAGCTTTCCTTAATGAATCAAGCATTTATACGTAATACGGATATTACTATACAAGACTTAATCAATGAAAAAATATCTCTCATGGGAGAAAACATACAAATACGTCGCTTCGTACGTTTTTTACTAGGTGAGGGAATTGAAAAAAAAGATCAAAACTTTTCTGAAGAAGTTGCAGGTATGATAAAAAGTTAACATAACTTTAAACTTATTCTTGTAATAATGCTAAATAATTTTTATATGGATATATAATTGAACTTGATGGTATTATTTGAATATTAATTTAAAGGTCTTTCATTTTTAATGTAAGAATAGAAATACATGTATATTAATGGCTCATATAATCATCTAAATCTAGCTAAAGATTAATGTTTAAGTTTATTATATAAATTCACAGCTGATTTATAAACATGAACTTTACAGATTTACACTAATAGTTTTTTACATACTTTTAATTTTATTGTGAAGGTATCAATATGGTACACCATTTGTATCAAGACTCTATTGATTGTATAAATTGTACATCAACATTCATTCATATATCATCAGTAGAGGTAGGGCAACACTTGTACTGGCAACTAGGTAATTATCAAGTTCATGGTCAGGTGTTTATCGTCACATGGTTAGTAATGCTTTCTTTATTAAGTGTTGCTTTCGTAGGCACCAGAAATTTACAAAGAATACCTAAAGATTCTCAGAATTTCATGGAGTATCTTCTGGAGTTTCTACAAGATATTGCCAAAAACCAAATAGGAGAACATGAATATCGAGCATGGGTTCCTTATGTGTCGACAATTTTTTTGTTTATTCTTGGCAGTAACTGGGCTGGTGCACTAATTCCCTGGAAATTAATTCAATTGCCTGAAGGTGAATTAGCGGCTCCAACAAATGATATTAATACAACAGTTGCTCTAGCCTTAATGACTTCTTTTGCATACTTTTATGCAGGATTGCGTAAAAATGGCTTAGGCTATTTTTCTAGATATATTGAGCCAACTCCAGTGTTACTGCCTATTAATATACTGGAAGATTTTACAAAACCTTTATCACTCAGCTTTCGTTTGTTTGGTAATGTATTAGCTGATGAACTTGTGGTATCAGTGTTTACACTATTAGTTCCTATACTAATACCTCTTCCGGTTATGATTCTAGGTTTATTTGCTAGTTCAATTCAAGCATTGATTTTTTCTACACTATCTGCAGCTTATATTGGAGAAGCAATAGAAGGACATGGAGAACATGAATAAGTCAATTCAGAAAGTTGATGTGTAAACTATTAACTTTTGTAGTGATTTAGCATTTTTTATTTATTTTTTTATACACAAAATTTATTATGGATCCAATTATTTCCGCTGCGTCTGTTATAGCTGCTGGTTTAGCTGTTGGTTTAGCTGCTATCGGCCCTGGTATAGGTCAAGGAAGTGCTGCTGCAAATGCTGTTGAAGGTATCGCAAGACAGCCTGAAGTAGAAGGTAAAATTCGCGGAACATTGCTTTTAAGTTTAGCATTTATGGAATCTTTAACAATCTATGGACTTGTAGTAGCGTTATCGTTATTATTTGCAAATCCTTACACAGGATAACTTAAACTTCACGCTTAGACCATATATTATAGTGAACCTATAGTATGTAGTCTAAGCGTTTTATAAAATAGAATTTTTACAAAAAACTTAAGCTAGCATTATGATTGAATTATTAAGCTTTAATTTAGCCGAATCTTTGCAAGCAGAAGCTCCGGGAGGACTATTTGATTTTAATGCCACATTACCCTTGATGGCCTTGCAATTTTTAATATTAATGATTGTTTTAGATAAAATTTATTACAAACCTGTGGCAAAAGTTTTAGATGATAGAGATGAGTATATTCGTAATAGTTTAACTACTGCATCAGCATCTCTAAATAAGGCCAATGCATTAACTTTACAATACGAGCAAGAGTTGTCAGATGCTCGTAAAGATGCTCAGGAGTTAATTAGAAGTTCGCAAAAAGATGCTCAAGAAGTGGTGTCTGTGAAAATAAAAACTGCTCAGCAAGATGCTGCGATTCTAATTTCAGAAGCTTCGCAGCAATTGATATTGCAAAAAGAGCAAGCAATTAAAACTTTAGAAAATCAAGTAGAAACTTTAAGTGAGCAGATTAAAGTGAAATTATTAACATGTTGATAAATTCGGTAAGGCTTGGTATACAAATATTCCACTACAAAATTTAGCAAATGGACGATTTTTTACAGATTTTTACTCGAATAGCCCACAGTAAAGAGTTTGGTTTTAATCCTGATTTCTTAGAAGCAAATGTTATTAATATAGCATTACTACTATCTGGCTTGATATATATCTTGAAAAACTTTTTAGGATCGACTTTAATAAATCGTCAAGAAAAAGTTTTGCTTGCCATACAAGAATCAGAGGAAAGATTAAAACAAGCCAATGAGAGATTGGCAGAGGCTGAAAAGCAACTGGCGCAAACGCAGATAGTTATAGCGCAAATTAAGCAGGAAGCAGAAAGAACAGCTCAAAAAGTACGCGATTCAATATTAAATCAAGGTAAAATAGATATTGAAAAACTAACAGCTGCTGGGAAAAATAGTATAGCAAATGCTGAACAGCAAATAAAGAAGCAAATCCAACAACAAATAGCAACTCTTGCAATTCATAGGGTAACTATAGAGCTTGAAGAAAATATGAGTGATAGCATGCAACTAAGCATGATAGATAATAATATCAATAAGCTGGGGTCTAAACTATGAGTACAAAAACCTTAGTGCAGCAATTATCGCAACCGTATGCAGAAGCATTATTAGATATAGCTAAGAAAGCTGGTAATGTAGATGCTATTGCAGAAGATGTTAACTTAGTGCTACAGGTTTTAGCAGAATCAAGTAGTGTAATAGAATTTTTGAAGAATCCTTTGGTTAGTATACCATCTAAAAAAGAAACGGTCCGAAAGTTATTTGCTGGTCAATTAAACAATGAACTATTAATATTTATTCTATTATTAATTGATCGTAAAAGAATATCTTACGTGTCAGATATATTGAATCGGTATTTGGAATTTGTCTATGCACTTGAATCTTGTGTAATAGCAGATGTTACAACGCCTATCCAGTTTACTGAAAAACAGAAAAAAGAGTTAATTAAAAAACTGGAACACATGACAGGTAAAAAGAATGTAGAACTAAATATATCTCTTGATTCAAGTTTAATAGCTGGCTTCACGGTACAAATAGGATCCAAAATTATTGATACAAGTCTAAAAGGGCAATTAAAAGAAATCGGATACTTTCTAGGTGCTAGTAATAAATAGTATAAGTCCTGTGTAGTTCAACAGGATAATCAGTAACTGATTGTCAAGTATAAATATTTTTAGAAAAACAATATAAAAAGATATGTTAAATATAAGACCTGATGAAATTAGCAATATTATTCGTGAACAAATAGAAAAGTATGATCAGAGTGTAGAAGTTACGAATGTAGGTACTGTACTTCAGGTAGGAGATGGTATCGCTAGAGTATATGGTTTAGATGATGTAATGGCAGGTGAGTTGCTTGAATTTGAAGACAAAACAATTGGTGTAGCTTTAAATTTGGAAAGTGATAATGTCGGTGCTGTTTTGATGGGCAATGGAAGAGATATCTTGGAAGGAAGTTCAGTAAAAGCTACTGGAAAAATTGCTCAAATTCCGGTTGGTGAAGAATTTTTAGGAAGAGTAGTTAATCCATTAGCCGAACCGATTGACGGTAAGGGTGATATATCTGCTAAGGATACACGTTTAATTGAATCATCGGCACCTGGAATTATTGGCCGTCAGTCGGTGTGTGAGCCTCTTCAAACTGGTATTACTGCTATTGATTCTATGATACCAATTGGCAGAGGACAACGAGAATTAATTATCGGGGATAGGCAAACAGGTAAAACAGCTGTAGCTTTAGACACTATAATTAATCAAAAAGGTCAAGATGTGATATGTGTCTATGTAGCGATTGGCCAGAAAGCATCTTCTGTAGCTCAAGTTGTTTCTGCCTTAGAGGATAAAGGAGCATTAGATTATACAATTATTGTTGCAGCTAATGCAGATGATCCAGCAACTTTACAGTATATCTCACCGTATACTGGTGCATCGTTAGCTGAGTATTTTATGTACCAAGGTAAAGCTACATTGGTCATCTATGATGATTTAACTAAGCAAGCACAAGCTTACCGTCAAATGTCTTTACTGTTGCGTAGACCACCAGGACGAGAAGCTTACCCTGGTGATGTTTTCTATCTACATTCTAGACTTCTAGAGAGAGCAGCAAAACTAAATAGTGACTTAGGTAACGGAAGTATGACAGCTCTTCCTATTATTGAAACTCAAGCAGGTGATGTATCAGCATATATACCTACAAATGTAATCTCTATAACAGATGGTCAAATCTTTTTGTCCGGTGATTTATTTAATGCTGGCATCAGACCTGCTATTAATGTAGGTATATCAGTCTCTCGCGTAGGCTCTGCAGCTCAAATTAAAGCGATGAAGCAAGTAGCTGGTAAATTAAAACTAGAGTTAGCACAATTTGCCGAACTAGAAGCTTTTTCTCAATTTGCTTCTGACTTAGATAAGGCAACTCAAAATCAATTAGCTAGAGGTCAAAGATTAAGAGAAATTCTAAAGCAAGCACAAAATTCTCCTATTCCAGTAGAAGAACAAACAGCTATTATCTATACTGGTATAAATGGTTTTTTAGATGATATTGAAGTATCTAATGTTAATCAATTTATTGAAGCCCTGAGAAATGACTTACGCAATTCCAAGCCACAATTTGCTGAAAGTATAAAAGCTACTTTAAAATTAACTGATGAAGCAGAAGATTTATTGAAAAAATCTATCACTGATGTGAAACAAAGTTTTTAGATCACTATAAGTATATATTAATAGTAGAGATTATAATTATAATACTCTACTTATAAGCATCCATTTTATCGGGTTATCGGATATTTATCAATTTATACTTTAAGTTTCAAAAGGTCATAACCACTTTGCTCCAGTTGCTTGGCTAATGTAGCATCTCCAGTGTATTGAATTTGTCCCTGGTCAATAACATGTATAAAGTCAGGTTTGATGTAGTCCAGTAATCTTTGGTAATGAGTAATCAGAATCATTCCTTGTTTTTCAGTGAAAAAATGATTAATACCATCAGCAATAATGCGTAATGCATCAATATCAAGACCAGAGTCGGTCTCATCTAGAATAGATATAGCGGGATTTAGTATAGCCATTTGCAATATTTCATTCTTTTTTTTCTCACCTCCAGAAAATCCTTCATTAACATTTCTACCTAAAAATTTGGTATCCATGCCTATGATCTTTAATTTATCGCTAATTAATTGAAAGAAAGATAACGGATCAAGTTCAGGCAAATTATTAGCTTTACGTTTGCAGTTATATGCTAGTCTTAGAAAGTCAGTGTTACTTACGCCAGGTATTTCGATAGGATATTGAAATGCTAAAAATACGCCTAAATGAGCTCTGACTTCTGGTTCTAATTCTGTGATTTCAGATCCATTCAATTTAATACTACCCTGTGTTATATGGTAACTTGGATGTCCTGCTATCACTTTTGCTAAAGTACTTTTTCCTGATCCATTCGGACCCATAATAGCGTGAATTTCCCCCTGATTGACTGTCAAGTTTAATCCCCGTAATATTTCTGTATTATTTACTTGTACATGTAAATCATTTATAGATAATAATGGTGTATTCATAAAGTTATCCAACTGTTCCTTCTAATTTTAGATTTAGTAGTTTATCTGCTTCCGCAGCAAATTCCATTGGGAGTTCTTTAAAGACATCTTGACAAAAACCACTGATCATCATTGCCACAGCATTTTCTAAATCGATGCCACGTTGTAGAAAGTAGAAAATTTGTTCTTCTCCAATTTTTGATGTAGATGCTTCATGTTCTATTGTGGCAGATGAATTTTGTACTTGTATATAAGGAAATGTATTAGCCTGGCATTTATTTCCCAATAGTAAAGAGTCGCATTGAGAATAATTTCTAGCATTATAGGCCTTCGGCCCAACTTTAACCAACCCTCTGTAACTATTTGCAGACTTGCCAGCAGAAATTCCTTTGGAAACAATTCTACTTTTTGTATTTGAGCCGATGTGTATCATTTTACTGCCTGTATCAGCTTGTTGAAAGTTATTGGTTAAGGCAACAGATGAAAACTCGCCTCTGGAATATTTACCTGATAATATACATCCAGGATACTTCCAAGTAATAGCAGATCCTGTTTCAACTTGAGTCCAAGAGATCTTAGCATTAGTACCAACACATAGCCCTCTTTTAGTAACAAAATTATATATTCCTCCTACACCATCTTGATTGCCGGAATACCAATTTTGAACTGTGGAATATTTAATTTCTGCATTATCTAACGCAACAAGCTCCACGACAGCAGCATGCAATTGATTGGTATCATATTGGGGAGCTGTACAGCCTTCTAAATAACTCACATAGCTATTAGTGTCCGCAATAATTAGTGTACGTTCAAACTGACCGGATTCTTGATTATTAATTCTGAAATACGTAGATAATTCAAGAGGACATTTTGTATTAGGCGGTATATAGCAGAAGGATCCATCACTAAAAACTGCAGAGTTAAGTGCTGCAAAATAATTATCTCCAATAGGAACAACTGATCCCAGGTATTTTGCAATTAAATCTGGGTACTTTTTTACAGCTTCTGAGATTGAACAAAATATCACTCCAGAATCTTCTAATTCTTTTTGGAAAGTAGTTGCAATCGATACACTATCAAAAACAACATCGACTGCTACGTTAGTTAAACGCTTTTGTTCATTTAAAGATATACCTAGCTTATTAAATGTTTCTAAAAGTTCTGGATCAACTTCGTCTAGACTATTAAGTTGTTTCTTAAATTTGGGTGCTGAGTAATAAATAATATCATCGTAGTCAAGGGGTGGGTATTTTAAATGTGCCCAATTAGGACTTTTCATTTTTTCCCAATTAGCATAAGCCTTTAACCTAAACTTTCGCAGGTAATCTGGTTCTTTCTTTTTATCAGAAATTAAATTAACTAGCTCAGAATTTAAACCTTTTGGGAAATCATCTGAGTCAATATTAGTTCTAAATCCATATTTGTATGGTTGATTAACTAAGCGATCTAATTGATTGCTTGTATTTTGTTGATAAAGACTTTTGCACATGGTTAACTATATTTATATTAATTATCTAAAGATACTTATACATTAAACTATATCGTATTACTCTGGTCAAATCCATTATATAATTAGCCACAAATTAAGACTATAATCAAGTAATTCTCTAGAATATATCACGTGTGTAAGCCTATCAAGTGAACTTATATAGAATTGTTGGTATTTGCAGAATATTAACTGGATTAAATAATTATAATTACTAAAGAGTTGTAACCTTGAGCTGCCCCTTAGTATTAAAGAGCCTTTTGTGTTGTTCAACTTTGTCATTAACATATTGATAAGTTCAGAAGATAAAAGAATTATGACTATACTATCGTATTCTTTATTAATATCCTTATTTGTATTACGCATTAAGAGTACAAGACAGATAATTAGTTTTTCTGGGGCAATTGTTAACATGATAAAATTATATATGCTTAGGTAATTCATTACTAACAAAAAACTGCGTGTCAAAAGAAAAGGTGTATCAATGTATAGATATCGATTTATTGTGACTGTATAGCTTTGTATACTGGCTTCATTTAATGCTATGAATGACCAAATATTTTTAAGATGATCGTGAATCTTGATTTGATAGGGGATACAGAAACTAATCATTTGATGTGAAGATGTGATTAATGCTGATAGCAAGTAGAGCACGTAAAGTAGTAGTGTTACATGAAACCAACGTTTATACAGTTGTTTGTATTTGTAAAAGATTGTTCTCCATAATAATATCAACAAAAAGTGTTGTATCAATAGAATGTGAATCGGACACATCGGTACTAGAACAATATAAAGAATGACCAAGCTAATTTTGAGGCGATCAGATAACTGACTGCAAGGATTGATAGAATGATTGATATACTGATTAAAGATAATCACATGTTTGCTTATATAATTAATTAGAAATATTTTAGCATATATGTTTACAGATATAAATATTTTAATCCAAAGACACAACTAAAACTTGATTTTATAGCGCAACTTATGTAATCATAGTTATACTATCGGGTAGATGGCGAAATTGGTATACGCATCATATTCAAAATATGACAACTATTGTTATTGAGGGTTCGAATCCCTCTCTACCTAATAGGATAGGCTCATATTATATAAATATTATTAGTGTTAAGTAAAGATTAATTATGAGTTTACTAATTATTGGTGCCACAGGTACATTGGGAAGACAAGTGGTAAGAAAAGCTTTAGATGAAGGATTTAATGTTACTTGTCTAGTCAGAAACTTTAGACGAGCAGCATTCTTAAAAGAATGGGGAGCTGTATTAATTTATGGTGATCTTAAGATACCAGAAACAATTCCACCGGTGCTTAAAGGCATTACTGCAATTATTGATGCATCAACTGCAAGGCCTTATGATCCGTATAACGCATCTGTAGTAGACTTATATGGCAAAATGCATCTTATCCAAGCAGCTGAAATAGCTAAAATTCAGCGATTCATTTTTTTTTCTATTCTGAATGCAAATAATTATCCAGAAATACCTCTAATGAATCTGAAAATACAGGTTGAGACAAGATTGCGTGAGTCTACTATACCTTATACAATTTTCAATTTATGTGGATTTTATCAAGGTATTATATCACAATATTCGCTGCCGATCTTAGATCAACAATCGATATGGGTATCAAGCGAATCTAGCGAAGTATCGTATATCGATACACAAGATATTGCTAAATTTACGGTTCGTAGCTTGTCAGTACCAGACCTTGAAAATGCACAGTATTCGTTGGTAGGATTAAAATCCTGGAATTCATTTGATATAATCGAATTGTGTGAAAAGCTTTCTGGTCAACGGGCAAAAATATCAACTATTCCTTTGCTGATTTTACAAATTGCTAGAGATTTTACTAAATTATTTGAGTGGACAAAAAATATCTCAGAAAGATTAGCATTTGCAGAAATTTTATCTAGGGGTGAGAATTTTTACGATGATATGACGTCTATCTGTAAAATCTGTAAAATCGACCCAGCTGAAATTACTACTTTGGAAGACTATCTACAAGAATATTTTACAAGAGTTATGAAAAAGCTTAAAACGCTAAATTATGATCTTGATAAAAGCAAGCAAGATATTAATTTTTAAAATATATGCAAATTAATGTTTTGACAGTACAGATTTCGACTAAACCTCAAAAACAGTTGGAGAAAGCTTCAATAACTTTTTTCGCAAAAGTACTAAATGCTGCAAGAGGTGAACCATATTATTACATGAAAGCAACTGCCTGGGGCGATTCAGGTCGCAATATTATTAATCTATACAGTAAAGGAGATTATATTATCGTTGAAAATTATATTACTTATGCCCCTGAGATTAATGCAAATATTCTTGTAATTACAAGAGAACACCCTATCTTCTTACCCGACTGACTCATTCCATAAATTATATACAGTTATATCAAAATATATAATTATATAAGTATTGCGATTTTTGTTGAATTCATGCAACGCCAGTTGTTTTACGATAGAATAGATTAAAGTGTGTAAAACAATATATTGAGATGATTTAGTTGATATTTAAGGAGTACAATGTTTACTTTAAAGATTTTTGTTTATACAACAGTATTATTTTTTGTTTCTCTATTCTTTTTTGGCTTTTTGTCTAATGATCCATCGAGAAATCCTAATCGTAAAGATTTAGAATAATATATATCCTGAATTTAGCATCAGTCTGGCATGTTAACAATTCATTGAAAAATGTTACATAGTCAGACTATTTTAATATCTGAACTAAAAGAAATGCACACACATCTATCTTGCTTATAAATAGTATTAATATTTAAACGTAAATTGGGGTTTACGAGCCATGATTGTTCAAACACTGTAAGTTTATTCGTCTTGTAGACATGGGATATGTGATTAGCCTTATTTAAAAAGCTTATCCAATTGTTAATCTGTTGTAGATAATAAGTTGATGAAATGTTAGATTGATTTATTCCGCAATATACGTCTGTCGTTTGTGCTTCAATATTTTTCCTGTAAATACAAGCTGAGTCAAGGCCTTGGTTATATAAACTCTGCCGATAAATCTTTAACAAAGCATTAGATCTGTGGGTATGTATTCTATTTCTTGCAGGAAAATAACTTGTTCTTAGAGTTAACCATTGTCCCAAATTAAGTTGCAAGAAATCTTTTAATAATATATTGTTCATGACTTAATAAGTAAAATATGATTATCAGTTTACGTTTTCTACTCGTAAATGTAAACATTGACCATTAGATATGTTGTATGCATATTCCAGTTTCAATGGTGGAATTTGTTTTATTGGTGTCATTATTTGTAATCCAAATCCATAACTTATCTTTAACAGTGGATTGGTTGAACTATCACCGAGCGCTAAATGGATCAAGCAATTTCTATCACTAGGACTGAAGGTATATCTATTTGTTAAATAATCAACAAATAGATATATTATATTTTTATCCACGTTAGGCATATAATATTCTAGCCTAAAGCTATTTAGTTGATAAGGCACTACATATTGTTCTTTTGTATAACCGCGTATTATATCTGGACTAATAAACATAGATTGCTCAGGAACAGGTAAATATTGAGAATTCCCAAGCCATCTAATATATTTCAGTAAAATATTAATGTCATGATATCGGATCAAGATCTTTTTTCTTAGAGAGTATGTTAACTTATGAACATTTGCAAAAGAAGAATATCTACCATTGTATGTTGGTATCCAAGAAATGATTTCAATACAGTACTGATCTGTCCCAGATAGTAGTTTATTTCTCTTGCCCAGGTTTATATTTAGACCTAATATATGCTTGATAAAAATAGAACTATTTTCTAATGTTCGTTGAATAAAAGAAGGAAATAAAAAATCTTCACATGTAATATACTTCAATTTCTGCCAACGGACATAGTTGTGGAATAAGAGAGATTTATGAGTCAGTTTCTTGATAAATAAGTTGTTATCAATATGTGTATAATCATATATAGTATGTTGCACATTAAACAACAAATTACGCCTATGTATTAATGAATATCTAGGATAGACTAATACATTGTCATTGTAATTATTAAATATGTCTTTGTAGTATTTCTTGTAAAGGTTAATACTATTGGAAAAATGAATTGTCATACTGCTTGTCCAATATTTTATAATTTGCAAGAAAGGTAAATTATACTTTATATCTATCAGTGGTCCTAAATTTAGTGCAGTAATATTAATAAGAATGTTGGAATTGCATCTATCAAAATACCGAACAAAGTGCTTTAGCCCTAAGTTATCATTCAAAGTAAGTAAAGAATTATAGATATACCACTTGGTAGATGGATTTGTTATCATGGGAGATAAATCACGAATAAGTAATGGAAAGAGCATAAAGTCGTGCTGCGACATATTCAAATATGTACAATTGCTAAGTTTGTTATATGCTATAGATTTACAGTAATATTTGTGTATTTTAGAAGTAATATACGAAGAAAAGTCTTTGTAAAAGACAAAAGATGGCAATGTATAGTTATATAAAATCTCTATTAGTTCTAAAAAATGTCTAGTTATAATATTTTTCTTACCAAATAAATAAGTAGGACGTTTACTAGTAGGTTGAATATAGATTAAGAGCTCGCGCACATCTCTATTGTGAATTTTGTAGTAACCTTGCTGAATGAATTTTTTATTTTGTAATTCTCCTAATTTTTTATCCAGATAATAAAGATTAATGGGCTCGTGTAGATTGATAGATAAAATTTTCCCCAACCAATCATCTAAAATAACTTTTTGTAATTTAGAGATATTCTGTGAGTATGGCACTATGATGACATGGATATTATTCATAAGACACTCATCAATATCAATAGAAAGAGTGGATTCTGACAAATTATATTCTATGTTAATATCAATATTGAAGTAACCTCTATTCAGATACCATGATTTAATACCTTCAATACTTTCTTTCAAATTAACAGTATTTACTGGTAAACCTAGTTGGGGAGAAATAAGTGACTTAATATAATTTACAGGTATCAATTTATTACTTGAATTTATTACTTTGATACGTCTTACCATTGGGTGTGTAACTAATGAAAGACATATAACCTGACAGCTAGCTTTTGTTTCATATTTAATATTTACAGATTTAAAGAAACCCGTGAGTTTTAGCTGACAAAGCCAGATTTTTAGTATCTTCGTGGGTATTGTTTTCTTCTTATATTTATGTATATTAAGAAGTTTAATTATATATTGCCTAAGTTGACTATTATCCAAGCCTTGGATGATTATTTTCTGAGATCTGATATCGTTATCTTTATTAACTGTTTGATTTGGACTATAGATATTAAATGCTAACTGAATATTAGAAGAGCAGCTAAACATATTATTCATTAAAGACAACATAGAAATCATATTACCAATATTTTATACTAACTGTACTATCCTGGTTGGCCGACACTTATTTACATTAGGTTTCATTATACACTTTAACTATAAAAAAACTATAATATGCAAAGAATATCAGCTATAATTGGAGCAATAACTGATAAGACGTGTGTTAATAGTAATATTACTATGAAATATTGGAATTTAAAGAAACTTAATCAATCCCGAGTTGAAAAAATCAGCCCTCTTCCTAGATCATTGACAAAAACGTTTGATAGATTCAAGCAAGAACTCAATCCACAGGCTGAGCTAGAAGCACTAGAGGAATTCCGTATATCTCGATATCAAACAGTTGCTTCAGTCAAATATTTGTTAATTGTAATAATTACACCAATCATTATTAATCAAATATCTAAACATTTTATCATAGGTCCAACAGTGGATTACCTATGGAATATTAAGCAGCCAGGAATTTTTCTTAATACATCACAAGAAGAAAGAGCTTTTATAGAATTACAAAGATTTGAAGAAAAATTACATTTCGAAATTTTGATAGGTAAATTTCCAGAGATATCGAATGATTTAATCAAAGCAAAGGTTAAAGAAAAAGCATTACTAATTACTAAAGAATATGTAAATGAAAGTATTAACTCAATTAAAAATATTTTGGCTGATATTTTATCTTTAACAGTACTATTTATATTAATAATTAGTGGCAGGCGTGAATTGTACATACTTAAGTCTTTTGTTAATGAAATTATTTATGGACTTAGTGATACTGCAAAAGCGTTTTTAATCATATTGTTTACAGATATTTTTGTTGGTTTTCACTCTCCTCATGGGTGGGAAGTTGTACTTGAGATTATATTAAGACACTTTGGCTTACCTGAAAGCAGGGATTTTATTTTTTTATTTATTTCAACCTTTCCTGTTATTTTAGACACAATTTTCAAATATTGGATTTTCAGATATTTGAATCGAGTATCACCATCTGCTGTGGCAACTTACCATAGTATGAATGAGTAAACTCACTTGGCTAATTATATATTTAATGATATTATATATTGCACAAGCATCTGTGGCCGAGAGGCCGAAGGCAGCGGACTCATGTGCGGCCCGTTTTCTGGGTGTCAAAGGTTGCATCTACAACTTAGGCTAACCAGAAGCCATTTTATACTATTAAAGTGAGACAACTATATTTTCTTTGTTGATTACAGTCAACTACTCATAAATCATGAGTAAACTCGTTTGGTCAATTATACAAATAGTTACCTTGCTAAATATATAATAAAGCAGACCAAATGGAAAATGATATGATTAGTAAAACAAACCCTTGTACAAAGTATCTATTATCGAATCTGAATTTAGATTTATCTTCCATAGGCTAGTTAATGTGAGTTATACAAAGCATGGTTTCTAAAAGAGAAGAAAGATACATAGAGAGGAGTCTAAGTCATTGAAAATAGAAAATATGGAACGGTATAACTATACTCTCAATTTCTCCATTGCTTGGAGATAAGTGTAGGTAACGAATATTGAAGTATAGCAAGAAGTAACAAGAAGCAAATATTCTATTAATACTAGAAATACGCAGACGTGTTACACCTACTGGTTGATATTTACAATACTGGATTACAATATGCAAGTTACTATTCAAGATGTCACTGATGAAAACTTGATCTTAACACAAGCAGCACGGTATGAAAGAGAACAATGTCTTTTTTACATCCAGCAAAAAATCTATCGAGCGTCACAAGAATGTAACAATTTGATGGTACATAGTTTACAAAAACTATTAATGTCGCTTACGTCTATACGCGGACTAGCGACAGAAACTGCTAGATTAAACAAATGGCAACTGGCTAAGGATAACAGCTCGACTGTAAATGAAATTTTAATGTTTTGGTGTCTAGAAGCTGAGTGGCAAGCCAAAATTAAAAAACATCATACATGTCGGAAGCAGTATTTTTATTTAAATAAGGCATCATTACATTCACATATTATCTCCTTGCAAAACATAGATCTAGAGTATTTATTAGCTAAACTACAATCTATTGATTGGATTGAACAATCAGTCAGTAGATGCTTCTATCTACAATATTTTGCGCAAGAGAGAAGATACATACCCAATATTTTCAAGAATAGCATTAGTTTTAAAATAACAGGACTGCTGTATACAATAATGCAACTTGGCATAGATTGGAATTATTACACACAAAAATTTCATCATCAGCCCATCAGCATGTTAAATAAGAATGTTATTCATGAAACTTACTTATTTAATAGTATTTGTAAAAATGACACAGCAAGCTACCGCAGTGCGAAACAGTTCTTTTATAACTCAAGTGGTTTGAAACAAGAACTTATAGATACCAGTGTTTCAGAAGATAGTTACTTCAGACAAGCGATTCAGCATATGAAAGCACAATTTATGCATGAAATGGCCATGTCTCTTAAAATCCTCTTCTATAGTAAGGATTATTTAGGACGCTATAGAATCAACTGTCACCGACTTGATAAGATTACTGCCAGAAATACTATTGAAATAATCGACATAATTACGATCTACTATAGAACATTAAAATTGCATACATGCATTGAAAAGATGGTAAAATGTTTATTTGATAGACTGAAAATATGGGCCAAGAAAAATGGTCGTCCATTCAATAAAAATATCCTTAATCAGCTTGCGGCTATTTAGCATTCTTTACATAATTGTAGGTAGGAGCCGTATGAGATGAAAGTCTCACGTACGGTTCTGAAAGAGAGGTATTATATCAGGAACTGACAATATCGACTCTAATAATCCGCCATCCATAATAGGACGTCGCTGGTTCGAATCCAGCCAGATGCACTAACTAAAATATTTCATAGATCCTCAGGATCCTTATTCTGCTTGTCAAGTCAAGCAGCAGTATTAAAAGCGGGTAGCGGGAATCGAACCCGCATCATTAGCTTGGAAGGCTAAGGTTTTACCACTAAACTATACCCGCTTCTTAACCTAATTATATATTATATTCTTAGATTCCTTCAAGAGTAACTCCCAACAATTTTGCTAATTCTGTTGCTTGATTTTCTATTTCAGTGAGCATCATTGGTTCACCAACACGTGTCAAAGGTATTTCTCGGTTATCTTTAGTCCTTAAATATATTTCTCTTTTTGGTGTCAAACCATCCTGTATAATTACTTTGATGGATTTAATCTCCTTAATATTATATTCTAAACGTACTGTGCGATTTTTGCCAGGGAAACCCAGCCTAAATATTGTTACTAATCCCTTACTTTTGTCGAAACGATTATAACCACCGCCAACATCCCAAAAAATAGTTAGCCAAAGAAATATACTCAACAATAATGCAGTAGTGCCATAAAAAGTCATAATTATACCTTGCGGTATAAATAGTAAATTTGCGGCGGAGGTAAAAGGTAGAAAATCTTTGTTACAATAACTTGATAGGCCTGCTAAAAAAAATCCTAGACCACCTGCCAAGATTACAAAGGCCCACCAGTAGTTGCTAAGGCGTCTCGACCCTTGGATTTGATCTTCTCTAACAAGCATAATCTTTTATCAAAATAATTAGCTAAAATATGATATAATACTCACACAAATCTAAACAATATTCTATAACTTGGGATTGTTTTATATAAGCTTTATTGATTGTAAACTAAAAAATAAACCTAGAGCCAGCCCCATGAATAGTGATAGGAACAAAATATAGCTAATGAAAATACTCATAATTAATGTACCTCTGGTAATTTAATCAAACTAATAAAATACTTTATCTAAACATTAAAGTGATGATGACAGCAACACAGACGATTGCCTATCGATATGAATTACAGGTATGTTACCATCCCAATTATAAGTTGATTCTTAAATGTTTGCAATAAAAGCATATATAAATACATAATATAGTATATCATATATAATTGTAGCTTAAGCTATAACCCTAAATACCTAATTACTTCATCTGGAAAACAGACTTATGACAGACTTTATACAACCTTATAACGACGATCCCTTTGTGGGTAACCTATCAACGCCCGTTAGTACTTCCAGTTTCACTAGAGGCTTGCTGAGTAACCTGCCTGCATATCGACGTGGTGTTACCCCATTAATGCGTGGCTTAGAAATTGGTATGGCTCACGGGTATTTTCTAGTAGGGCCTTTTGATAAGCTAGGCCCCTTAAGAAATACTGATGTTGCATTATTATCTGGATTCTTGTCGGCAGTAGGACTAATTATTATCCTAACTGTATGCTTATCTATGTATGGAAATGTATCTTTTGATACAGAGGATAGTAAAGATGTGCTTCAAACATCAGAAGGCTGGAGTCAATTTACAGCAGGTTTTTTAGTTGGAGCAGTAGGAGGAGCAGGTTTTGCTTATTTATGCCTGGCCAATATCCCTGTACTTCAGAGCGCTGGTTTAAGTGCTGTAAGCTAGTAAGGGGACTTGAACCCGTAACCTGCTGATTACAAATCAGCTGCTCTACCAATTGAGCTATACTAGCGAGATAATACTAACTTTAACACTAATAAGGCCTGTTTGACAAGAACTGTGGCCTTCGTAAAAATACCAAGGCCACAGTTCAGTGTCTAGAAATAGGTCCCTATAGAGTCATTTTGTACATAGTACTATGCATTAACTTCTATCATATCATCATCCTGATGCATCTCATTATAGTTACATTCAAGATAATAGGATATTGTTTGATCTAGGCATGTAGCAGACCAGCCTGTAAGTTTTTCTTCTTCTAAGGAACTATCGAAATCTTCAAATATGTTATCTAAGTTTACGTTTTCCATCTTAGTCTCCCAAAACTCTCTAATGTGTTTATATCAGTGCTAACACCGCGCTCTGGGGCGCGGATTTAGTGATGCTAAAGGCTATTATAGCACAAATTTGTAAAAATGTCACTAGTTATTTTTCAATAGTGTTTTCATCGCTTTTGTTGACACTTTTACTTTAATCCATCTGTTATTTTCTTTTGACCAAATCTTAGTAGTTTGTAAATTCACGTGTTGAATTTTTTTTGTTCTTACATGAGAATGAGAAATAGCATATGCGTTATTTCTCTTTTTACCACTAATGCTGCATATTTTTGACATCCATTTTCCCCTATTATTTATCTATGTATTTATTCAATGTACTAGCTAATGTAGATTTAGGTACAGCACCTATAACTGTATCAACTCTATCACCACCTTTGAAAATCATTAGAGTTGGTATACTTCGAATCCCATATTCTGTTGCTGTACTGGGATTTTCATCAGTATTTATTTTAACCACTTTTATACTAGTGCTATACTCATGAGCTATTTCATCAACAACTGGCGCAACCATACGACATGGTCCACACCACGGAGCCCAAAAATCCACCAGAACAGGTTGATCATGTTCAAGTACTTCTTGATTGAAAGTAGAATCCATTACCTGAGAAACTAACACAATTATTTCCTTTATAAAATATATTCCCATGCTGGCCTAATTGTAGCATAGATTGATAATAATATGTATATTTTAACGTGAGTCATCTATCTTACATTAGTAAAACTTATCATTCATATAAATAAAGTAATAACCAGTTGATGACTTAAAAATGATAGATTATTAAGTAGGGTTACAGAAGATAATCTCTACTGTATGAATGCTATATTGAATAGATTACATGTTGCATGCAGCCTGTAACACAATAAAACTATATGAAACTGCCTTACACTCAAGGAGGAATACATGTCTCAATCCGTAGAAGAACGGACAAGGATTAAAAACGAACGTTATGAATCTGGAGTAATTCCATATGCAAAAATGGGATATTGGGATCCAGATTACGTAATTAAAGAAACTGATGTATTAGCATTATTCAGAGTAACACCGCAACCTGGCGTAGATCCAATTGAAGCTTCTGCTGCAGTAGCGGGTGAATCTTCTACAGCAACATGGACAGTTGTATGGACAGATCTATTAACGGCTTGCGATCTATATCGTGCTAAAGCTTATAAAGTTGATGCCGTACCGAATTCTTCTGATCAGTATTTTGCATATATCGCATATGATATTGATCTTTTTGAAGAAGGTTCAATCGCAAACCTAACTGCATCAATTATTGGTAATGTATTTGGTTTCAAAGCTGTTAAAGCACTACGTTTAGAGGATATGCGTTTACCAGTAGCATATCTAAAAACTTTCCAAGGTCCTGCTACAGGCACAATTGTAGAGCGTGAGCGTATGGACAAATTTGGTCGTCCTTTCTTAGGTGCAACAGTAAAGCCAAAACTAGGTCTTTCAGGTAAAAACTACGGACGTGTAGTTTATGAAGGTCTTAAAGGTGGACTAGACTTCCTAAAAGATGATGAAAATATTAACTCTCAGCCTTTCATGAGATGGAGAGAAAGATTCCTGTACTCCATGGAAGGTGTTAACCGTGCTCAGGCTGCAGCAGGTGAAGTCAAGGGACATTACCTGAATGTTACTGCAGGAACTATGGAAGATATGTATGAAAGAGCAGAATTTGCCAAAGAGCTAGGCAGTGTAATCTGCATGATCGATCTTGTTATCGGTTACACAGCAATTCAAACAATGGCTGTTTGGGCTCGTAAGGCAGATATGATTCTTCACTTACATAGAGCGGGTAACTCAACATATTCTCGTCAAAAAGAACATGGTATGAATTTCAGAGTTATCTGTAAGTGGATGCGTATGGCAGGTGTTGATCACATTCATGCTGGTACTGTAGTTGGTAAGTTAGAAGGTGATCCTCTAATGATCAAAGGTTTCTACAATACACTTCTAGAGTCTCATCTTGATGTTAACTTACCACAAGGTATTTTCTTCGAACAAGATTGGGCATCACTACGAAAAGTAACACCTGTAGCTTCTGGAGGTATTCATTGCGGACAAATGCACCAACTTCTTGATTATCTGGGAGACGATGTAGTACTACAATTTGGTGGTGGTACAATTGGACATCCAGATGGTATACAAGCAGGTGCTACAGCAAATAGAGTTGCGCTGGAAAGCATGGTTCTGGCAAGAAATGAAGGCCGTGATTATGTAAATGAAGGGCCTCAAATTCTACGAGATGCAGCAAAAACTTGTGGTCCTCTACAAACAGCTTTAGACTTATGGAAAGATATTTCCTTTAATTATACTTCTACAGATACAGCTGACTTTGTAGAAACTCCAACGGCTAACGTATAACTTTAACCGAGTATTGTTAAGAAATCTTTACTTAAATACAAGTAAAGATTGTAGATACTCAGGTCTTATTCGCACAACTATTAAAGGAGCATACAAAAGTGAGATTAACACAAGGAACATTTTCCTTTCTACCAGATTTAACAGACGAGCAGATTTCCAGACAGATTTCATATGCAATTAGCAAAAGCTGGTCTATCAACATAGAGTATACTGATGACCCACATCCCCGCAATGCATACTGGGAGCTATGGGGACTTCCATTATTTGATATACAAGATCCAGCTGCTGTTATGTATGAAATAGCAAGTTGTCGTAAAGCTAATCCAGGTGTATACATCAAAGTAAATGCTTTTGATAATACACGCGGCGTTGAAAGCTGTTGCCTATCTTTCATAATTAACCGACCTATCTCTGAGCCAGGCTTTACCCTACTACGTACAGAAGATATCGGACGTAATCAAAAATACAGCATCCATAGCTATGCTACAGAGAAGCCAGAAGGTGTACGTTACTAGTATCAGCGCCTTAGCCTTGCAAATAAATATACAACCACTACTTATATAATTAGCCATACGTAGAAAATTATCCTCTTGATAATTTTCTATTTTTTAATAGATACAAAACTACCTACAATGGAACAACAATTTTCTGACGACACTCTTGTGAATTTGCAAGACGAATACAATAAGACTGAAATTCAAGAAGTTATAGATGAGCTGGAACGAGAACTAGTAGGACTAATTCCAGTAAAAACTAGGATACGAGAAATTGCTGCTTTACTACTAATTGATAGACTAAGAAAAAGTTTAGATCTGGTATCTGGAAGCCCAGGTTTGCATATGTCTTTTACGGGTAGCCCAGGTACTGGTAAAACAACTGTTGCAATGAAGATGGCTGATATATTACATAGACTTGAATATATCCGTAAAGGACATCTACTAACAGTAACTAGAGATGATTTGGTTGGGCAATATATAGGACATACAGCACCTAAAACAAAAGAAGTATTAAAACAAGCAATGGGTGGAGTACTATTCATTGATGAAGCTTATTACTTATATAAAGCAGATAATGAACGAGACTATGGTGCTGAAGCAATAGAAATTTTGCTTCAAGTAATGGAAAACCAGAGAGATGATCTGGTAGTCATATTTGCAGGTTATAAAGATAGAATGGACAAATTCTATGAGTCTAATCCCGGCCTCTCATCTCGAGTCACAAATCATGTGGACTTTCCTGATTACACAGCTGAAGAACTACTTCAAATTGCAAAACTTATGATGCAGGAACAACAATACTGTTTTGCACCAGATGCCGACATAGTTCTTTTGGAATATACTAATAGACGCATGCAGCAACCACATTTTGCTAATGCACGTAGTATACGTAATGCTATTGATAGAGCAAGAATGCGTCAGGCAAACCGGATTTTCGCTAGTGGAGATAAAATGCTTACGAAAGCCGATCTTGTGACAATACAATCAGAAGATATACTAAAAAGTCGTCTATTCGCGGGAGAATTTGGTAATTGATTATATTGAATAACCATGTAGTAAGACAGCGCTTAATGTGTTAATATAAACGGGGAGTACAATGGCGGTATGGCCAAGTGGTAAGGCAGAGGATTGCAAATCCTTTACCCCCAGTTCGAATCTGGGTGCCGCCTCGTACCGAAGATAACCTAAGCCAATTCGGGGGCGTGGTGGAATGGTAGACACAACAGACTTAAAATCTGTTGATCTTTTACGATCGTGAGGGTTCAAGTCCCTCCGCCCCCATATTTCAAGTAAAACATAAACTATGTGTATATGTATTAACTGTATTTATGTTCATGAATGTTCTACTTATGAACTTATTACTAGACAACATCACAAAAACTATAGGGATAAGAAGCAAAATAGTTTATTCGACCCATACAACCCAATCTTAAATGTTAACTATATTCAGATCAATAATAAAATACATCTTGACTGGGATGTTATTGAATGTTTATCTTTTATAGAAAAACCAGGGTATTGGCAGCAGTCCTTTTAATGTACATTATTTAATGTTAGGCTCTTCCGCAATAATTCTGTATTGACATTTGAAGCTCTTGTAAGTGCGATCTTACCTGTTCTTGCAATCTCAACAATACCATACTGAGAAAGCAATTGTTCAAGAGCAACTATTTTACCAGGATCACCGGTTACCTCTAGTATCATAAATGTTTTAGAAATATCTACTATACGTGCGCGGAAGATATTTACAATATCAAGTATATCTGATCTATATTGCTTTGATGCATGAATTTTCATCAACATCAATTCGCGTTCAACTGATGGTATATTTGTGATATCGTTCACTTTTAGAATATTAACTAACTTATACAATTGCTTAGTTAACTGTTCAATTGTTCGATTGTCGCCAGGTACAACCATCGTAATCCTTGAAATACCCGGTTGTTCTGCTGGACCGACCGCTAAACTTTCAATATTAAAGCCCCTGCGCGCAAATAAACCTGAGATCCTTGACAAAACACCGGATTCATCTTCAACTAAAACAGATAAAGTATGTTTCATAAGTTATTTTCATTTAAGATATATAATAAAATAGTCATGCCAATGTCTAAAATATCTAAATAGACCTTACTCTCATGATATCATTATACATCATCTAATGCTATAATAAATCCTAGATATTTAACAATATTTTAATAATTAAACTCATGAATTTATAGTGTTGGAAAAAAATAAGAATTTCAAGAAAAGGAATAATGATACTCCTATCATCAATGAACGTATTCCATTCCCAGAAATACGTTTAATTGATGTAAAAGGTAGCCAGATGGGTATTTTATCTTTAGATGATGCTCTAAAGTCAGCACAAAATGAAGGGCTGGATTTAGTATTAATTAGTAATAAATCTAATCCGCCAGTTTGTCGAATAGTTGATTATGGCAAATACAAATTTAACCAAGAAAAAAAAGCTAAGGAAGCCAAGAAAAAACAGCATAACTCACACCTAAAAGAAGTTAAAATGCGCTACAAAATAGAAGCACATGATTACCAGGTGAGAATTAATCAGGCTTTGCGTTTTTTACAGGCAAATGATAAAGTGAAAGCAACAATTACTTTTCGAGGTAGAGAAATACAACATGCGAATTTGGCAATTGAATTACTCTACAAGATGGCAAAAGACCTAGAACACGTCTCGGACGTGCAACAAGCACCATCCCGTGATGGGAAAAACATGGTCATGATCTTAACACCTAAAAAATAAACCAATCACAATATTATTTTCATTACTTACAATAAGACAATCAAGGAGAACACAGTATGTCACGATATAGAGGACCAAGATTACGTCTATGCCGCAGGCTAGGTGATTTGCCTGGACTGACTAGAAAAACATCGAAAAAACAGACACCCCCAGGAGAGCATGGTAATAAAAACAAAAAGCCTTCAGAGTATGCAGTGCGTTTAGAAGAAAAACAAAAACTAAGATTCAATTATGGTATTAGTGAAAAACAACTTTCCCGATATGTAAAAACAGCCAAAAGAGTTCAGGGATCAACTGGATATATTCTTTTACAGCTTTTAGAAATGCGTTTAGATAATACAATTTTCAGACTTGGGATGGCTCCCACAATACCAGCTTCAAGACAACTTGTAAATCATGGGCATGTATGCATAAACAATCGAACAGTATCAATTGCAAGTTATCAGTGTAAACCTGGCGATCAAATTACAATAAAAGCACAAGCCAATTCCAGAGATCTAGTATCAAGATACTTAATGTTCCCTGGGCTAGCAAATATTCCAAGCCATCTAGAATTAGATTCTAGTAATTTAGTTGGTAAAGTTAATGGAGTTATTGAAAGAGAATGGGTTGCGCTTCAACTTAATGAATTATTAGTAGTGGAATATTATTCAAGAAAATAATGATCTGCTAATACAATACCATTCCTCAATCACAATAATATAATATATATTTGACAATAACAATTACCAGTTAGGTGGTTGTTTACTTGTTAAAGACCAAAGTAGCCTTTGGAACCAAAGGCTCATTGCAAAACGACAAACAGTCAATTGTTTCAGGAATTGGTTTGGTAGCAAAGGTTTCTCTAGATTCACAGATTTAACATATTCATATACTTCTTTTGAAGGTACAAAAAGAAAATCATTATTTTGTACATATGCATCATTTTCATAGTCCTTCAACAAATCTTCCATATTGTACACCAGTAACTTAGGCTGCGAAGGCAATTTTAGACTTACATTCTTGCGACAGAAATGTTTCCATGCATTAATAGCTATATCTTTACTTAAAAAGATTCCTTGATACCTCTTGCCAGATATATCACCTGGTATTTCATAATAGTAATTCACATCACTTTTGATTCCAGTCTTTTTATCAATAGAGCGTACAGGTTGTATCCGATAAATCGGTTGACCTTGAAAATATCTCCGACCGAACACTTGTCTTTGATCAAAAGATAAGGCCTTGCGATATCTTGCTGAATACACTAGACGTCCTACTTCTTCAAGATCTGGAAATAAACGGAACTCTGTTCTAGGAGGGGCGTATCGATTTAGGCTGTAGTAAGACTTTAAAGTAGTTGCTATTACACGCAGTCCATTCTGATGTGCTGAACGAGGATACCTTGACCTGATAAAAGAAGCATATTCTTCAGCATCCTTAGGATTGACAAAAAACCATCCTTCATACACCGAATTATCATCCTTTGTCCAAAGAAAACGGTCATAGTACCACAGATATATCTTACGAAAAACATTATTTTGATTTACGAGCTGATTTGATGGTTCTGCAACTACTATCTGATTCATATGATTGGCAAGCACAAATACAGGAAAATTATTCTTCTCTAAGTTTTGCATGAGATTGCTGTACTGTGAAAATGTCACATCTTTCAACCTCTTATTTGCCCATAAACCATCAATGTACTTTGGAAGTCTAATATTTAAACTTTTATTCCATATATAACGTATTGAACCATCTGGTATAAAAATACCTTTCTTAGATACATCACTTTTAAGGTCAACGTAAATATCACCTGTCTCCAATGCTTTACTAAAGCCAGAAATAAACTTCTTCTTACTGTTTTTTATAAGCGTACCCTGTTGTTTTGCAAGTAAAGCTGAATACTTACGCGCAAGCGGAGTAGCATTAGAAAGAAATATCGTTTGTCTCCAGTATTTATCAAGCAACTCTTGAAATAGTTTTGGCTGATTTTCCTGCAATTTAGCAAAACGGTACAATGACTCAGTAGCTATCAGAAGCTTATTGTCATTAGTTGTATGCTTAATCTTTAATGCTGATTTATGTTTAGTAAACTTTACAATTAATGATGGGTTTACCGAAGAAGCATTTAATATCTTATATTCTTCTTTAGGCAAACTGTGCGTGAACGCATTTAAATATGAAATAAAAGGCATAAATAATAAAACTATGGATTCCAAGTAATACAAATATAACAAGTATCATAGCACTTATCTTCAACAAGTAAGCTGAAAGTGCTATTTAATTTATTGTTCTTTTCAATCTCGCGATGCACTGCGTAAGATAATTTAATACTTAATTCTACACTATATATTTTATCTACCCAAAATCAAATAATGTTTTTGAGATGCTTTGACAACAGTCTAATACACCTTAAAATAGATGGAACTGGTGGGACTCGAACCCACGTCCATGTTAATAATAATATTTTGGAAGGTATCTAGTTACTAGATATAGAAAAACATAGATTAACTGTATATATTCAACTTTACCTAAAGCTGTTCAATATTTCAACTTAACAGTCATCTAGGAGCACCGCTTAAATAAATTATCAACTATATCATGCAGTATGAATAATTGACACTCAACGTTTAGAAACCTTGGTTTACAATATAAATCTTGCAATTAAGCTGTAACTAAACCTCGAGACAAAGGGATGATTTGATTTTTTGCATTTGTTTTAGTTTCATCTGATTGCTAGAATCAACGAAATACTAACCTTCAAAACAATACTAACATGTAGAAACCTAACAGTCCCCCACATAGAATGAATGCTAAAATCCAGCATAATATAAAGTATATAAAAATACAAGTATAAAAATTTATTACCGAGCAAGGAAGGATTTGAACCCTCGACCTCCAGAACCGGAATCTGGCACTCTATCCACTGAGTTACATGCTCAGATCATCTGACTCCACTTATCAATTATAATAGCAGATGACTAACTTTGTACATACTCTTGAAATGTCATACAAGCAAGCTCTGCTTTAACAAGTTCTCCTCCAATATACAAAGAATGCTGAGCTGATAATTCAGAAATAAGAGATAGATGACTACTCATAAGTTTTATGATATTATCTGAGCTCTGAGACTTAAAAAGTAATCTTGGAAATATTTTATTAGATATACTTTGAGTACGTAAGTTAAATTCTACACAAATGTACAGGTCTGCAATAACAGTGATTTTACAATAGATATTATCTAGTTTATACATAAAAATATCAAGAATAATAGATATATCTTAATTAAGAATAGCAATATAATTTCATATTTTTCACAGACAACAAAGTAAAACAAATTTCTATGTATAAGTCCCGTCAAGCCTATTCAGATAACTGATAGTCAAAGATGTAGTACTGTGAAATGCAGTTATATTAAATATCATAAATGAATACGATCTACCCCATCCAATTTTCAGATAACTGCACTATACTATCAGTATAATGTCCAAAAATATATTAGGAGGAATAAATTTATGCAAGATGCTATATCCAATGTTGTTAATAAATATGACTTAGCAGGCAGGTATCTCGATAATACAGCTTTAGATGAATTAGAAATTTATTTCTCGACAGGACTTGAAAGAATAAGAATTTCTGAAGTTATCAACAGTCAAGCATCTAATATTATCAAAGAAGCTTCAGCGCAATTATATGACGAACAACCTGAATTACTACGCCCTGGCGGAAATTCGTATACTACACGCAGATATGCTGCATGCTTAAGAGATATTGAATACTACCTGAGGTATTGCAGCTATGCCATTATTGCAGGGAACAATAATATATTGGATGAAAGAGTGTTAGATGGACTAAGAGAAACTTATAATTCACTAGAAGTACCAATCGGTCCTACAATTCGCAGCATTCAGATCCTGCAAAATATCATTATTGACACAGTTTCAATCAATCAAATTAACCAAACTGACCAGACGATCATAGAAATTCCTTTTCAGCATTTGATTAATTGCTTAGGTGAAAAAAATATTTAGTATAAGAAATAACACTATGCATTTTTTCATGATTTAATATTTATAAAATTGTGGTTAATGGATCCGACAAATTTAACTGAATTAATTAAAGGTTTGTGCAATATATTAAAACACTCTCAAAAAACTAACATTAGTGCTTTGAGTCTAAGCATATTATATATGCTGCTCGGTTTTTTTGTTTCAACCACACTGTCCACTATACCTGGACAAACTGGGGACTGGGGAATTATAGGCGCAGCTATAATGGTAACTTTCTACGAAAGGATTAGTCAATACACTTATCCACTCACTATCAAGAAAGATATCAATAAACTTTTAATACATAGAATTAATTATATTAAGATAGGTATTTTGTATGGATTATTTGTAGATGCATTTAAGCTGGGAAGCTAAAATAGCAATAAAGTGTATAAACTAGGTCAAAAGTAATATTATTTTGACCCATAACTTAAATATATAATTATTTGATTAAGCTACATCATTTACCATCGATAAGAATAGTGCTGGATCTCCAGCTTTTGGTGCTTGTTCTTGAGGCCTAAACTTACGCACTGGACCTGCCCAAGTTAGTTGAGGCATTACAGATTTATTAAGAAAAGCTTCAGCTGTTCTAGGTGTCTTGAGATTAAAAGGAATTTCTCCTTTACTTCTCTGTACAATAATCCGACGTCTTTGATAAGGAACTGTTGAATCACCAAAATTATCCATATATTCTTCACTATTTAAAAGTAAATCAATGAAAGTTTCTAAGCCCTTCGAGCCTATTATTACCGACAAAGCATACTTTTCTCTATCATTATAAACATCGCGTCCTAAAACTCTTTGAACACACATTTCAGCGAAACGATAATTATTATTTACATCGTAATTTAATTTACGAAAGCTATCTGACAATAGTAAACCTTTAATCAAATCTTTTACTTTGATCTGATTGAACCTTAACTGAGACTCAAGAAAATATTCAGATGTACTTTTTAAAATTTGATGCTCACTAAAAACTTGTCGATAAGCAGCCCAGATAATTTCATCCATTCCATTGGCAGTTGGTAAGTTATCCGTTGTGTAAATAGTAGGCTGTTCATCACCTGGACAGATCTCAAACCCATTTACACGTTGGTTTTGGGTTGATAAAGAATAGTTCAATATTGGTATAGACATATTTGGTCTCCAGTATAGCTTATAGTATTTTCGACAATTGCGAAAACGAATTTAGTTGATTCTGACATAGCATACTTTTACATTTCGGATCTAAGGATATAGCTGGAACGTTCTTTAGCTCCTGAAGATACAAAAATAACCATGCAAATTACAGTATACTACGAAAACAACATTAACAGTAATTTGTGTACACAAAAATTAGATCTCTGCATGATCAATATAAAAGAAATGTCGATCATAAACACCAAGATTTAATATTATTTAATTATTTCACAGAAAAATTCAATACAAACAGATAATGGTGTATATCTGGAGATGTTACAAGAATGTTTATGAAATATTTTTCACACCTCATCAAATCCAACTATTACATTGTACATTGGCCAAAAATGGATCAAACCAATAATTTAGGTCTTGAACAACAATTCAGACTTACTGTTATCCGAAACAAACTTGTTAAACTTAATACCAAAGAAAGCAGAAGCTATTTACATTTAACACTGCAGTACATGCTTATAAAAGATAATATAATCAAGTTTCTTGTTAAAAAGCAAAGGATTATATAACGAATTCATACATTGCAATTCACCAAACAAAGAATGTAACAGTTTATTAACTTGTTATTATTTTTTCACGAATTATGTCATATATTGTAGTTTCGATACTAATACATCAGCTGGTCCAACAAAAAGACAGCTGAAACAGCTAAGTCCTTTATATTTTCAATAGGGAGAGCTCCATGCTTGACGCATTTTCCAGAGTTGTAGTTAATTCAGACGCTAAGGCTGCTTATGTAGGAGGCAGCGACTTACAAGCTCTTAAAAAATTCATCGCTGACGGTAACACTCGTCTTGATGCTGTTAACTTTATTGTTTCTAATGCTAGTTGCATAGTATCAGATGCTGTATCTGGTATGATCTGTGAAAACCCAGGCCTAATCGCGCCTGGTGGTAATTGCTACACGAATCGTCGTATGGCAGCATGTCTACGTGACGGGGAAATCATCCTAAGATATGCTTCTTATGCACTTCTGGCAGGCGACCCTTCTGTATTAGAAGATCGTTGTTTGAATGGTCTTAAGGAAACTTATATTGCTCTAGGCGTTCCTACTAACTCTTCTGTAAGAGCAGTAAGCATTATGAAAGCTGCAGCTGTTGCATTTATTACTAACACAGCTTCTCAACGTAAAATGGCTTGTATTTCTGGTGACTGTTCAGGACTAGCTTCTGAAATTGCTAGCTACTGTGATAGAGTTGCTGCTGCTATCAGCTAACTCAACCATCAAGAAAACAATCAAAAACCACGTGATCTTCATCTCTAAAGCTAGATCCTGGTAAGCCTCAAACGAACAAAATCCATCTAAGGAGATACAAATGAAATCAGTTATGACTACTACGATCAGTGCAGCTGATGCTGCAGGTCGTTTCCCTTCATCTTCAGATCTTGAATCCATCCAAGGTAATATACAACGTGCTGCTGCAAGACTAGAAGCAGCAGAGAAACTAGCTGGCAACCACGAAGCTGTAGTAAAAGAAGCTGGTGATGCTTGTTTCGCAAAATATTCTTACTTAAAAAATCCTGGCGAAGCTGGTGACAGCCAAGAGAAAGTAAACAAATGCTACCGTGATATCGATCACTACATGAGAATTGTAAACTATTCTCTTGTTGTAGGTGGTACAGGTCCTCTTGATGAGTGGGCAATTGCGGGTGCACGTGAAGTATACAGAACATTAAATCTTCCTGCAGCTTCTTACGTTGCTGCTTTCACATTTACTAGAGATAGACTTTGTGTACCTCGTGACATGTCAGCTCAGGCTGGTGTTGAGTACGCAGCAGCTCTTGACTACATTATCAATGCATTAAGCTAATATACTGAAATACGCTTACTCCAAAGTGTCAATAAAGCCTAATAAAGCCTAGTCCAGACATATGGCCATGTATTTGCAAATACATGGCCATATGACATTTAAGTAGGACACCAACATAACAGTACCAAGAATATATATAAACTGTTAAATTGATTACTATATAATAATAATATATAATCAAAATTACACAAAGAAAAAACCGGAGTACGTAATGGAATGGAGTACAGTACATAACACACTCACTAACACATCTTTTTTTCTGCTACTAATTAACTTATTGGCTTGTTGGACCACTATCGCATTCCCTTTCTTCAAATTTCTTATTAGACCAAGTAAATGGATAGTCATATTAGTAAATATAATACTAGGTATTACATTAACAAGCAGATGGCTTATCAACGGTTATTTCCCTTTAAGTAACTTATATGAATCTTTGCTTTTCCTAACTTGGTGTCTCACCTTGATACAAATTCTTGTTAGCTTACAAATTAACAGCCAGATAGTCAATGCTATTAGTCTGCCAATTGATTTATTTATTATAGCATTTGCTAGCATATCATTACCTCAAGGCATGCAACAAGCTAATCCACTGGTTCCTGCACTACATTCCAATTGGCTCATGATGCATGTCACAGTTATGATGCTAAGCTATGCTTTTCTACTGATTGGATCTTTAATATCAATCTTGTTTCTTGTTCTTACACAAGGTAAATCAGTGAATCTCAAAGGTGACTCAAGTGGATATCTGACAAAAGGAGAACCTTTAATGGGTCTCATGGTTACTGAACAAAATATAAATAACCGAAAGATCAATAGTACTGCAACACTCAACCTTGAATCACGGATGGACTTACTGCAAAGTTTAGATAATTTAAGTTATCGAATAATTGGGCTTGGCTTTCCACTATTAACAATAGGTATTATATCTGGTGCGGTGTGGGCGAATGAAGCCTGGGGATCATACTGGAGTTGGGATCCTAAAGAAACCTGGGCATTAATTACATGGCTTGTTTTCGCATCCTACTTGCACTCAAGATTAACAAAATCTTGGTCCGGCAAAAAACCTGCTGTGTTAGCATCAATAGGTTTTTTCATTGTCTGGATTTGTTACCTGGGTGTCAATTTTTTGGGTCAAGGATTACACAGCTACGGATGGTTATCATGATTAATTTATATTACACTAAATGTTAATTCTTATAATATTGATATTGAAAGATATAATATTCTAACATAAAATATCTACCATAACGTACAATTATTAACCTTTAGATAGACAATCACAATGAATATTCATTATATTATTGCCGCATCCAGTACAAATGCTAACTGGTCTGCTCAAATAGCATTTATTATGATAACAAGTAATATTTTTGCCATTGCTATGGGTAGATATGCAATACAAGTAAGAAATCTTGGACCTTCGATGCCCATAGCTGGATTGCAAGGTTTTGGTTTAACAGAACTCTTAGCAACGACAAGTCTAGGCCATGTAATTGGTGCAGGAGTAATTCTAGGCTTACGTGGCACAGGCTTATTGGCATAAAAAATTACAATACCTTGTTCTTTTGTTAGTCCAAGTTTCATGTATTAGACTTAGAAGTAAGATATCAAAATAAAGATCTAGTATTCATAAAATGTACCCATTTTTCTGAATTTTTGGTATCTTTGAACTAACCTTTCGTCTTTGTCTAAGTTACGTAAGTAATTTAAATTTTCCTCAAGCCTCTGCTTCAAATAGTATGCTGCTTGTACAGGATCTGCTTGGGAACCACCAACTGGCTCTGGAACAATATCATCTATTATTCCTAAAACTTTTAAATCAGAAGAAGTAATTTTTAAGGCTTCTGCCGCTTCTGGAGATTGCTGACTATTCTTCCATAATATCGCTGCACATGCTTCTGGGGTTGCAACAGTATAAACTGCATATTCCAACATAAGCATTACATCACCTACACCAATACCTAACGCTCCCCCAGACCCTCCCTCTCCTATTACTGTACACAAAATTGGAACATCAAAAGAAAACATTTCTCGCAGATTCTTTGCAATAGCTTCACCTTGCCCCAACCTTTCAGCTTCAATACCTGCCCAAGCACCAGGAGTATCAATAAACGTAAGAATTGGAAAGCCAAAATGATTTGCATAACGCATCAAGCGCAATGCTTTACGATAGCCACCCGGCGACGGCATTCCAAAATTTCTTGCAACATTATCTTTTGTATCTTTCCCCCTTTGATGACCAATAAATACAACAGTTTGACCATTAAGCTTCCCCAAGCCTCCTACCATTGCTGGATCATCTGCCCCGCCACGATCACCGTGCAACTCCATCCAATCGTCTAAAATATATGGAATATAGTCTAAAGTAGTAGGGCGTTCAGCCTGTCGTACGAGATGTAAGCGCTGTAAAGGTGCTAGTGAAGCAAAAATATCATGCTTTAGCTCCAATAAATCTTCTTGGAAAGTATCCAAACCATGATCTATGCTAATTTTATTTTGTTTTACTAAATCAGACAGATGCTCTATCTGACTTTCTAACTCCTCTACTGGTTTTAAAAAATCTAAAGGTAAAGACTTTCTATCAGAAATCGTCATATTTTTTTTAAACTAAAAAATTTAATAATATAATTATCACAAGAGATATTAAAGAAACTACAATTTCTTTAAGAACCATTTTGACATAAAAAGTTTCCAGAGAAAAGATTTACATATTCTGATAAATCCACAAGAGCCTCTGCAAAATAATCAGTAATTTCAACGCTATTATGCAGAAACATATAGAATAAATTAAAAAATCTCGGGTCATCAAAACGTTGAGATATCCTTGTGGTTGCCCTAATTAAATCATCATAATTTAAGCCTCTATCTCCTGTTACATAAGATAAGTGACAAAAAATATGCTCATGATTACAATCACTTGCCAATGGATTCAATACGTTATTAATACCATTGCTAGATACAACTGATCCGATGGGAATAATGTCTACAACAGAGTCGTTCAACAAACCAGTCTGGCTGGCTTCGATAATTGAATTTCTAGGAATTATTAAAGATACCGAGTGAAATTTAACTAATACCACAACAGAATTTAACTCATTACTTATTTGGACTACAGAACCTACAGGTAATCCTCGTAATCTTACAGGAGAACCTGGCTTGATACCATACGCATGATTAAACTCTATAAAAACTGAGTACCCTTTTTTCAAGGATTTATGATTAATGCTGAACCATGAACCCAACGAGAACAATATAACAAACAATAAAAATAAAATCTTCCGAATTTTTATATTATTACAAGATGAAATAGTTTTCATAAAATCCAAGAATACACTTAAGTTAACACTACATATCTTATAATTCTTACACTTTGCTCAAGACAGGATGTGTATCTACAGTCAGTGTAGAGCTGCTTACACTAAACCTTGAACAATCAGCTGATTGCATACTGTGTACGATTTCTTTAATCTGTTTAGAGAGTTCCTTAGTAGACTGAAAATTATTAAAAAAAGATCCGACACCTACGCCTGCAGCACCACATGATATAGCAATAGGTGCAGTTAAAGAACTAATACCAGAGGATGCAATAACAGGTAGTGTAACACTACGAGACAATATAGCAGTATTTCCTAAAGTAGCAGAAGCCTTACTTAGAATATCAGAAGTGTACGAAGTGTTAACATGCTTGCTAAGACCACCTTCTGTTTGTATCATATCAATACCCAGATCCTGTAATCTTTTTGCTAAAGTGATTTGCTTTTTTAGATTGAAGATATGAGGTATTGTAACACAAATTGACGCTTCTGGAAGTTTCTTTTTCAACTGTCTTGTCATACGAATAATATGGGTGTCAGTCAAATAAATATTCTTAGTATAAAATACATCAAAGTTACCCAACTCTAACATATCTGCCCCTGCGTAATAACAATCTTCTAATTCTTTTATACAAATAGAGGATACACACACTGGCACAGAAGACAGAGCTTTCACTTCCAACAATATTTGAGTGTTCGCAGCTATATCAAGATATGTTGCACCACTAATTTCTGCTGCCTTAATTTTGTCAACTGAATTAGAAAACTTAAAGTTATCTATACCTATAATTGTTTTCAGAACTTGTTTTTTATTACAAGCCTGCCCAATAGAATAACTTAATACCATATAATTATTACCTCCCAGAATCCAGGAATGACATTAAATATCTTAGACTTATCATCCCAATTTATCAAAAAATGTAGTGCTAAGTCACTAATGTTAGCACTACATATCTTTTTGCTTATTATTGATTGGAAATCCTTAATAAGCTAAGCCCATACTACGAGTTGTCTCAGCACCCAAATACACTCTTACACTTAAAAAATCTGTAGGGCATGCTGTTTCACAACGCTTACACCCTATGCAATCTTCTGTACGAGGAGAAGATGCAATTTGACCCGCCTTACATCCATCCCAAGGGACCATCTCCAAAACATCACATGGGCATGCACGCACACATTGAGTACAACCAATACAAGTATCATAAACCTTTACATTATGAGCCATAAATCAATGATATATTACAAACGATTATCGAGGTATACATATTCAGAAACTAAAATAGCATAAGATATCCTTATATTAATGTACTTTACATTGATTCAACTGATTATATTAACAAAATTTATACAAATACTTTTACCCAACAGACTTGTATTCTGACAAAGCTGGATTCACTAACGGACTATCAGATTCAGAAGGTGGCACAATCTGCCAAAATAAAGGTAAAAACTTAGACCAATTATCTAACAACAACTTAGCCTTCTTGCTTTTAGTTTTAGAGACATGCATTACTAATAAGTTTTTAAGATGATTTTCTCCCTCGTTCGTTTTGATACGCTGCACTTTCACAATCTCCTGATTAATTCTCTTTAATAAATTATCTTTTTCATCAAGGAAATAAGCTATACCTCCTGTCATACCAGCTGCAATATTTCTACCAGCCGGCCCTATAACAACAACTGAACCTCCTGTCATATATTCACAAGCATGATCACCAACACCCTCTACAACAGCTTGAGCTACTGAATTTCTTACAGCAAAACGTTCACCAGCCTGCCCATTAACAAAAAGTGAACCTCCTGTAGCACCGTACAAACATGTGTTCCCAATAATCACTTGATCCTCTGCATCATAGGTATACCCAGAAGGAGGAACAATTATAATTTCACCACCATTCATCCCTTTGCCAACATAATCATTTGCCTCACCAAATAGGTAGAAAGATAATCCTCGACAGATAAAAGCACCAAAACTTTGTCCGGCAGACCCATAAAAGCTAAAATCCAAGGCACCATCAAATCCCTGGTTACCATACAAATCCACAATCTTACCTGAAATACGTGCACCAACTGCACGATTTGTATTTACAATTTTAATTTTTTTACTAACCCTAGAGTGTTCATAAATTGCATTTATAATACTAGGATCAGCAAGCAACTCATCATCTAAAACAGGGCCATTGGAATTAGTCTTCTTGTTTTCATATTGCAGAGTGTACCATTGTTTCTTCTGACTAATCAAAAGAGAATCTAGCTGTAAATGATTTGTTTTCGAGATACTGATACTATGATCTTGTTCTAATAAATCAACACGACCGATTAGATCTTGTAGTCTACTGTAACCCAACGAAGCTAAAATAGACCTTATCTCTTCTCCAACAAAAATAAAAAAGTTTACTAAATCTGAAGGAATGCCTGGGTAACGGTTACGCAAGTCTTGCCTCTGAGTTGCAACACCTACAGGACAATTATTGGTATGACAAATTCTGGCCATGACACATCCTGTAGCAATCATTGCTACAGTACCAAAACCAAATTCTTGCGCCCCCATAATTGCAGCTAAGACAATATCTAGGCCAGTCCTTAAACCACCATCAACCCTTAAGATAACCCGATCTCTTAAATTGTTATCTGATAATATTTGTTGTACTTCTGTAATGCCTAGTTCCCATGGGCCACCTGCATGCTTAATAGAGCTCAGAGGCGATGCACCAGTACCACCATCATGGCCTGAAATTTGGATTATATCTGCATTACCTTTCGCTACACCTGCTGCAACAGTACCAATACCTGACTGAGCAACTAATTTAACGGACACCTTAGCTGATGGGTTAATCTGATGTAAATCAAAAATTAATTGTGACAAATCTTCTATCGAATAAATATCATGGTGAGGTGGTGGCGATATTAAAGTTACTCCAGGCTTACAGTTACGTAAACTAGCAATATATGGACTAACTTTTTTACCTGGCAACTGACCTCCCTCACCGGGTTTAGCACCCTGAGCAATTTTAATTTCTAACTGCTGTCCGCTCATTAGATACTCAGGAGTCACACCAAAACGACCTGAAGCAATTTGTTTAATAGCTGAATTAGCTAAATCATGACTCCTAAGACCTTTTAAATGTGGAAAATGATCCGACGAACCAGATTCACTGACATTAGTTATTGGACGAAATCTATCTGGATCTTCCCCACCTTCACCCGAGTTAGATTTACCACCAATTCGATTCATTGCAATCGCCAATGTTTCATGAGTTTCCCTGGATAAAGCACCTAACGACATACCACCTGTACAAAACCTGGCTAAAATTTTCTCAGATGACTCAACTTCTTCAACCGGTATAGGTGCTCGATCTGACTTAATACATAGTAAATCTCTTAAATTTGTTGGGGGACGGTTTTGTAAAAGCTTCCCATACTTTTCGTATAAATCGCTGTCGTTACCACGAACTGCCTTATGCAATGTCTTAGACATTTCTGGATTATTTACATGATACTCTGCCCCTGGACGATATTGTACGTAACCTAAATTCGTCAGTTTTTTAGGTAAGGCGACATTAAATGAACTTAAATAATTATCAGCAACTTGCACCGCTAATTCTTGCAAGTTCATACCGTTAACTCGTGAAACAGTGCCTTTAAATGCCAGATCTACAACATCTTGGCCGAGTCCCAAAACTTCAAATATTTGAGCACCATGATAACTAGAGAGTAGTGAAATCCCCATCTTTGACAATATTTTTAACAGACCCGCCTCAATTGCAATACGATAATTGTCTTGTGCATCCGTGACACTCAACTGACCAATTTTACCATTTTTCATCAACTTTTGAGTTTTAGGATGGTGCCACCAGCTTCGCACTGTTTGAAAACCTAGATAAGGGCATACTGCACTAGCTCCATAACCAATTAAACAAGCAAAATGGTGAGTGCTCCAGCATTGCGCAGTTTCAACAATAATTGAGACATTTTGCCGCACATTATGTTTGATCAAATAGTGATGCACTGCACCAACAACAAGCAAAGGTGGTATAAAAATTTCATTTTCCGATAACTCATCAGTAAAATCTGTCAATATTAATACATCATTATCTGCTTTAGCACACCTTAACGCCTCCTCACATACATTCAAAATAGGTTTTTCTAAACCCGTATCAACATTAAGATTCCTGTAAAAAGTACTAATTTTTTGACAACGACACGTTGACTGTATAATTTGCTTCAGCTCATTTTCATTGATAATTGGTGAATTTAACTGGATTCTCTGCGGGATAGCATGTTGAGGTGATAATAAATCACCCTTTGCACCCAAAGTAATATTCAACGACATTACAAGACTTTCTCTTAGCGGGTCAATGGCTGGATTAGTTACTTGAGCAAACCTTTGTTTAAAATAGTCATACATCAAATGTGGCTTGGACGATAAAATAGCTAATGGTATGTCATCCCCCATACAAAAAGTCGGCTCTTTTGCTGAACTAGCCATGTGCTCAATAACTAATTCAACATCTTCATTGGAGTAACCAAAAGCTGTATGCCACTTCATCAAATCTGTATCTGAATGCGAGATCTCAGTCAAATATGGTGATGGATTTAAAATTTGCTTATATTCTTTTAACCACGACCCGTAAGGCAATTTTTTAGCAACCTTATTTTTAATTGACCAGTTATCAGACAACACACCTGTTTTCATATCCAAAGACAACATTTGCCCCGGACCCAACCTACCTTTCTTAACTATATCACCCGCTTCAAGTTCAAGCACACCACTTTCAGATGAGACAATTACTAAACCATCGCCAGTAACACAATAACGTGCTGGTCTCAAACCATTACGATCTAAACTTGCACCAATACTTTGCCCATCACTAAATACTACTAAAGCAGGTCCATCCCAAGGTTCTTGTAGATGACTGTAATAGTCATAAAAATCAATAATATCAGGAAAACTGTCCAAAGCTGGTTGATTTTTATAAGCCTCAGGAATTAGAATCATCAGTGCCTCTTCAGGAGATTTACCTGATGATACCAATACTTCGGTCGCGGCATCCAAGTTAGCAGAATCACTATTTTCATAGTTAACGACAGGCTTAATATCATCTAAACGACTATTCAGAAATTTATGATCAAATAAAGACTCTTTAGTCTTCATCCAATTTAAGTTTCCCAACAAAGTATTAATTTCACCATTATGTGCAATAAACCTCATAGGTTGCGCTAATGGCCACTTCGGCATAGTATTTGTACTAAAACGTCGATGATACATTGCAAATGTACTTGTATATTTCGGATGATACAAATCTTGGTAAAATTGCCCTAACACTGTCGAGCGAAGCATGCCTTTATAAACAATTGTACGCGAGGAGAATGAACATATATAAAACTGATGATTAATAATATCAAATTGTTGAGATACTAGTTTTTCAATTCTTTTGCGTACAGCATACAACGTAGCCTCTAAAAGGTCACCTGACAAATTTTGGCTTTCAACAAAACACTGTCGAATGATTGGTTTAGTTTCCCTGGCTTGTGGACCTAAAACTTCATCAATCGTAGGTACATCTCGCCATCCCAGCACATCCATTTTTTCATCTCGCAATACCCACTCAAAGAGTTCTTGTATTTTTTGAGTATTATTAGATGGTAGAAAAACCATTGCCACACCAAGATTTAGACTAACATCATGTATAAGATGATCAAACAGCCCCCATGGTATTTGAGTCATGATACCTGCTCCATCACCAGTATCACGATCTGCACTACAGGCACCACGATGTTCCATACAAGTTAAACATGCCAGGGCCTTAACCACCAACTCATGAGTTGGTGGTTGAGTAGGATTTGCTAAAAAGCCTACCCCACATGCATCTCGCTCTTGCGTAATAGATGGCTGCCCTGAGTAATTGTACAATAAAGAAGTATAATATTTTGACGCTTGCATATGTTTATTTATAAAAGATTAAGTAAAATATATAAAAGTACTCTTGGTAATATGACATAGAATAATTAGAATAATGAATAAATTCACATGAATAATCACAACGGATGTATATATTCAAGCTTATAAAAAACTATTCACTACACAAAGTCGAAATAGTGTAAAAATTCTACTGATATTTTAATCACCTATATCATTACTGTTATGATTATTACACATATTTTGAGAAGATCAATAAATTTAGCTGAATTAAAAACCTTAAAACTATTGAATATGAGTAAGTTAACTTAAATCTATGCTATATCCAAACCTTTTAGAATCAAATCAAGTAATTTATAAGACTGAAGAATTACTCGAGGTTGCATCCAATCGTTTCAAAATTACTATACAGGTAGCCAATAGAGCCAAAAGAAGAAAATATGAAGATATTGATATAATCGATGATCCTAGAATTAAACCTGTCATTCGTGCAATTCTTGAAATGGCAGATGAAATAAGTCAACCAGAAATAATAAGCGATTAAACAGAAGGCATGCGATGTAACAATTATTAAAATACTTTACAGTCAGAATAAAGGTATAATTCTCTATGAGATTATATTTAGTAATAGGTCGAATATACTATACTCATGAAAGTCCATCAAGTATTCAGTATAGTCTTACTTGCACATTATTATTAATCTGAATTATTCTTAATTAAGTAAAGGAGCACACAACATGCTAGACGCATTTGCTAAAGTAGTTGCACAAGCTGACGCAAGAGGAGAATTTTTGAGCAACACACAACTAGATGCTTTATCAACAATGGTTAGTGAAGGTCAAAAAAGATTAGATGTAGTAAATAAAATTAACTCTAATGCATCTGCAATAGTTACTAATTCTGCCCGGGCCCTTTTTGCAGAGCAACCACAGCTAATACAACCAGGAGGAAATGCATATACAAGCAGAAGAATGGCAGCATGCTTAAGAGATATGGAAATTGTTCTGCGCTATGTCAGTTATTCAATGGTTGCTGGAGATTCAAGCGTTCTAGATGATCGTTGCTTAAATGGTCTTCGTGAAACTTATCAAGCACTAGGTACGCCGGGATCATCAGTTGCAGTAGCAATTCAAAAGATGAAAGAAGCATCAATTGCTTTAGCGAACGACTTAAATGGTGTACCACTAGGTGATTGTAGTGCTTTAACAGCTGAACTTGGTAGCTATTTTGATCGTGCAGCGATTGCAGTAGTATAAGATCAGTGTATATTCAAAAATTCATTCAAATTACAATAAATCTATAATAACAAAGGTATTTTCATGAAAACTCCTATCACAGAAGCAATTGCATCAGCAGATAGTCAAGGACGCTTTTTGAGTAATGCAGAATTACAAGCTATAACAGGCAGATATGATAGAGCTGCAGCAAGCTTAGAAGCTGCTAGATCATTAACTAACAGCGCTCAACGATTAATAACTGGTGCAGCTCAAGCAGTCTATACTAAATTTCCTTTTGTAACACAAATGCCAGGACCAACATATGCATCCAGTGCAATAGGTAAAGCAAAATGTGCAAGAGATATCGGCTATTACTTACGTATGACAACTTACTGTTTGGTTGTTGGAGCTACTGGACCTATGGACGAATATCTAGTTGCAGGTTTAGAAGAGATTAATCGTAGCTTTGAACTTTCACCAAGCTGGTACATTGAAGCTCTGCAGTATATTAAGAACAGCCATAATCTTTCGGGACAAGTAGCCAATGAGGCAAACACTTATTTGGATTATGCAATTAATACGCTAAGCTAAATTTTAGCAGAAGTGGAACTCATCATAGTAGAATACAATTAGAAACCGCAGAAAATATTTCACAAATATTTTTTTGCGGTTTCTTAATTATATAATTTATATTTATAATAAACCTGGTAACAGTAATTATTTATGACAATATGAAACTATACCATATATGGCTTATTTATATTTTTAAGAATTCTCATGAAAAATCAAACTATCAATCCGATCATTTTAACTATTCTAGATGGCTGGGGATTAGGAGTAGAAGATGATGGCAATGCAATTCACTTGGCCAATACACCTGTCATGGATAAACTGCTCCAGACATTTCCTTCCACACAATTAAGTGCATCAGGGTTAGATGTTGGATTGCCATGCAACCAAGTAGGCAATTCAGAGGTTGGACATACTTCTATAGGCGGAGGAAGAATTATACTCCAAGATCTAGTAAAAATTACTCAATCCATAGACGACAAAAGCTTCTATCAGAACTCAGCCTTACAAGACATTTGCCAGAAAATTGAAGAAAACAAAAGTCAGATTCATCTTATCGGGCTATGTTCAGACGGAGGAGTACATTCACACATCAGTCATTTATTAGCTTTATTAGACTTAATCAAACAACACAAAATTAAAAATACATGCATTCATTTTATTGCAGACGGGAGAGATACTGAGGCACAATGTGCGAGCCAATTTATTGACTTAATACAGAATAAAATTAACAAGATAGGGATTGGAAAAATATGCTCCATAAGTGGGCGATACTATGCAATGGATCGAGACTGCAGATGGTCAAGAACAGAAGCTTTTTACAAAATACTTACTGAAGAAGAAAACATAGATTATCAACATCCACATGATGTAATAAACTCTTTTTACGAACAAAATATTTCAGATGAATTCATAATACCTACAAGGATAAATAATGGCAAGATAGAAGATAAAGATGGTATTATTTTCTTCAATTTCAGACCCGATCGGATGAGGCAGTTATGTCAAGTATTCTGCAAAGAAAGCTTTAAAGGTTTTCCAATAAAAACCATTCAGCACTTAGAAATATGCAGCTTTACACAGTATGATTCTAAACTGGCAATACCTATAGCATTCAAACCTTTAAGTAAAATTAACTTTTTAGGAGAAGTTATTGCAAAAAATCAGCTAAAGCAACTTCGTATAGCCGAAACTGAAAAATATGCCCATGTTACATACTTTTTGAATGGGGGATTAGAAGAACCATTCAATGGTGAAGACAGAGAACTAATTTCGAGTCCACAAGTAGCAACATATGATCAATCGCCAGAGATGTCGGCATCACAAGTTACACAAAGTGTTATAAGTGCTATTACAAAAAATATTTATTCATTAATAGTAATCAATTATGCCAATCCAGATATGGTTGGCCACACTGGAAACCTTGAAAGTACAATTACAGCTATAGAAAGTGTAGACAGTGAAATACAGAAAATCTTAGACACTATTGGTGAAGCAGGCGGCACTATGATCATTACAGCTGACCATGGCAATGCAGAGTATATGATAGATGAAAGAAATTTATCATGTAAGGCACATACAACCAACTTAGTACCTTTTATTCTCATTGATCAAGCAAACTCAGTTACACAGGAAATACATAAACATGTAAGACTACGACAAAATGGATCTCTTGCCGACATTGCCCCCACAATAATAGATTTATTAAAGATCAACAAACCTCAAGAAATGACAGGCACAAGCTTAATCATAAAATCAACGACAGATAAAACCAGTACGGTGAGATTATAAACCAAAAGCATGTATAATGAATATTCATTCAAGTTTTATAAAAATATGGGAGTTTAATATCGCTCCTCAGTCACTCTCCTCAATACGTCACAACACATCTATACCACAATACATACGCATAATTATAACAAATAACGGCTCATTTACACGAAATAACAGTATTTTACATAAGCAATTGACTAAGATTCTATTGATTCAACAATACAAAGAAAATTACACTGAATTCACACCATATACAATTATAAAACCATCAAACAGACATAAACGACAAGTATGGCTCATCAATGACGGCAATAAAAAAAAATTCTATTTGCAGAATCTCATATTAATGAAAAGCTGTTAAGCACCGAGATACTCTCATTAACTCAACCGATAGGTATTGATTTAATTGATCGTAGTGTTAACATACACAGAGATCTCAAGAAAATATATGCCGGTTACTGCCGTGAACTAGAAGAATACTTCCATGCTGAAGGAATAATATGGGGTAGATTATACTGCATATATACAAACGCTCAATTCGAACTCACTATTAACGAAATTTTTTCACCTCACCTAATCAATAATTTTGCAGATAAATAGACATGTTTAATATTTTAACCAATTCAAGCACCAAGATATTCAAAAAAAATGAAAAAGAGATAAAGAAAATCAGAACCTTAGCCCGTACAATGACAACTTGGGAAAGCTCTACTTTACAAGGGCAAACTCAGAAGCTGAAAGAAAAACTTAGAAGTGGAGCTAACCTCAATGATTTATTACCTGAAGCATTTGCAACTGTTGTAGAAACATGCAGAAGGATCTTTGGAATAGAACTGTTTGATGTACAAGTGTTAGGCGGTATTATGTTACATAAGGGACAGATTACGGAGATGAAAACAGGAGAAGGTAAAACTTTAACAGCTACATTACCAGCTTATCTCAATGCACTCCTTGGGCAAGGAGTACACATTGTAACTGTAAATGACTACTTAGCTAAAAGAGATGCTGAATGGATGGGCAAAATTTACAGTTTTTTACAGCTACAGACAGGGCTGATTCAGCAAAACATGGATGCTAAGCAGAGAAAATTCAACTACAACAAAGATATCATCTATGTAACAAATAGCGAACTTGGCTTTGATTACCTTAGAGACAATATGGCTATTGACCTTGATGATATTGTACAAAAAGGTTTTCATTTCTGCATTGTGGATGAAGTTGACTCAATACTTATTGATGAAGCCAGAACGCCATTAATTATCTCAGGTCCATCCGACGTACCTACCAACAAATATACAAAAAGCAATATACTTGCACAAGCATTACACCTGACGCAACACTATGAAATAGATGAAAAAGCAAAAAATATCATACTAACAGATGCAGGGATCATATTTTGCGAAAAATTTTTAAATATATCCAACATTTATCAAATTGAGGATCCATGGGCACAATATATTCTTAATGCCTTAAAAGCACAACATATTTTCATCAAAGACCGTAATTATATAGTAAAACAAAATCAAGTTGTCATTGTTGATGAATTTACTGGACGTATTATGCCAGGCAGGAGATGGAGTGATGGACTGCACCAAGCAATAGAAGCAAAGGAGAATGTTACAATACAACAAGAAAACCAAACCCTAGCATCCATAACCTATCAGAACTTTTTTCTTCTCTACAAGAAGCTTTCTGGTATGACTGGCACGGCATACACTGAAGCACAGGAATTCGAAAAGATTTACAAGACCAATGTAATTACAATACCAACCAACAAAGAATGTAAAAGATTAGATCTACCTGATTTGGTCTACAAACAAGAGTATAATAAATGGACAGCTGTTGCGAATGAATGCTACGATATGTACAAGATAGGTAGACCAACACTGATTGGTACAACCAATGTCGAAAAATCAGAACTATTAGCCCAACTACTAGATGAATATAATTTACCTTACAACCTTTTAAATGCAAAACCAGAAAATGTAGAAAAAGAAGCTCAAATTATTGCACAAGCCGGAAAATCAAACACTCTTACCATTGCCACCAATATGGCTGGAAGAGGAACAGATATAATCTTAGGCGGGAATGCAGAACAATACAGTAAACTCATTATATTACAAACAATCAAAAATAACTTTATAAAAACTGACACCAATACACTACAAATTGAATCTTATAAACCTAACAATGAGATTAAATCATCATTGGACCTAATGGTTCAAAAGTTAAAAAATAGCAAACTCTTCCTAAACATGACACCAGAACAAATCATTGCATATGCTGAAGAACATATTGCTCATAATATATCTGGATTAGAATCAAAGACAACTTCTGAAATACATGAAACCTATCAAATTATTTTAGAGATATATACTGAAGAATTTGTAAAGGACAAAGAAAAAGTTATACAATCAGGTGGTTTACACGTTATAGGAACTGAAAGACACGAATCACGACGCATCGATAATCAATTACGTGGAAGAGCTGGGCGACAGGGCGATCCAGGTTCATCAAGGTTTTTTTTAAGTCTTGAGGATAATTTACTCAGAATATTTGGTGGAGATAAAATCTTACAATTAATGGAAACATTAAATATTGATGACGAAACACCTATTGAATCATCTATTCTGAATCGCAGCTTGAATAATGCTCAAAAAAAAGTTGAATCATACTACTATGATATCAGGAAACAATTATTCGAATACGATGAGGTATTAAACAATCAGCGCCAAGCAATATATGCAGAGCGTAACAGGATATTACACTCAAGTTACGTTAGAGATTGTCTACTCGAATATGGAGAGAGTACAATAGAAGAAATAATTAATTTTTATAAAAAAGATAAAAACAATACATTGACTACATCGTTCCAAGAACAAAATGTATACAAAAAAATACGAACTATCTTAAATCTTCCAAAAGAAACTTCTCTAAACCTACTTATGCAAATGAGCGACAAAGAAATACAATGTTTTTTGCGGGAACAATTTAGGATCAGCTATGACTTAAGGGAAGCTTATCTAGAGCAGCTGAGACCAGGGCTAATCAGACAACTTGAAAAGTATTACTTGTTGCAACAAATTGATACAGCATGGCAAGAACACCTCGAAAAAATGGCCAACCTGAGGGAAGCCATTGGATGGCGTAGTTACGGGCAACAAGATCCATTAACAGAATACAAAAATGAAGCCTTCTCTTTATTCATCCAAATGATTACATATATCAGGGAAACAGTTAGCTACTTTATTATGAGATCCAGATTAGTCATTGATCCAGATGTAACAACCAAGAAGACATAATGACTAAAAAGCACATGCATGATCTTGAAATTAGCCTTGACAAATCAGTCAAATTCATATATATTAATTGCCAAGGTATAATACCCTAGCTGCCCCCATCGTCTAGAGGCCTAGGACATCTCCCTTTCACGGAGGTAACGGGGATTCGAATTCCCCTGGGGGTATAAGATTCTATAATTTACGTATTAACAATAGCATCCTTCATCGAGAGACACAAATCCTTCAATAGACTTAATCCATGAGGTGCCTGGGATTCAGATAAACAATTAACAAAAGCAGAACCGACCACAATACCATCTACATCCCAATGCATAATTTGCTTTATATGTTTCTGCTCGGAAATACCAAACCCAATAATAACCAACTTATTAGTTCTAGCTTTGATTCGCTGGACAAATTTTTCCATCTCACCACTGATCTCACGTCTCATACCAGTCACACCAGTAGAACTAACAACATAAATAATACCCTGTGATTTATTAATAATATTATCTACACGATCTGCTGGACTTGTTGGCGTTACCAATAAAATTAATTCAATAGAAAATAGATTACAAATCCTGAGCATATAGTCAGCCTCTTCAAGAGGTAAGTCAGGGATAATCATTCCTTTGATACCAGCATCAGCTATTTCCTTCACAAAGGACTGTGTACCTCGTGAAACGATGGGATTGTAATAAGTAAATAAAACTAACGGTGCACGAATTTGCCCTTCCACTCCGTGCAACACACTTAACAAAACATCAAAATTCATACCCTGGCTTAAGGCCTTCTGTGAAGCCTCTTGAATTACTGGTCCATCAGCCAGGGGATCTGAATACGGAAGACCTATTTCAATCACATCTGCGCCAGAATTATCCAATAACTTCAATACTTCCGCTGTACTTTCGACACTAGGATTACCAGCAGTAACGAATGGTATTAAGGCACAAGAGTAAGGCAATGCATTTAAAGTAGATGAAACTATTGACATATAAAGGGAAATATAACTATAAACTTGTACAACAACAAACAATATATACTAAAGAATTATATTTTGACAACTTTTGGATGGGCTGCCCGGGACTCGAACCCGGAACTAATCGGTTAAAAGCCGAGTACTCTACCATTGAGTTAGCAGCCCTGAAAATTTAGATAAGCCTATGATTACACAGGTATAGAAGAATATCAAGACCTAGCCTAAAACTAACTTTACACTACCCGTAAGATGAACTCTTTTCTACACTTAAAACTGATCTATAATATGACTTCTAATATCAAGATTAAGAACAATCAATCTGTCCTTTTAGCTATATCCGGAGGTCAAGATTCACTATGTCTTCTTCAATTATTTCTTGATATACAAAAGATTATACATATTAATCTTGCAGTTGTACATATAGATCACCAATGGAGACAAGATGCAACTAAAAACACTGAGCACATCATCAATATCATCAGAAAAATCACATGTCCATTATATTTGTATCAATTACAACCTGCATATTATTCGGAAGCTGAATTTAGAGATATGCGCTACCAGATATACATGAAGACTGCTTCAACTTACAAGTATGACATCATTGCTACAGCACATACACTAAGTGACAAGACTGAAACCTGCTTAATGAACCTTATCAAAGGTAGCAACATAGATAACCTGAATAATATTGTATGGACAAGAAAAATAGATACAAACATTACTTTAGTAAGACCATTACTGAATTTTACTAGAGCTGAAATTAATTGGTTTTGTAAATACTACAGATTGCCTGTATGGTTTGACTATAGTAATATACATTATGAAAATACTCGTAATCGTATACGTTACGAACTAATCCCCTACCTTCAACAATACTATCAAATAGACATAGAAAAGAATATTGATGTTTTCTTAGGAAAAACATACCATGATACAGAGTACTTGAGGCAAACTACAGTAAAAGTATATTTACTGATCAAACATCCTAAATATATAGCTTTAAATCATCAAATATTACAAAAGCAACATCCATGCATACAAATTAGAGTACTACATCTATTTATAGTACATAATACAATGATTCGATGTAATTACCATTTATTAAAGCAAATCTTAAACGAACTATACAGCTTCAGGAAAATATACAAAATCAACAATAATCTTACTCTGAAAATAGACGGTAGTTGGGCCTACATAAGATACACCATTTTCAAATAAAATGCTCATGCAATGCAATATACACATCAAATCATTAATAGAGTTTACTTATTAGTATACGATTGATGAATATTATGGATAAAAATGTATAATAAAGATATAAGAATATACTATACTAACAAAAATCAAAACAAGGATAAATTTTACAATGATCAATTGGCAAGTCATCGGACAGCTAACTTCATTAGCTATAATAGTTTTAGTGGGACCTGCAGTAATAATCCTGCTATCTTTAAAAAGGGGTAATTTGTAAAAAAGTAAAAGCAACAAATTACATGGAAGAATGATGTATTAGTAGTATCTAAAACATGTTTTTTGCCTTTGGGATTTATTACATTCAACATGAATCCTAGTAGACTATTCTAAAACTATATAGAATAGTCGTCTAATACCTATCCAGATATTACTTGTTTTTCACCTGCAAACTCATTAGAAGGCAATAAAAACAACATACAATGACACTCCTTTCTCTCACGCATTGGTACACAAGGACAATTCCAGTATGCTGCTTGAACTTCTGCCTGTTTATCATCATAATGTCGACATGGGCATAAAGGTGCCCCATATATGTCTTTATGCTTAGCAAGACCTTCTACAACCACATCAGTTACACTAGTGTCGATGCAGAAAAATGTTCCCGTACGCTTAGCATATGCTTCAGAAAACTTACGCATTGCATCTAAGCTAGCATCGCTGGCTAATTCATTTGTTTTACTCATTAGATTTTATAGCAATAAACTTATTATTAATATTATAAAGACTTAATTTAGAAAAATCTCTTGGATTAACAAAATACAAAAGTATTAAATTTTACAATATTTATGTTAACAGGAGAATCAATATTATATACAATAGATACATGAGCTAAATAAATAGAATATCTTACAAAGTTTTTTCTGTAAGTACATACAATAAAATAATATTAACTAACTTACGCGAATATCATTATGACCGCTTCATATTTACCATCAATACTTGTACCCCTAGTTGGAATTATATTTCCTGGCATAGGCATGGCTTTATTATTTATTTATATTGAGCAAGAAAGCATAGCTTAGTAAGTAAACATCCTTACTAGGACAGATTAGTTGAATATTGCATACCATAAAAACCGCTTTTTAATTATTAAAAACGATTAAAAAGCGGTTCAATACATTTTACAAGACATCCGTCTATAACTACCATCTCATACGATTTTAACTATAGTGATGAACCAATGCCAGAATATGAACCATAAATAAATATACCTAAAACTGTAATTGCTGCTATGCCACCTACTGTTGCAACTAACCACAAAGGAACTCTACCAGTACCTGCCATTAAATTTTTACTCCTTCCTTATAATATATTTGACTACTTAATTAAAGAAATAACTAGAAAATAACACAGCCAAAACAAAAATCAATAATAGTCCCCAGAATAACGAAGTGCGATTTAGTTCTACTGGCTCTTTATTTGGATTTGGGCCACTCATTGTAATCTCCTATCTTTGTATAAACTGCATTGATGTAATAGCTCCCAGGAAAAAAATAGTTGGAATTGCCAAACCATGAATTGCTAACCACCTAAATGTAAAAATAGGGTATGAAATCGGCTGATTTATATTTCCTCTGCTCATATACGTTACTCCTATTTAGATGCCTTTTGTTAAATCTTCAAGTTCTTGCTTCGCACTAAAACGATCGTTTACCAGTGGTACTTGTTGTCGATCTTGGGTAAAATACTCATTTGGACGGGGTGTACCAAAAACATCATACGCTAAACCCGTACTAATAAATAACCAACCTGCAACAAATAGTGATGGAATTGTAATACTATGAATAACCCAATAACGGATACTAGTAATAATATCAGAGAAAGGACGTTCACCTGTAGATCCTCCCGACATAGAATTTACCTCCTTACTAAAAAATTAAACGCTAACACAATAATAATAAAATCAAAATGGTATACTAAGGTAAACTATTCTCAGCTTATATTTCTAACTTTAATTACACAATACTAATTAAAAGTATAACACTGATCATTATATAACTAACTACAGAACAGCCTATGCATCAGCTTCACTAAAATTAATACAAGCTAAGACAATGTAATCAAATAAAAGTTTAGAGCATAGGCATATCCAAACTCAAACTGAAAGCTGAAAACATCGCTTTAGTTATTTATAATTATAACTAATAGATAATCAAACATTTACACTATATTCATATTATACTCTTTTAGGACGAAAAGACACCTGATTACTTAACTCTTCTTTTCAAGTAAGGTAAGATCAAACCAAAAACTGCTACCAATCATCAATTCACTATAAACATGAACTTGACTTCGATGCTTCTCTACAATATTCTTAACGATCGACAAACCTAAGCCTGTACCCTCAAGGGTATGCACGTTATTTTCTAGGCGCACAAAACGATCAAAAATTCGATGTTGATCCAACTCATCAATTCCACTTCCTTCATCAATAATTTCAATGCGAACTCGGGATACTTGCTTGCACTTTGTATAAGTCGCTCCTTTTATTAGATATACCTTTAACAAAATCCTACCGTCAATTAGCGTAAATTTCAAGGAATTGCCTATCAAATTAGATAATACTTGAATCAATAAATTAGAATACCCACTAATAGTTAGTGCATGTGGGATAATTTGACAAACTAACCTCACTTTCTTATTATTGGCTCTCAAACAAGATGTTTGAATAACAGAAGGCACTATTTCTTGTATTTCCACTGATTCCACAATGTCAATAAAACCCGATTCCAAACGAGATAAATCTAATACATCATTTACAAGACAAGTTAGTCTTTGGGTTTCTTGATTAGCAATTTCCAGGAATTCTAATTTTTGCTGTTCAGATAGAGAATTATTATATTCAGAAAGAGTTTCGAGAAACGAACGAATATTAAACAACGGGGTTCTTAGTTCATGCGAAACATTACTGATAAATTGAGTCTTCGCTTCATTTAGACCCATGTGGTCGGTAACATCCTGAATACTTATACCTATACCATTCAACATGCGTGTATTTGTATTAAATACAGCTATCATGACCAGCTGTAAAGTCTTTGAAATATTATTATTAAAATAGACTGTAATAAAAATAGTATAATCAGAAACATTGTAAACTATATCAGCAGTAGAGTTAACTAATTGTTTCAGCAGTGGTGCAATTTGATCATTGATATAACTTGGTAAATAATCACTTAAATAACTCCCTATAATACAAGACTTCAAACAAGTTAAATTTTTAGAAGCAGATGGATTAATGAATACCATCCTTAAATCTTGATCGAGCAATATAATACCATCATTAACTATAGATAAAACAGTCTCCAGCTTAGACTTTTCCAATACCAGCTGGTAAACATTATTTTTTTCGTAAATTTCCAATCGCTTTGACAACTCATTCAAATCTGAGCCCAGATCTATTATGTTATTAAGTCTTTGATTTGATATTCTATATCTAAAGTCCCCTGTACATAATTGACATATTGCAAATTTGAGATTTTGGACTGATTGACGAATCATGATAACATTAATCAGAATTGTTAGACCAGTAACAAACCAAACAGTAATAAAAGTCAATACACTTAATCCATAAACATATCTTAACGATGAATCAAAGATTCCAAAGATATCATTCCTAAGCCCTATACAAAAATTTAATCTCTCCGCATTTGTAAAGCTCAATATGACGAGAATATCAATAAGGAAATGAGACTTCGGAATGAGAGAAATACACATTTCAGCAACATTAAAGCTAGGATTCTGGTAACATTTGTTATTCAATGAAAATATAGTCGCAGAATTTACAACAAAATAATCTGGCAGAATTGATATTATCTTAATAGGAGATTGAAATACAACAATATAACAAACATCTTGAATTGCTAGATATATTTGTTCTATTGTACCACTGAAATCAGACTTTTCAGCTGATTGATAAATAGATAAGATATACCAGGCAAGTTCATGACTAAAAGCACCAAGAAAATCAAGCTGACTCATCATTAAATTCCTGTGCAAACTAGAAAGCATCCAATAGACTATACCACTAATAGATAGTGAAACAAATACTGTAGTAGATGCCAGTAATCTTGTATATAAGTCAAGATACTTAAACCACTGACTAAAATCTTTAAACATTAGTATACTAAACTATGAGCATTATGAAACATAATTAATGATAAACAAAAATCCACAAGAAGTATAGTTAATAAAATTGTCACAACTGATGACGTAGTTGACCTACCAACATTTATTGAACCACCCTGAGTTGTTAACCCCCATGTACAACTGGTGACTCCAATAATTAAACCAAACACAAATGTTTTCAAAAAAGAATAAGTTAAATCTAATACATCTATAGAAGAATATGATGAAGCAATAAAAACAGTTGGTGCAATATTATATAAAATAGCTGCAAGAAATATACTGCTTGCAATACTTGTAAATAAGCTTATTAGGTTAAGTATGGGCAACATGAAAATACATGCTAATACTCTGGGCCGAACTAGATAGTCGATTGGATCTACACGCAAAATATAAAGGACATCAATTTGATTTGTTATCTGCATAGATGCTATTTCAGCAGTATAAGCTGAACCAATTCTTCCTGTTACGATAACTGCTGTTAACACTGGAGCTAATTCTCGCAAAAATGTTATCGTTAAAATTGATCCAACCAGATCAACTGCATTTAAATAAGTTAATTCACGTGCAACCTGAAAAGTAAAAATCATGCCAACAAAACAAGAAGTTAAAAGAACAATCACCAGGGAGCCAACTCCCATACTGTATATTTGCCTAATTAAATGATAATGTTTACGTTGCCCTAAACGAGAACCTAATCCCAAGCGGCGCAAGATAATATAAGCAGTCTGGATACGATAGGATAGACTCAATAAATTCATACATGTTAACATTAAAAAATCAAGAGAAAAATATGTACATTACAATAAATAACACGAGCTCCGATCATCTACACTACAAACAGATCACTGTAGAAGGGAACATTTTTCAAATAGCTTCGCACGATCTTCATTGCTAATTCACATTTAATATTATATTATATGGTCAACCTAGGTGGGCGGTTAGCTCAGCGGTAGAGCGCCTGCCTTACAAGCAGGTGGTCACTGGTTCAAATCCAGTACCGCCCAATTTGTAGGATACAATACATATATCAAGGGCCCATCGTCTAAGGGATTAGGACAGGGACCTTCTAAGTCTCTAATGTAGGTTCGAATCCTACTGGGCCTGTAAACTATTCAAATACTTCCTTAACTGCTTGCATCACCCTGGTTCCCGAATCAATTGTCTCTAAAGGATCTTTTCTTAGTCTGTGACGTAAACACAAAACAATTACTTCTAAAATATCATCTACTACAACATTAACCCTCCCGTTGTAAGCAGCAAATGCTTTAGCAGCACGATTTGTTACGATATCACCTCTTAAACCATCGACATCAAGCTGTCCACAAACTTGTGAAATTTTCATTCTTAAAGAAACATCAATAACGACATCGCTTAGTAATTCACGGGCATTAGCAATTTGCGACTTAAGAGTCTCTTGTTGATCCTGGTATTCTGTAATACATGCATTTGGATCTTGATCAAAATTACTACGTTGTTCTACAATTTTCACCCTTAACGCCGGATCTTTCACGGTCCGTATCTCAGCATGCATCCCAAATCTATCCAATAACTGTGGTCTAAGTTCACCTTCTTCAGGGTTCCCAGATCCAACCAATACAAAACGTGCAGGATGACGCACAGATATCCCTTCACGCTCAACAGTATTCCAACCTGAGGCAGCTGAGTCCAATAAAATATCAACCAAATGATCATCTAATAGATTAACTTCATCAACGTACAAAATTCCTCGGTTTGCCTTAGCTAGTAAACCTGGCTCAAACGTTTTTACTCCTTCATTCAAAGCTTTTTCTATATCGATAGTACCACAGACACGATCTTCTGTTGCTCCTAAAGGTAAATCAACCATAGGAACATTCACAGAAGAGACTTGCACTTGTTGACCATTTCTAACAAGCTCTTGAACAGTATCGCTCATAAGATCAGTATCAGTAGGATGTGAATTAAAAATATCATCTTGAACAATCGAAATCTGAGGCAATAAATCTGCAATCGCTCTAATAGTGGTTGACTTACCAGTACCACGATCTCCCATAATCATGACTCCACCGATCTTAGGATCAATCATGTTTAAAATCAGAGCTAATTTCATCTCTTCTTGTCCAACAATAGCAGTAAACGGAAAAACAGGACGTATACGTTCTTTAATAATACTCACAAGATTTTAATTGGTTTTCAAAAAATATATCATTAACATTTCAAAGCTATCAATACAGCAGTAGATAAACTGAATTGTATATAGAAAACTTATCAGTATGTAGTATTGTCTGAAACAAAATATGTTCCAGACATAGCAATAGAATACTACAAATTATGTGATATATATAGGTACTAAAATCTTAAGAATATAATTCTGTACCTAATTGTACTGCCAAAACCGCAGAAACCAAAGCAAATAATAAAGCAATAAAAATTTGACTATCGCTAATCATCATTAACTCCTTAAAAATATAACAATCTAAACCAGCATTATAAATAAACTAATTTATTAATAATTACATAATAAACTTATTAAAGGACTAAAGTAACTTTAGTTACATCGACTTTACAGAATAGCGATAAAAATAAATATATACAAAACTTTTTATTAGATAAATATTTTTAGAATAAAATATCTATAAATTCAAGTAGTAATCAATCTAGATCAAGATTAATTAAAAGAATACACTTCATCAAATTAATTAAGGGGATGCCAATGAAACTAGCTGTGTATGGTAAAGGTGGAATTGGGAAATCTACAACAAGTTGCAATATATCAGTAGCACTTGCCAAGAGAGGAAAAAAAGTCTTACAAATAGGTTGTGATCCTAAACACGATAGTACTTTCACATTAACCGGTTTTCTAATACCTACAATTATAGATACTTTACAGGCAAAAGACTACCATTATGAAGATGTTTGGCCAGAAGATGTAATATATAAAGGTTACTCAGGCGTTGACTGCGTGGAGGCAGGTGGACCACCGGCAGGAGCCGGATGCGGGGGTTATGTAGTTGGTGAGACAGTCAAATTACTTAAAGAATTGAATGCCTTTGATGAATACGATGTCATTTTATTTGATGTATTAGGTGACGTTGTATGCGGGGGCTTTGCAGCACCTTTAAATTATGCTGATTATTGCCTAATAGTAACAGACAATGGATTTGATGCCTTATTTGCTGCAAACCGGATAGCAGCATCAGTTAAAGAAAAAGCACGCACTCACTCACTCAGGCTTGCAGGATTAATCGGTAATCGAACGACTAAAAGAGATTTAATTGATAAATATATTAAATCAGTAGCGATGCCAGTATTAGAAGTCTTACCTTTAATTGAAGACATTCGAATCTCACGAGTCAAAGGAAAAACCTTATTTGAGATGGCAGCAATCGATCAGGACCTATCTTACGTATGCGATTATTATCTCAACATTGCTGACCAACTTATTGCCAAACCTGAAGGCATAGTGCCAAAAGAAGCAGCCGATAGAGAGCTATTCAGTCTATTGTCGGATTTTTACCTGAATCCTGCAGTAAATAACTCACAAAACACCCCGGAAGAAGAGCTAAACTTTATGATAATTTAAGGATCTTAAAAACATGTCAGCATCAACACATAAAAGTCCAACATTTGAATGCGAAACTGGGAACTATCATACCTTTTGCCCTATTAGCTGCGTATCCTGGTTATACCAGAAAATAGAAGACAGCTTTTTTTTAGTTATTGGTACCAAAACTTGTGGTTATTTTCTTCAAAATGCAATGGGCGTAATGATCTTTGCCGAACCACGCTATGCGATGGCAGAACTAGAGGAAGGAGATATCTCTGCACAACTCAATGATTATGAAGAATTAAAACGGCTGTGCTTACAAATCAAAAAAGATAGACAACCCGGAGTTATCTTTTGGATTGGTACTTGTACAACAGAAATAATTAAAATGGATCTGGAGGGAATTGCACCAAAACTAGAAGCTGATATACAGTTACCTATTATTGTAGCTAGAGCAAATGGTCTAGACTACGCTTTTACACAAGGAGAAGATACGGTCTTAGCTGCAATGGCATACAGATGTCCTGACACAATAGCAAATAATTCAATCAAACACAACAATAAATGTACTACCAAAACAGTTATAATTTTCGGATCCTTACCTGACCCTGAAGTTAAGCAATTAAGTTATGAACTTAACAAACAAAATATTAATATTAAAGGCTGGCTACCATCTCAAAGGTACTCTGAACTACCTGCAATAGGACCTGGAGACTATGTAATAGGAGTAAATCCTTTTCTAAGTCGTACAGCCACAACTCTTATGAGAAGAAAAAAAGCCAAACTAATTAGCGCTCCTTTTCCAATAGGTCCCGACGGCACGAAAGAGTGGATCGCTAAAATCTGCAAGGTATTTGAAATAATACCACAAGGACTAGAAGAACGAGAAGCTAGAATATGGAGTAATTTAGAAGAATACATATCTCTAATACGTGGTAAATCAGTATTTTTCATGGGAGACAACTTACTAGAAATTTCACTAGCTCGCTTTCTAATTCGTTGTGGAATGATAGTATACGAAATTGGAATTCCTTACATGGACAAACGCTATCAAGGAGCTGAGATAGAACTATTACAGCAAACTTGCGAAAAAATGAACGTCAAAATGCCTAAGATTGTAGAAAAACCCGATAATTACAATCAGTTAGACCGGATTCGGGATTTACAACCTGATCTTGTAATTACTGGAATGGCACATGCTAATCCACTAGAGGCAAGAGGTATTAATACTAAGTGGTCTGTTGAATTTACATTTGCACAAATACATGGTTTTACAAATTCTAAGGATATATTAGAACTTATTACCAGACCGCTGCGCCGCAACAACGGCCTTCAGGCTATATCTGATAACATATACACTATACCAACATCTACAAATCAGTAAGATGAAGCCAATCTAAATTTCCCTAAACTGGCCAACTCTTGAATTCTATGCACACTATCATAATCAGAAAATGCCAAAGGAATAATTTGATCCATTGCATTTAGTATATCTAAGGATGTAAAATCACGATTTTGAATAAATGCTATGTGCATAGCTTCTACTAAAACTTGCCTAATTTCAGCACCAGAAAACAATTTTGAATATTCAGCCATATAATCAAGATTATAACGATGCCAAGTTTCAGGCCTAATCTTCTGTAAATGTACTTGGAAGATTTTTTTACGTTCAACAGTCGAAGGTAAATTCAGGAAAAAGATTTCGTCAAATCTACCTTTCCTGGTCACCTCAGCTGGCATATTGGCAATACTGTTTGCTGTAGCGACAATAAACACAGGAGTTGTTTTATCAGATAGCCAAGTAAGCAACGTAGCCAAAACTCTATTACTCGTTCCACTATCATTACTAGCAAGATTCTTGTCAAAAACTTTGTCAATCTCATCTATCCATAATACGCAAGGAGCAGAAGCCTCAACTACTTGGATCATTTCCCGTGTATTAGCTTCAGATTGTCCAACAACACCTGCAAATAATTTTCCTATATCTAGTCTGAGTAGCACCAAGTTCCATGTATTGGCTATTGCTTTAGCAGTTAACGATTTTCCTGTTCCTTGAATACCTAATAAAAGAACACCCTTAGGATAAGGTAAGCCATAATTTCGTGAGGACTCAGAAAAAGCATTTGAACGCATCAAAAGCCAAGTTTTCAAATTATCAATACCACCTATATCATCTAAAGAAACTGTCGGATAGCAAATTTCCAGTAAGCTTGTTTGACTGATATATTTCTGCTTTTCTTCAAGAAAACGTTGCAAATACACGTCATCCAAATCTGTAATATCGACCATTAATTTAGACATAATTTTACGTAGCTGGTTTATTGATAAACCCTGACTAAGTCGAGCAATTACATTAACATGGTTACTTAGACTAGGGTGAGCAATAGACAACTTATCAAAAAGTCTATGCAACTCTAGCTGAAGTTCGTACTTATTAGGCAATGGCAGTCTTAAATAATGCATCAAATGCTTTAATTCATTTGGTATAGATGGATCATTACCAGCAATTAGTACAACGTGGTTGGATACATCTAATTTCCTCGACAAATTTCGTATCTTTCTTAGTATTGAAATATCAGAAAAAAACAAGTGGAAATCCTTTAATAGAAAGATGGCATCTGCATTAACATTAAAAGAATCAATAAACTCTAATGCACGCAAGGGATTTTTTTTTGTATCTTGGGAGTTATCATTACCCAGTGTAAACCCTTGCACAAAATCCCATGTATACAAAGCTTGACATAGGTCATCAGAAGCAACACTTTTTATAATACTCTCTAAACGTTCTTCTTCATATGTCAGAATATATATAAAAGAACAACTAGATTGTATTAACAATTTAAGTTCTGTCTGAAAATGCATATTAGATAATCTGTAAACAATAAACAGTAGCTGTTCACTAATGTAAAATATTACATATATATACTAAACAGTACTCTGCGAAGATCTTATATTATTAATAATACTGTGGAACATACCTGTTAATGTAGGCCGATATTTTTTCTCTTTTTTCTTCTTCTTGCATTCAAGATACGTCTACCCGTTGGGCTTTTCATACGTATGCGAAATCCTGATGTAGAAATACGTTTTCTGTTCGTTCCACCTAAAGTTCCTTTAGTCATATATATTAGCTATAATTATAATAATTAAAATAACACCTATTATATCATAGGGCAATACATATTATTCAAATGTCTACAAAGGAAATTCTTAATTACTACTATGCCTATAATATACTTGACCTGTTTATCATGCATACTTAGCCCTCTAACATTTATCTTAATAAAGCAAAACGTAAACTTCTACAAGTACGAACAGATTCCATCTAGTACATCAATAACAAGTCAGGATAATACAAGTACAAACAACATAAAATATCAAATGTCAAGTATATACATCCGACAACATGAATGGCTTAAAGCAATTATACTTCTGGACACTTTAGCAATGGACAATAATAGCAAGCAGTACAATCGGAAAATAGCTATGATATTAGAAAAAAACAGACAAGACATGCTAGCCAATAAATATAATATCTAATATGAGACCTACAGTCGTGCTAATATGCAAAATATCATATCTAAAAAGAATTCAGCTAAATTAACAAGTCGGGATAGCAGGACTTGAACCTGCGACATCCTGCTCCCAAAGCAGGCGCGCTACCAAACTGCGCTATATCCCGGGAAACCAACACAGCAACATTATAGTTGTATCTTTTACAAATGTCTAGATGCTCGCCTCAAAATTATATCATCAACGTGGATACCAAAACATCCCCTTGACACCATCAGGATCTGTTATAAAACCCAGATGTTTATAAAAAGCAATAACCTGGGGATCAGCAAACAGTGTAATTGTAGTTATATCAGCTACTCTAAGATGTTTTATAACTTGATTCATCAGTATCTTGCCCAAACCTTTTCCTTGAAACTCAGGATGTACAACAACATCCCAAATAGTTGCATTGAAAGCATGATCTGACGTTGCACGGGCAAAACCTATCAAATGCTGATGATTATCAGAAGTATGAAATAAAGAAACTGTCAAAAAACTATGCTCAATGGCAGTTCTCACCTTTCTAAATGGACGCCTGACCCAGCCAACAGAATCACATAACTTCTCTAAATCATATAAATTTACATCTTTGTTAGTACTCAGATAAATATCAATATGATTTCCTTTATAATAAAGTTTATCAATTAGTAGTGTATCATTCGTTGCATTTTTGGTATCCATATTTTTATGCCAATGTAATAGTATTAAACTAGCATTTCTGAAAAAGACCTTCCATGAAATCATAATTCTTGATATTCTGTAAGTTGATCGACGTCAAAGATATTTACAATAATTTTTACTTATATACAAATATCAAATATTCTCTTAAACTATTATATCATAAATGCCTATACAGATAATTTTTACTAGTGATACATAAAAAATGTACATAATAAAATTATTGTATAATATACACTAAGTCATTATCTTAGAAGCATACGTAACCTTTTGTTATATTACATAAGCAATAATCTGGAGATTTAATAGTGAAAAAACTATTGAGTATTTTTTTAATTTGTATCATTTGCCTATCAACTTCTTATTCTTATGCATATGCAGATGTTGCAGGTTTAGTGCCTTGCAAAGAGTCTGTGGCGTTTAGCAAACGACTAAAAAGTAGTGTTCGTAAACTAGAAACCCGGCTAGCAAAATATGAACCAAACACACCACCTGCACTTGCTCTAGAGGCACAAATTAACAAAACCAAAAATCGATTTGATAGATATGGTAGGGCTGGCCTATTATGTGGAACAGATGGATTACCACACCTGATAAGTGATGGAAGATGGAGTCGGGCAGGAGATTTTGTATTTCCTGGATTACTATTTATCTATATCGCTGGTTGGATTGGATGGGTCGGAAGAGGGTATTTACAAGCAGTATCTCAAACCAGCAAACCAACAGAAAAAGAAATCATCATAGATGTTCCGTTAGCCTTAAAATTTTCTGCATCCGGATTTACTTGGCCTTTAGCTGCTTGGCAAGAATTTACAAGTGGAAAACTCATAGAAGCTGAAGAAAATATCACAGTATCCCCTCGTTAATTAACTTAATCAAACTTTCAATATATATTATGGACAGTAACTTACTGAAATACTTATCTACAATTCCAGTTGTAGGAGCGATTTGGATTACTTTCACAGCAGGCCTTGTAATTGAAATCAACCGCTTCTTTCCGGACGTTCTATATTTCTATTTATAAATAGTGATTTATAAAAAACAGGGCATATGCCCTGTTTTTTAAACACAAAATATCGTATAAGCTTGTTATTATACTTTAGATAAAAGTTTCATGTAAAATATCTTGTAAAATATTAAAAAATCCATAAACACAGTATGAGCTTAGTAACACAAATTATTAGCACAGCAGATAATGAATTAAGATATCCTTCTATTGGTGAACTACAAGCCATTGAAGAATATTTAAAAACAGGTGAACAAAGGATAGCAACAATATCCATGTTACGAGACAAAGAAAAAGAAATTATCCAAAAAGCAAGTAAAACACTATTCCAAATACACCCAGAATACATCGCTCCAGGAGGTAATGCACAGGGTGCCAGAAGAAGGTCTTTATGTCTAAGAGATTACGGATGGTACTTACGCTTAGTAACATATGGTGTTCTTGCCGGAGATAAAGACGCTATAGAAAAGATAGGCATTATTGGAGTACGTGAAATGTACAACTCTTTGGGCGTACCAATCATAGGTATGATTGATGCCATTCAATGTTTAAAACAAGCTTCACTGGAGCTATTACCAGAAGAAGATGCAAAAATGATTACTTCCTACTTTGATTTTATAATACGGGGCATGTCATAGATAGTAGAGGAAAAACATGATGCACTTGCATAAGACAATGCAACATGATACAATTTATATTGAACTCGAAAGCTAGCGTTTATAATATCTTGAAATTGTCAGGACTGGAAAGTAGCAGCAAACAAGAAATATTGTAAAAGGCCAGTATTTCGAGTTTCCTATTGCCAACTTTGAGGCAGGCTACAGACATATGACATGACATATGCAACAGATAGAGGTAATTGTTACAAAGTCAAACAGGTAACATTCATTAGCTTCACAACTCAAAAACATGAGCAAAGCATGCGAGAAAACCAAACTGCTTTTCCAGATAAAGCTATTGTCAAGTACAATCGTATGTACTCACTCACAAATTCACTATTTATCAAACTTAATAAACTGGCATGACACCCTTGAAGATGGATGGTTCTCATATTTTATCAACCGGTTCTGCTGTACCAGATATATGCATTGACAACGATTTATTAGGAACGATACTTGAAACTTCTGATGATTGGATATCAACTAGAACAGGTATTAAAGAAAGAAAAATTTTAGCTCAACACCAATCCATTATTGACCTAGCAACTACAGCCTCAAAACAAGCTTTAGATAAAGGCTTTTTAGAAGCTGAAGATTTAGACCTAATCATTTTCGCTACATCAACTTCAAATGATCTTTTCGGTAGTGCCAGTCAACTACAATATTCATTGGGAGCCGTGCGAGCTGCTGCTTTTGATATAACAGCTGCTTGCTCTGGATTTGTAATCGCATTAATGGTAGCACATCAATTTATACAAAACAATGTATACAAAAATATATTAGTGGTAGGCGCTGACACTTTATCTCAGTGGGTAGACTGGTCAGATAGAACAACATGCATATTATTTGGAGATGGGGCTGGTGCTGCAATTTTACAACAGAACAAAACAAATGACTTATTGTCATTTGAAATTAATACTGATGGATCTGAAGCTAAGCAGCTATGTATAAATCATAAACGGAACTTTAATAACACTATAGGTAATGATCAATTAACCAATCTTCCATCAAACAGCCATTACCAACCTCTGCAAATGAATGGGAAAGAAGTATATAAATTTGCAGTTTCCAAAGTGCCGGATAGCATAAATAAATGCTTGCAGAAAGTCGACCTCAATTCCGACGACATTACTTGGTTGCTATTACATCAAGCCAATCAAAGAATTTTAGAAACCGTTGCAAGTAAACTTAAAATCCCTACTGAAAAGGTTTTATCCAATATTCAGTTTTATGGAAATACATCGGCTGCTTCAATTCCAATTGCGCTTGATGAAGCTTTTAGTACAGGATACATTTGCCACAAGGATACAATTGCAATAGCAGGATTTGGAGCCGGACTGACATGGGGATCAATTATGATAAAATGGCACGCCTTTGAATAGCTGTATGTATCGTATACATATATTATAATATCAATAAAAGAGATCAATTTAGGCATAAAATGTTAGTATTATTAATGTCACCAAAATCATGTATTTAATACAAATATTTTTGTCACATATAATATAAACCTAAGATAAATTTCATAAATGAAGGAATAATATATGACAGCATCATTATCAAGTTTTTTAAATAGTTTAGTACTAGGTGCTTTTATTGTTGTTTTACCAATAACTGCAGCATTATTATTTGTTAGCCAAAAAGATAAAACTATTCGAGATTAAACAGTATTCTCCAATGCAGAAAATAATATGAATAAAAATATTTATATGATCAATAATTATATGAATATTTAATAAAGATAATACGAATACAATATCCCAGAAAATACATTTAATAGCATGTCTTTATCCGATTGGCTACTAGAGAAAAAAAATCTACAAGCAAAATCAATTACAAGTAAAACAAGTATTACTATACCAGATGGGCTGTGGGTAAAATGTGATAAGTGTGGACTGTTGATGTATTATAAAGCATTAAACCGCAACTTTAAAGTTTGTCCTCAATGTAACCATCACTTTCCTACATCCAGTCAAGAAAGAATACAGCAACTCTTAGACAAAGATTCATGGCAAGGAATCAACAATAGTCTTATATCTACAGACCCCTTAGGTTTTAAAGATCAAAAGCTTTATGGAAAACGCTTAAAGGACATGAAAGACAAAACAGGTCTTCAAGATGCTGTGCAAACCGGACTGGGTACAATAAATTCTATTCCTGTTGCTATTGGCATCATGGATTTCCGCTTCATGGGTGGGAGTATGGGATCGGTAGTTGGAGAAAAATTGACTAGATTAATTGAAACTGCCACAGCAAACAGCTTACCAGCAATAATCATATGTGCATCTGGCGGAGCAAGGATGCAAGAAGGGCTTTTAAGCTTAATGCAGATGGCCAAAATTTCTTCTGCACTACAAAGACATCATAATGCAGGACTAATGTATATACCAATATTGACATCTCCAACCACTGGAGGTGTCACTGCCAGTTTTGCTATGTTAGGTGACATTATAATTGCCGAACCAAAGGCTCTAATAGCTTTTGCAGGTAGACGGGTTATAGAACAAACAATCAAAGAAGATTTACCAACAAACTTTCAAACATCTGAATACCTATTTGAGCATGGCTTTATTGACTTAATCATTCCAAGAACAAATCTGAAACAAAAATTAGCAGATATTTTATCTTTACATAAAAGTAATGCTAACAAATAGTTAACTGATTATTAAGAAAATTTGCCGAGGAGGAATGATAGGCCAAGTCAGATTACAATAGATATTATAAAGCAAGTTGCTTATACCTTGACGTACCTTCAGAAAAACTACTGATAAAATTAGACTGACAGCCTAAAATACAGTTTGTACCTATCCAGGTATGTCTATGCTTATACATTATCAAATATAATATAACTATCATGTTTCAAAGATTTTCCTGCTTCGGGTCTATGCTAAGTATTTTACTATCAATAGTCTTGTGTAATTCAGCATATGCTATTGAATTAGATGAAGCAACACTAACAGTGCCACTCAACACATCTGGTAAAACAACTGTACTAACTCCAGAACAAGTTAAAAGAGGTAAGAGACTATTTAACAACACATGCTCTCAGTGTCATAACGGAGGCATTACAAAAACTAACCCCAACATCGGACTAGATCCCGAAGGGTTAAGTTTAGCAACACCTCCAAGAGACAACATTGAAGGATTGATAGATTACATGAAGAACCCAACTAGCTACGATGGTGCTGAATCAATAGCTGAGCTACATCCTAGTATAAAAAGTGCAGAAATTTTTCCCAAGATGAGAAACCTAACAGATGATGATTTATTTACAATTGCTGGGCATATTCTAATACAACCTAAAGTCGTACTAGAAAAATGGGGCGGTGGAAAAATTTACTATTAATAAATATATAAACTATAGAGAAAAACTGAGTTAACATACTATATAATACTCTATTTTATCAACTATTACTATTAGGAGTTAGAAAATTGAACAAGCTTTCAGTATGTACAATAGGTATCACGGGAATAATTGTCTTAGGCTTATCCAATAATACTCTTGCAGCAGATATTGCTGCTGGTGAGCAAATCTTTAATGCAAACTGTGCAGCATGCCATGCAGGCGGCAACAATGCAATAATTCCAGAGAAAACTCTTAAAAAAGATGTTCTAGAAACATATGCAATGAACAGTGTTGACGCTATTACAACACAGGTAACAAATGGTAAAGGTGCAATGCCTGCATTTGGAGGACGTTTAGAAGCTGAAGATATTGACAATGTAGCAAACTATGTGCTGAGTCAAGCTGAGCAAGGTTGGTAATCTAAAGCTCTGAATTATAGCAATAATCTATATACTCATTTTTATAAAATAGATAGTACTTATGAGACTATCTATTTTAACATTACTTATCTTTGACAGCATGACATGTTTGATACAAAAACTTATAAAACAGTTCTTTTATTAGAAGACAACACTGTGTACCATGGATGGTCTTTCACAAAACAAAATTATACAAGTGGAGAAGTAGTCTTTAATACAGGTATGACCGGGTATCAAGAAATAATGACTGACCCTAGTTACGCAGGACAGATCATCACTTTTACATATCCTGAGATTGGCAACACTGGTATTAATTTTGAGGACAATGAATCAAGACGACCTTTTATAAAAGGTATTGTCACAAAAAATTTATGTCTACATTCAAGCAACTGGAGGGCACAGCAATCGTTAATAGCATACCTGCAAGAACATGACATTGCACATATATATGGCATCGATACTCGTGCCTTAACTAAACACTTGCGAACGACTGGTACCATGAATGGGTGTATCTCCACGGAGATTGATAAAATCCCAGAACTCATGGCCAAGCTACAAACTTGCCAACAAATGGAAGGATTAGATATCGTAAGACAAGTATCATCAAGTAGTTCCATAGCGTGCGAACAAATTCAAGCTTATACACCTCAATATAAACCCACCATACCTAAAAGTACATATGGACCACTGAATATTGTTGTAGTTGATTTTGGAGTCAAATACAATATAATCAGAGCAATGCAAGAATTGTCAGAAAATATCAATATAAAAATTGTCGCTGCAGATACTCAATCACAGGATATTTTAGCACTGCAACCTGATGGAATTCTTCTATCTAATGGGCCTGGTGATCCCAGTGTAGTTCACTATGGCATACAGATGGTGCAAAATCTTATAGACAAAGAAATACCCATGTTTGGGATATGTATGGGTCATCAGATCCTAAGCTTAGCGTGCGGACTACACACGTTTAAACTTAAGTTTGGTCATCGAGGACTTAATCATCCCGTGGGTATCAACCAAGACATTAGTATTAGTAGCCAGAACCACGGATTTGCAGTGATGCCACGCATTACAAAAGATAAAGAGATATTAATCTATGAAACAAATCACAATGATCAAACAGTAGCATCTATAGTACACAGACAACATCCATGTTTTGCAGTTCAATATCACCCTGAAGCTAGTCCAGGTCCACATGATAGCATGAATCTATTCGAACATTTTGTCAAAATTATAACTGTAATCAAAAAACACCCTAAAATACAAAAAACATACAGAGAGTCTGATATGTTTCACTAATAAGTGGAACAATTAGAATAAATACATAAAATAAAGTACTACAAAAATGCTGGGTGATTAAACAAAGCAGCAAGGACTTGAACACCCCGCAATTGATTGAATAAGGGTAAGTGTCCAGCTGGTGCACTTACGTCCCAAACAAATTCCTGAGGATAGCGACAATTAACATTATTTACTTTCCAACCTATTTTCGACCAAAATTTTTCCCAATTAGAATTTGCAGATAACCAGATTTGCTTCTGCACAGACAAACCGAACAGTCCACCAGAATGGACTAGCCAAAGTTTATCAATTGTATGCAGATCCACCGCAGGCAATTTACCAATATCTGTAAAATATAACCATTGCCTGGTATGATCACCTAAAACTTGAGATAGATTGCATAACAAGGCATGAGTTAAAGTATCTGCTTCTTGAAAACGTTTTGCCAACAACAACTTCTGCAAAGGCAAATAATCAATTCCACAATCTGAATTTAATTGCACAATACCTTCTTTAAAATATTTGGCCACTTCAGCACGCACTGCTGGAATATCGGACTGCAACAGGAGTTCAAATATCATACCATCTGTACCATCAATATCAATCTCATAATCACGGTAACGAATCAACAATATACGTAACAGTTGATGCTGTGACTCAGTATCTTTTAAATAAATATGATTGATTAAATTTGCTTTCTGGGACAGTGAAGAATCTTCTTTATGATTCAAAAGATCTAATAATACTTGACAATCATCATCTAAATTTTCTATTTCATTAAACATGTCTCGAATAAAATTCCATAAAATACATGAGAAGAAGACATATCTCAGATGTCTACTTAGCCTTCGTAACAATCGCAATGCTTTTCAATATAATCTTAAAACTATTAGTGACAGCATAGCGGAATATATAAATCCATACTTTGCCTATTAACAAAAATACACTCTGAATTTTAGGCAAAATAAAGTCTTGCAGTTCAAGCAAAATGATAATTAATACTTGAAAACCTTCCAGGAGCTCCAGATCATTTTCTCTGTAGGCATAGATATATTGACAATGCAAACCTTTCGTACTAAATATCCACACTTGGTAACGATTGTTATAGACAATCCTGGGCTGCTGCAAATAATAACATAAATAATTATTCCAAACCAAATTATTCTTGAAAGTAGCAATTGATCTTGCTGAAGCATAAGTATTGCGGCAAATTTTATTAACCTTCAAAAAATAAAACAGGTCAATCATCGAACCATCAGAGTTAATAATTAAATAAAATATCAAATCTGCAACTTTAATAATCAAATTATCTAGTAAAATTTCTACATGTTGAACAGGTATTTTATCATTAGGAAACAGATATGCCTTTGTAAGGTCCCCAGATGAGCCAAAAATGAGGTATACTAGTAAATTTTGCAAAAGCAATCGGTGCTCTAATACAAGCCGTTTATAAGACATTGATTCAAAAGAAAGACCAATATGGCTGGGAGATATTTCAATATCTAGAATTTGTTGAAAATTGGACAAAGACTTATTAATCAAATCAATCAAGATCCTCTTATTAAGTAACCCAAGATCATTAACAGTAACATCTAATTCAATGATATCTAAAACTAAAATCTCTAGCTCCAGAAGAATTATCTTGAACAATTCTTTTTTCACACATGAATCAATGATATCAATTGACAATATTTGAGACGTCTTATTATACAAATTATAGTTTAATTTTACATAAAGTTTCTTAAACAAACATGAGACTTGTTGGTTTAATTGAGTACCTTGTTGGCTAGGCCAATATGTTATCATAATGATGTACAGATTATTACAATTAATAGAATCCATTCATTAAACAGCTTCAGGAATTATTATATCATGCATTATCGTCAAAACTAATTAAGCAAAGAAGATACCCACAAGTTACTTAGGATTATTTTCACATTACTTTATTTTAACACGCATCACAATCACATCATGAACACTTACTACTTTGCAATTGCAAGCCAAGATTTTTTGTTGCACGAGGAACCACTAGAAGAAGTACTAAGAGAAAGAAGAAATTATTACCAACAGATGCAAAAAACTGTTGACTTTTGGCTTATCATGAATCCAAAATTTATAGATGAACCTGAGATGGTGCATATCAAACAACAATTAGTCAAACCATCAGTAGCTATTCTTTCTTTCAATCCTAAATTTATAGAATGGATCAAACTTAGGTTCGGATTTGTACTAACCGGGGAATTAAATTCACATTCAGTAGATATAGATACCAAAGATGCTATTGGCTATACCGAGACTTAATATGTAAAGCCATGTATTATATATTAGCTTCTTGCTCATGAACAGGATTTACAAATAAAGTCAGAATTTCTTTACTAAACGTATCTGCTGCTTTAGACTTATATCTATTAGGGTTAACTATTATTGATAACATACGCTTAATTGTTACATTTTCGATTTTAGCCCAATGTAAAATTCCTAGTTCTAACTCCTTAGCAATGGCTGAAACAGATACAAAAGCTGCACCAAGACCCGACTGCACAGCATTCTTAATTGCTTCTATTGAATTTAGCTCCATCTCTATCTTAAATCTACTACTATCAATGTCATATTGATGTAGTACGTTATCAATGACTTTACGAATAGTTGATTGAGTATCTAAAGCGATAAATCTTAGGCGATACAAATCTTCCTTCTGTATATTATTAGATTGAGAGAATATATGTGAAGTAGGTAAAATTAATGCGAGTTCATCTTCTGCATAGGATGTTACCTGCAATACATCTTGTAATTCACAAGGTATTTCTCCGCCAATAACAGCCACATCAACTTGACCATTGGCAACACTCCAAGAAATCAAACGTGTTGAATGGACCTGCAACTGAACAGTAACTTGCGGGTAGCGCTGCCTAAAAAGACCTATCAAACGTGGCATTAAGTATGTACCTGTAGTTTGGCTCGCACCAACCACTAGTGTGCCTCCTTGTAAATTTTGCAAGTCTTCAAGTGCACGACATGTCTCTTCACATAACGCCAAAATTCTACCACCATATCGCAACAACAAACTACCAGCCTCGGTCAAGGTTGCCCGTTTATTACTTCGCTCAAAAATTGGTATATTTAATTGCTTCTCTAAATTTTGTATTTGTAGACTTATAGCTGGCTGTGAAACATATAAACTATCAGCTGCTCTCTTAAAACTCCCCTCTTTAATAATTGCTTTTAAAATTCTTAATTGGTCCAAAGTGAAAGGTAAATCTCTCATTCGTGTTTATGTTACCTCATATGATTATATTAAACAGAAGTACTTCTAATACAAAACCCTATCGATATTATCACAAAGCTTTTTTTGACATATATTATAATTTGTAATACATAAAAGGAAATATCATAATATAATATAACTATAGATATCATCAAATAATATAAACCACATTCACTGATTACAAGGATTTGACAAAAGTATGGACACGAGACTATTAATTGTACTAATTCCAGTTTTAGCTGCAGGATCATGGGCATTATATAATATAGGACGAGCTGCTTTACAGCAACTAAGAAGTATGAATTAAGAAGATTACAATATCAAACAACTACTTTAATATGATAGAATCACTCACAATAAATAGTTTAGCCTTTACTTAGCAGCTAGACATCTAGTAATATAGGTGAATTACTAAACTTAAATATCAAAGACTTCTTGTAAAAACTATCATGGCTGTACCAAAAAAACGAACCTCAAAAGCAAAATCTAAATCACGGCAGGCCAACTGGAATAAAAAAGCTGTAACAGCCAGTCAAAAAGCTGTATCATTAGGCAAATCAATCATCAGTGGCAAGAATCAGAGCTTTATTTATATCAACGAGCTTGACATAAAAACCAGCATATAAAGTCGACCTTCTTATAAATTGATTAACTAATCTGAATTTAGATAAAAGTACGATAAATGCTCAATATCTCATCTGCTTTCCTAATAAGATGTAGCCAAACGGGTGAAGTTTGGCTATTTAATTGCCCCGAAGGCTGCCAGCAAGAACTAAATAAATCAAAAATCAGCATCAACCATATCACTCACATAGTACTTGCCGACCTGAAGGTTGAAACGATAAGTGGTCTAGTGGGACTATTATCCAGTCTCAGCTTAAATGATCGTGTCCGTAGCATTAATCTATATGGCCCACCTGGTCTATTATCCTATATCAATCTTGCAAGAAAATACTCCAAAACAAGCTTTCGCTATAATTTAACTCTTTACATTCATACGAGTACACATGTTTACAAATCAGATAGTTTCCGCCTCTATTGTCACCCTCTTGATCAATCTCAGCAAAAAGTTAAATACATATTTCTAGAAAAAGAACGGCCTGGAAGATTTCAAGCATCTAGAGCTAACAAGTTTGGTATTATAGCTGGTCCTGTCTACGGTTATCTCAAGATGCACAGAAGATATATCTTACCGGACGGTACAATGATAGAAGGAAAATACTTCACAAATACGTACTCCCAAGGGAATAAGATATCATTCTCCTCAAACCAATATGGGTTTAGGATCAATTATGAACTGCAGAATTGTTCTAAACAATATATCACAAAAGTTTAGATTAACCAGGTCTACATAGAATAGGACAAAGATCAAATATGTTTATATTATTACTTGTCTTAATTAGAGAGAGGATGTATATTATATAGCTATATATACGCAGAGCCACAAATATAGGTAATTATGATATATGCAATTCTCGAGACAAACGGTAAGCAAGTATGGGTTACCCCTGGAAAGTTTTATGATTTAGATAAGATCAACGCACAACCTGGAGATCACATAAAATTAGGAAAAGTACTGTTTGTAAGAAATGACACACAAACCACCATAGGAGAACCATGTATCACGCAGACATACGCTAAGGGAAAAATTTTAAGACATCTTAAAGGAAGAAAAATCACTGTCTTTAAAATGAAACCCAAAAAAAACATGTATTCGAAAAATGGACATAGGCAAGAATTTAGTCGAGTCCTGATCGAATCTATCAACATCACTAACTAAATTATTATGGCACATAAAAAAGGAAGCGGTAGCACAAAGAACGGGCGAGATTCAAACTCACAAAGACTTGGAGTCAAGAAATACGGCGGACAACTTGTCAAAGCTGGAAATATTTTAGTGAGACAACGTGGTACAAAAATCAAGCCTGGCGATAATGTCAAAAGAGGAAAAGATGACACACTTTTCACACAGATTGATGGCGTAGTTTATTTCCATAAAACAAAGCATAGACAAAAGACAATTAGCGTATATCAAAATAAATTAAGTATGTAATATGTGTGCATTCATAATAGCTCAATTTTTGTTGCATGAACGCAACTCGTTAACAATACAATTATTATGGTACAAGCTATTTTGTTAAATCAATGGTCACAAAGATAATAATTTCACACTTAAACAATATAGCTGCGATTATACACAACAGTAAAATTCAAGAACTCATAATTAAACGAGATACTTATCAAGTTAATGATATTTATATAGGAATTGTTCAAAAAATATTTACAAGCATAAATGCAGCTTTTATTAAGCTTAACTATACCAGAAGAAGTGGATTCATACATATTAGCGATACGAAATACCTGTATAGTTCCAAGAACTCAAACATTTATAGTGTTTCTGACGTACTTTCCTTAAAACAACAACTCCTAGTACAAATAATAAAAGAACCCACTACAACAAAAGGACCTAGATTAACTACAAACATTCATCTTTCTGGACAATATGTTACATTAATGCCTTTTAATAATACAATCTGCATAGAACAAAGTATCTATGATGAAAATGAGCGTTCATTTTTACGCGCTTTAGGGACTTTAGTTAAGCCATTTAAAATGGGGATTTTATTTAAAGAAACATCTGTGGGCATAGATGAAAGAATTTTAATTAAAGATCTTCGCGCCTTGAGTCATAAATGGAATTTTATAGAAAAATCTGCTATCACAGCTTCGGGTCCTAAGCTACTTCACTACGACAGTAGCATCATACAAACAGTACTGAGGGACTATTTCAATCAAGAAACAAGTACAATTATTGCAGACTGTAAAAATAGCCTCAAACAAATTCATGAGCACTTAGGAAATCATAATATAACAACCCAAAGACCAAGATTATCTATACAGCTATACAACAATAGAACTTGTATCTTAGAAAAATTTGGCATAAATTCAGTCATTTTCGATATTCTAAAATCAAAGGTAGAGTTGGCTTCTGGCATTTACTTGGTGATTGAATCCTCGGAAGCACTTACAACAATAGATGTCAATTCAGGGTCATTTCACCCTGACCAGAATAACCATGATTCGCTCTTACAAACTAACTGTCTGGCAGCAACAGAAATTGGACATCAAATAAGAATACGCAATCTTAACGGCATCATAATTATTGACTTCATAGATATGAAGTCTCACCAGGACCAATTAAGACTTCTAGAACACTTCAACAAGGTGCTACTATACGATGAAGCAAAGCCCGAAATTATACAACTTTCAGAATTAGGGCTAGTAGAATTAACTCGTAGGCGTCGTGGGCAAAGTATTACAGAGGTATTTGGAAAACTAAATAGTGAACAAATCACTATTCATAGTTACTCTAATCAAGTTACACGGATGACAAGTAATAGCGATCAATATCTAACAAATGTACACTCAGTGTTTTTTAAAAGAAAATTCAGTCACTTGGAACAGATGAGTAGTACACAAAATAAGAAACAAATTCTTAAAACTCTTAAACATCAGTACATAATACCTTTAAACCTATACTATTTCAGTATAGATAAACATGTTGAGTATAACTAACACTACACAAACAGCCTGGGACAATCGCAATACACATTAAAGTGTAGTGCAATTGTCCCAGGCTTTTACATTATAGGTTTTTTACGTACAGTCAGCAGTTAGCAGTTAACCATTTACAGATGGTGCTACTAGAGCTACTGGACAAGATGCACCAGACGCTAGATCTAGTGGGAAGTTATGAGCGTTACGCTCATGCATTACTTCCATACCTAGGTTAGCTCTGTTTAAGATATCTGCCCATGTATTGATTACGCGACCTTGGCTATCAACTACAGATTGGTTGAAGTTGAAACCATTTAGGTTAAATGCCATAGTACTTACAGACATTGCTGTAAACCAAATACCTACTACAGGCCACATACCTAAGAAGAAGTGTAGTGCACGAGAGTTGTTGAAACTAGCGTATTGGAAGATTAAACGTCCAAAATAGCCGTGCGCAGCTACGATATTGTAAGTTTCTTCTTCTTGACCAAATTTGTAACCGTAGTTAGCAGATTCGTTCTCAGTTGTCTCTCTAATTAAACTAGATGTAACTAGAGAACCATGCATAGCACTAAATAAAGAACCACCAAATACACCTGCTACACCTAGTTGGTGGAAAGGGTGCATAAGAATGTTGTGTTCAGCTTGGAAAACAAGCATGAAGTTGAATGTACCAGAGATACCTAGAGGCATACCATCAGAGAAGCTTCCTTGACCAATAGGGTATACAAGGAATACTGCTGCTGCTGCTGCTACAGGAGCTGTAAAAGCAACTGAGATCCATGGGCGCATACCTAGACGGTAGCTTAGTTCCCACTCACGACCAATGTAGCAACACACACCAAGTAAGAAATGAAGAACAACCAATTGGTAAGGTCCACCATTGTATAGCCACTCATCTAAAGATGCAGCTTCCCAAATAGGGTAGAAGTGAATACCAATTGCTGCAGAACTAGGAATAACAGCACCTGAAATGATGTTGTTACCATAAAGTAGAGAACCTGCAACCGGCTCGCGGATACCATCAATATCTACTGGTGGAGCAGCAACGAATGCAATGATGAATACAGATGTAGCTGTTAGTAGTGTAGGAATCATTACAACACCAAACCAACCAATGTATAAGCGGTTTTCAGTGCTAGTGATCCAAGTACAGAAACGTTCCCACAGGCTTGCGCTTTCGCGTCTTTCTAAAGTAGCAGTCATAATTTTTTGTATTGTTTTAGGATTAATCTAGATACTTCCCAGGTCCTTTTAGAACCTGTTGATATATGATTACATATCAAAGGAACAAAAAACAAAATATTTTCAAACAACCTCAGTAAGTATAATTACTAACTAACTTATAATAATAAGAGTAAATTAGGGATTGACCTTTTGTACATATTAGATCACACTATATTAGTAAGTAGAGTACAAATTAATAGCTAACGTACAATTACAAACAAGAACTAAGAAAGAGACATATAGTCAGACAAAACAATTCACTATACCAAACAAAAATATTTGGAGTACATAACCTATGTCACATCTAAGCAAAATCAAGACAAAAATGACGAACACAGATACTTTGCAAGAAACACTAAATGATTTCAATATCTTATACACTATTCAGAGTAACAAAAACACAGACAAACCATCACTGATACTTAATAACAACTTTTCTGGAACTAAACACATAAGCGCTGAATTTATTTGGACTAATAACAATTATGAACTTGTTGCAGATTCACCAACGTGGCAGGACAAACGATTTCTGGAACATTGGCAGAATAAAGTATACCAAAAATACGCATGCAATACAATTATAAAAGAAGGAGTAAAAGCAGGATTTACCAACAACTCCATCGATTTCTCCAAGAATAATGACGGAACAATCAAGTTAGTACTCAAGAAATGGTCAGAATAAGTAAGAGTAAGATAATGCGGACGGAGAGACTCGAACTCTCACAAGATAATCTCACTAGATCCTAAGTCTAGCGTGTCTACCAATTCCACCACGTCCGCACACTAACATATAACTCTAACATACATTCTGTCATTACGCAACAGTTTGTAGGTCAACTATATCAATCAGATCTCATTTCTTGTCTTTTGACCAATTATGTAGTAGGATTTATCTAACATATAGCCTTCCTCAGTAGCTCAGTGGTAGAGCGATCGGCTGTTAACCGATTGGTCGTAGGTTCAAATCCTTCCTGGGGAGATCAACGATGGTGCCCACCAGACAACATTTAATTTCAATACAAATATCACATTATATATTTATGACTTCTATTATACTTACACTATTTTCAGCACAACAAGAAATTAACAATCTATTAATTCAAAAACTTAACCATCTCTCAATTTTCAGCTTTATCATAGCATTCACAGGGGGTTTGCTTACAAGCGTAAGTCCTTGCATTGTCTCATCCATCCCGATCGTAGCCATATATCTAAACCAACAAGAATACAGGTTTTATCATACTACTTTTTTATTTGCTGGTATTTTAACATCATTCCTCGGAATAGGTATATCTAGTCTTTTCATAAAACAATATACTTGGTCGTTTTTAGGTACTATTCCTTTCTTGTGGCCAGCACTGTTTATAGTCATTGGACTTGGTGTTCTGAATATTATTCCAATAAACGTCCTATCAAGCAACAATATAATAACCAGCAAAGACGATCATAACACAACAGTACTGAACAGCTATTTGCTGGGTACCATAGTAGGAGTAACAATATCACCATGTAGCACACCTATTACAATTACATTACTTGCTTGGATCACAGCAACTCAGCAATACATTGAAGGATTATACCTTATATTCATTTACAGTATAGGCTACATGATACCACTATTAATTTTAGTTCTTTCATTGAAGAATTTATCGATAGTACATCTAATGAGTCAAAATAGTTATATAATAACCTACATCATGGGTTGCATAACCCTTACAGTTGGAAGTTATTCTTTATTTAAAGAATTCTTAGTACTTTTATAAGTATTTTTATCTTAGTCAAACAGCAAAGGAATACTGTATGAAATATAAAATTATCAGATGGAAAATTTTCAAAGTATTGGGGAACTTAAATTTTTCAATCATGCTACTCCTAATTATCGCATGCACAAGCATATTTGGCACAATAATAGAACAAAACCAGAATATAGACTACTACAAGCTAAAATATCCGATTGATCAAGCAAATATTTTTAATGTAAACTGGATCATCATTACTAAATATCACCTAGATCAAGTTTACACTAGCCCAGCTTTCATCAGTCTTACAATACTCTTCAGCACAAGCTTACTTATCTGTACTTTTTCCACACAGCTACCTAGCTTACGCAATGCCAGACAATGGAAGATGAAGAAAGACATAAAAATACATGATATCAAGTGCAAACCATTAATATTCAGTGATCATAGTTTTTGCATCCCACTTTACAGTCTTACAAGAAAGCAATACTATACATTTTATCAACAAAAGACCATATATGCATACAAAGGACTGCACGGAAGGATTTCACCAATTATTGTTCACTTTAGTATCATCACACTAATTTTAGGTGCTTTCATCAGTGTTTTTTCATCCTTCTATATTCAAGCAATGGTTCCAAAAGGCGAAACCTTTAGCTTACATAATATCACCAATTCAGGTATTTTCAGCAAAATACCAGGTAACATCATTGGTAAAGTTAACAATTTTGAGATTGAATATTATCCCAATTCATCAATAAAACAATTTCGTTCTTCACTTGAGATATATGACAGGGCAATAAATAAAAAAATTACCCAAGATATCGAAGTCAACAAACCATTAAAATTTCATGGCCTTACAGTGTATCAGACTGACTGGAAAATCAATGGACTCAGAATTGAAGTTAACTCAGGCACAATTCTTCAAATACCTGTCACGGAAATTAATGAGAAACCACAATATTGGTTTACATCTATCATATATGCGGATAATAAAAGACTATCTCTAGTTATATCTAACTTACAAGACCAAATTTTATGCTACGACACAAACGGCCAATTAATAGCATCTCTTGACCTAGATAAACCTTACACAATTGATCATATACCCATAAGAATACTGAATATCCTGACTAGTACTGGACTACAGATTAAAGTTGATAATGGATTACAATTAGTTTACGGTAGCTTTGGCCTATTAATGTTAAGCATTATCGCCAGCTACGTATCTTTCTCACAAATATGGATGAGCCACCAAGAAGAATTGCTTATCATAGGTGGCAAGACAAATAGAGCTCAACTCAATTTTGAAGAAGACTTATTGCAAATACAAAAATACTTACAAATCCATAAATAAATGATTATCCACAAATATGAGAGATCAGTGCTTAGTTTATGACAGGATCTCAAAAAAATTTTTCAACATCTGCTTACCATAAACTGTCCACAAACTTTCCGGATGAAATTGTATACCTTGTACATGAGGATATTGTTTATGTCTACAAGCCATAATAATACCATCATCGGTCCAGGCAGTAACTTCCAAATATTTAGGTAATGTAGATGGATCGATCACTAAACTATGATATCGGGTAACAGATATTGGATTAGGCAGAGAAGTAAATACACCCTTATTGTCATGATACACCCAAGAAGTTTTGCCATGTACAGGTAAAGATGAATGGACAATATCTCCTCCAAAAATTGAAGCTATAGCTTGATGACCTAGGCAAACTCCCAAAATTGGAAGTTTATAATGTAAATCCCTGATAATATTTAAAGACACTCCAGCAGTGCTTGGATCACCTGGTCCGGGTGATAGAACTATAGCCACAGGAGATAAATCTTCAATTTGCTGAACAGTAATAGAATCATTCCGGGATACTTGAGTCATAAAACCCAGTTCACCAATATATTGCTCTAAGTTATATGTAAAACTATCATAATTATCAATAATAAGAATCATTTACGTTGCCTCCAGGCACAGAATAAGTTATTTCAAAAAACTTCTAGATTACTAAACCAGTAGATGGGGAGCTAGGTAAAGCAACGCCTGATTGCTTCATACGTTTTGCTAAATATGCATATCTACCCGCACAGACTCCTAATTGCATCGCTTTTGCCATCGCGACAGGATTTTGAGACTGTGCAATTGCAGAATTTACCAGTACAGCAGAAGCACCCATCTCAATTGCCTTAACTGCATCACTGGATGTGCCAATACCAGCATCTATGATAACAGGTACAGATGAATTATTAATAATAATTTGCAAATTTTCCATATTTTTCAAACCTTGACCTGAACCAATAGGAGACGCCAATGGCATAATCGTGGAACACCCAACCTCCTCTAATTGCTTAGCTAACATTGGATCAGGAAACATGTAAGGAAGTACAGAATAACCCTTATTCACCAAATATTCGGCAGCTTTTAAAGTACCAATAGGATCAGGTAACAGATATTGGGGGTCCGATATAACTTCTAACTTAACAAACTTATTATGCAATTGACCTACCCTTTGACAAACTTCGTGTCCGAGGGAGGCAACACGTATAGCTTCTTGGACAGTTGTACAACCTGCAGTATTAGGTAATAACCAAATAGAATCTAAAGGAAGAGAAGCTATTAAACTTCTCTGGGAATGCAATTTAGTATCTTGCAATCTTCTTACAGCAACTGTAACAATTGATGCTTGGCTTGTAACAATACTCGACACAGCTTCTTGCATATTTTTATACTTACCAGTACCTAGCATAAGTCTTGACCTGAAAACTTTACCATCAATTATCAAATCTTTATCAAAACGCAATAAATCATCTGCTTGTGCAAAACTACTAATTGAAGCCATAAAGTCACTAAAAACTATAAATATATAATATTTGGAAATAAAGATGATAATATTGTAAAATTAATCTCAATTGTTTATCAATATTTTGACTTTAATATGATTTTTTTCACTCCAAGACTAACGCACATAAGAGACAAAGACTTAAACATATGGTAATTAAATATTATTTAAACAACACGAACAATACACAATACATATATCGATCCATAAATCTCCATGCTTACAAGCTTTCCTTTACCAATGCCTATTCTGATCATAACTTTCATTACTGGTTTAGTAAGTATTACTATATATAAAACAATCAACCAGACCAATAATATTACAAATGGCCAAGCAAACAATAACCAAAACATTACAACAATAGATAGATTTTGCTCAATACCAGCATATTGGCTCCCTCTTTTAGAAGGATTACAAAATTTTGGACAACAGATCCTCCCAGACTATCCTTTCAGTTTAATGAGCTTATATAAAAAAACCCTTATGCCTTTTGTCATTGTATATGTAACTCATCCTAACTGGGCTTTTGTTGTCTTTTTTCTTCTGTACTACTTATTCGTCAGACCTAAAAGCCCGATACCAAACCGACCATTTCTAAGATTTAATGTAATCCAAGCTATTTTACTATTCCTAATTAATTCTCTGCTAGGTGCTACTTTCAGAGCTTTACCAATTGAATTTAGGATGAGCTTATACGGTTTAATGCTTTGCAACACACTATTTTGGTTTGTTTTGCTCACGATCACATATTCTGTGATAAAATCAATCCAAGGTAAGTATGCAAAGATACCGGTTATTTCCCAAGCTGTAAAAATACAAATCGATAACAGGAATTAACTGGTTCTTTAAATATACCAATAATCTAATATACATACATTGAACACAATATGTTTTTAAATACTTATGAAATCGTTTACATTTTAAGGCCCAATACCACTGAAAAAGTCAACCTAGAAATCGTCAGTGAATACAAAAACTTAATAAAAAAAAATGGCGGATACGATATTTGTGTCCAGCACAGGGGCCGGAGACATTTAAGCTACAATATCAAGCAATACTATGACGCAATATATGTGCAGATGACATTTAAAGGGAACGGACAAATGATCGGTATGATAGAAAAATCAATGAAATTCAATGAATACATAATAAGGTATTTGACTACCAGACAAGATAAAGTAATAGAACCTACGATTACAGTATAGATCACAGAACCATAGTAATATGTTACAACCTCATGAAAAGAGGTTGTAGTTATATTATGTTGACCAAGAAGAATAAAACAGATAACCCTGGTATCGAGCTACTTTCCCAAAGAGCTTCCTCTTAAGTATCATCGCCGCTGCAGCGTTTAACAACCGAGTTCGGAATGGTTCGGAGTGGGTCCACTGCGCTATGGATATCAAGGTTGAATACTATTTGTAGTATCTAACAAATATAATAAATAATCAAAATTAAGCCCTCGGTCTATTAGTACGTCTCAGCTACATACATTACTGCACTTACACTTGACGCCTATTGAACGGCTAGTCTTACCGTGACCTTAACCGCTTATAGCGGTAAGAGTACTCATCTTAAGGTTGGCTTCCCACTTAGATGCTTTCAGCGGTTATCCTTTCCGCACTTGGCTACCCAGCGTTTACCGTTGGCACGATAACTGGTACACCAGCGGTGCGTCTCTCCCGGTCCTCTCGTACTAAGGAGAGCTCCTTTCAATACTCTAACGCCTGCACCGGATATGGACCGAACTGTCTCACGACGTTCTGAACCCAGCTCGCGTACCGCTTTCATGGGCGAACAGCCCAACCCTTGGGACGTACTACCGCCCCAGGATGCGATGAGCCGACATCGAGGTGCCAAACCTCCCCGTCGATGTGAACTCTTGGGGGAGATCAGCCTGTTATCCCTAGAGTAACTTTTATCCGTTGAGCGACAGCCCTTCCACTCGGCACTGTCGGATCACTAAGGCCGACTTTCGTCTCTGCTCGACTTGTAAGTCTTGCAGTCAAGCTCCCTTATGCCTTTACACTCTACGACTGATTTCCGACCAGCCTGAGGGAACCTTTGCACGCCTCCGTTACTTTTTAGGAGGCGACCGCCCCAGTCAAACTGCCCACCTGAAACTGTTCTTTGGCCGGATAACGGCTCAAAGTTAGAATTTTAGCTTTTCCAGAGTGGTATCTCATTGATGGCTTCTCCAGATCCGCAAACCTAGTATCAACGCCTCCCACCTATACTGCGCAAGAAAAGCCCAAATCCAATTCCAAGTTACAGTAAAGCTTCATAGGGTCTTTCTGTCCAGGTGCAGGTAGTCCGCATCTTCACAGACAAGTCTATTTCGCCGAGTCTCTCTCCGAGACAGTACCCAAATCGTTACGCCTTTCGTGCGGGTCGGAACTTACCCGACAAGGAATTTCGCTACCTTAGGACCGTTATAGTTACGGCCGCCGTTCACCGGGGCTTCAGTTGTCAGCTTTGCGTAAAGCTAACCGACTTCTTTAACCTTCCGGCACTGGGCAGGCGTCAGCCCCCATACGTTGTCTTGCGACTTAGCGGAGACCTGTGTTTTTGATAAACAGTCGCTTGGGTCTGGTTATTGCAACCCTACAAGGGTACCCCTTCTTCCGAAGTTACGGGGCCATTTTGCCGAGTTCCTTAGAGAGAGTTATCTCGCGCCCCTTAGTATTCTCTACCTACCTACCTGTGTCGGTTTAGGGTACAGGTACTTAGTATTTATGATGTATCGAGCTTTTCTTGGAAGTGTGACATCGGTCACTTCAACACCTTGGTGTTTTGTACTCGTCTTTTTGCTCAGATTGTTTTCGCCAATCTTCATCACATCAATAACTTAAACCGGTAACCAACATCCGGCTGACTTAGCCTACTTCGTCCCTCGTCATCAATACTAAGCAGTACAGGAATATTAACCTGTTATCCATCGACTACGCTTTTCAGCCTCGCCTTAGGTCCTGACTCACCCTCCGTGGACGAACCTTCCAGAGGAAACCTTAGGTTTTCGGGGCATTGGATTCTCACCAATGTTTTCGCTACTCAAGCCGACATTCTCACTTCTGCTTTGTCCACGTCCGTTAACACTAACGCTTCAACCTAACACAGAACGCTCCCCTACCGATGTAAATACATCTCATAGCTTCGGCAAAGTACTTAGTCCCATTCATTTTCGGCGCAGGATCACTAGACCAGTGAGCTATTACGCACTCTTTAAAGGGTTGCTGCTTCTAAGCAAACCTCCTGGTTGTCTATGCATTCCCACCTCCTTTGCCACTTAGTACATATTTGGGGGCCTTAGCTGATGATCTGGGCTGTTTCCCTTTTGACAATGAAGCTTATCCCCCACTGTCTCACTGGTTGACTACACACTTAGTATTCAGAGTTTGCATCGATTTGGTACCGTTCTCACAGCCCGCACCGAAACAGTGCTTTACCCCTAAGCTATAGCATCAACCGCTGCGCCTCAACGCATTTCGGGGAGAACCAGCTAGCTCCGGATTCGATTGGCATTTCACCCCTAATCACAGCTCATCCGCTGATTTTTCAACATCAGTCGGTTCGGACCTCCACTTAGTGTTACCTAAGCTTCACCCTGGCCATGACTAGATCATCCGGGTTCGGGTCTGTATACAGTGACAAACGCTCTATTCAAGCTCGCTTTCACTGTGGCTTCGGTATTCTCTACCTTAACCTGCCACGGCATACAAGTCGCCGGCTCATTCTTCAACATGCACGAAGTCAGACGATGAGTCGTCCTCCCACTGCTTGTAAGCCTACGGTTTCATGTTCTATTTCACTCCCCTCCCGGGGTTCTTTTCACCTTTCCCTCGCGGTACTGTTACACTATCGGTCATTCAGTAATATTTAGCCTTACGAGGTGGTCCTCGCAGATTCACACGGGATTTCACGTGCCCCATGCTACTCGGGATACGACTAAGCTCGAAAAAGTTTTCGGCTACAGGATTATCACCTTCTACGATGCAAGATTCCATTTGCTTCGCCTAACTTTTACTTTGCTCATATATGTCGTCCCACAACCCCATAGAAACATGTTTCTATGGTTTAGGCTGTTCCCTTTTCGCTCGCCGCTACTGAGGGAATCGCTTTTGCTTTATTTTCCTCTGGTTACTAAGATGTTTCAGTTCACCAGGTTTGCTCTTACTTGTCTATAGATTCAACAAGCAGTATAAAGAGTTTCCTCATTCGGGCACCTCCGGGTCAAAGCTTGCTTCCAGCTCGCCGAAGCATTTCGTTGGTAGCCACGCCCTTCATCGCTTCTGAATGCCAAGGTATCCACCGTAGGCTCTTAATATCTTAATTTATATTTAATAATTTATCAGATAACTACAAAGTTAGTAAATGTTATGTAAAAGCTTACATGCTGGAGATAAGCGGACTCGAACCGCTGACATCTGCCTTGCAAAGGCAGCGCTCTACCAACTGAGCTATACCCCCTCTCGCGTGGGCTATCCTGGACTTGAACCAGGGACCTCACCCTTATCAGGGGTGCGCTCTAACCAGCTGAGCTAATAGCCCTCTAGCATTAAACTTAAAACAATTAACGATCTAGGTATATATTTTCCCTAAAAGGAGGTGATCCAGCCGCACCTTCCAGTACGGCTACCTTGTTACGACTTCACCCCAGTCACTAGCCCTGCCTTAGGCGTCCCCCTCCGAGAAGGTTAGAGTAACGACTTCGGGCGTGGCCAGCTTCCGTGGTGTGACGGGCGGTGTGTACAAGGCCCGGGAACGGATTCACCGCCGTGTAGCTGACCGGCGATTACTAGCGATTCCACCTTCATGCAGGCGAGTTTCAGCCTGCAATCCGAACTGAGGCCGTGTTTACGGGATTAGCTTACCTTCGCAGGATAGCAACTCTTTGTCACGACCATTGTAGCACGTGTGTAGCCCAGGGCGTAAGGGGCATGCTGACTTGACGTCATCCTTACCTTCCTCCGGTTTGTCACCGGCAGTCTTTCTAGAGTGCCCAACTAAATGATGGCAACTAAAAACAAGGGTTGCGCTCGTTGCGGGACTTAACCCAACATCTCACGACACGAGCTGACGACAGCCATGCACCACCTGTGTTCGTGTTCCCGAAGGCACGTTTTTCTTTCAAAAAAGTTCACGACATGTCAAGCCCTGGTAAGGTTCTTCGCGTTGCATCGAATTAAACCACATGCTCCACCGCTTGTGCGGGCCCCCGTCAATTCCTTTGAGTTTCACTCTTGCGAGCATACTCCCCAGGCGGGATACTTAACGCGTTAGCTACGATACTGCACGGATCGATACGCGCAACATCTAGTATCCATCGTTTACGGCTAGGACTACTGGGGTATCTAATCCCATTCGCTCCCCTAGCTTTCGTCTCTGAGTGTCAGTAATGGCCCAGTAGAGCGCTTTCGCCACTGGTGTTCTTCCCAATATCTACGCATTTCACCGCTACACTGGGAATTCCCTCTACCCCTACCATACTCTAGCCTAGGAGTTTCCACTGCATGTTCAGGGTTGAGCCCTAAGATTTAACAGCAGACTTTCTAAGCCACCTACAGACGCTTTACGCCCAGTGATTCCGGACAACGCTTGCATCCTCCGTATTACCGCGGCTGCTGGCACGGAGTTAGCCGATGCTTATTCTTCAAGTACCGTCAGGACTTCTTCCTTGAGAAAAGAGGTTTACAACCCACAGGCATTCTTCCCTCACGCGGTATTGCTCCGTCAGGCTTTCGCCCATTGCGGAAAATTCCCCACTGCTGCCTCCCGTAGAAGTCTGGGCCGTGTCTCAGTCCCAGTGTGGCTGATCATCCTCTCAAACCAGCTACTGATCGTGGCCTTGGTAAGCTATTATCTTACCAACTAGCTAATCAGGCGCGAGCTCATCTTCAGGCGAAAAAACATTTCACTCTAGGAGCATATGGGGCATTAGCAATCGTTTCCAATTGTTATTCCCCTCCTGAAGGCAGATTCTCACGTATTACTCACCCGTTCGCCACTAAGGTAAAACCTTCGTTCGACTTGCATGTGTTAGGCATACCGCCAGCGTTCATCCTGAGCCAGGATCAAACTCTCCGTGGT